TAGCGCAGCTTGGTAGCGCGCCTGCTTTGGGAGCAGGATGTCGCAGGTTCAAGTCCTGCTATCCCGATTTTTTTAGTAATTATCGTTATATTTAAGTTATTTAATAGTTAGACGTATACTCATTTTTATTTAGTAAAATTAATCTCTGATTTATTTTTTTTGCATTTTTTATATCTCCAGAAATTTTATAAATGTTAGCTAAATTTTTTAAAATATTTTTTTCTAGAGGTGATATATTGTACGCTTTTAGATAATACCTTTGTGCTATTTTGTACATATTAGCAGACTCGTAACATAGTCCAATATAGTTATAGTATTCTGCACTAATTTTATTTATTGGAATTTGATTTATAGACGCTTCGAGCATCGTAATACAATCAAGCCATTTTTTTCTATTAATATATATCTTAATTAAAGATAGAATCTTCTTATTATTTAACTGGGTTTTATTGCTTATTTTTTGTATCTTGTTTATAGTTTTTATCTGATCATATATATACCTGAGACTATTTGTAATCAAATAACAAGTGGGTAATAAAAAACAAGTTATTAATACTAAATATAGTTCAAACATAATGAAAATTACTTTTTGAAATTTAATATTTGTTATACAATATAATATTTATATAATGGTATATTATTAATTTATAAAAATCTGGCATATGAGTAAAGGATTTAGTAATGGAACTAATCTTAAGCGTATTAAAAAATCTGGTTTTAGGGCTCGTATGAGTAACTCTAGTGGTCGTAAGATTCTTAATTCTAGAAGAAGAAAAAAAAGAAGGAAAATAACCTTATAGTTGTACTTTAGGTCCTTATACTATTTAATTGATATTGTAATTTAACTGCTATATTATATGTCTTTTGAAAATGATTTAAAGTCATTATTATCTACGCAAAATATATTGATTTATATTCTGAGTTATGAAGAAGAACGTTTAGAATATAATGTAAATCTTATGATTCAACAAAATATAAAAAAATCTATATATTGTTGGAATTTTATTGATGGTTACTATAATAATCCTAATTATTTAAAGAGGGCTATAAGAAATCCTTTGCAGTCTATTGAGTTTATCGAACAATTGAATTTCCCTAAATCTACAATTTTTTTTCTAAAAGATTTTCATGTTTTTATTAATGATATTAGTATTATTCGTAAAATTAAAAATGTGAGTCGTTATCTTAAACAATCTAATTCCTGTATTATTATATCTGCTTCGGAAGTTCAAATTCCTGTTTTATTAAAAGATTTTATAACTGTTTTAGAATTTCCTTTACCTAGTGATAATGAAATTAATATAGAATTACATCGTTTATTCAGTGTTATGAATATTAGTACTTCTTTCTATTCTGAACATTTTTATGATTTGATGTTAGCTTATAGAGGTTTTTCTATTGATAAAATAAGAGTATCTATAGCTAAATTATTGTTTTCTAATTCATCTATAAGCAATTTAATTAATAGTATTTTGAGTGAGAAGCAAAAATTAATTGAGCAAACAGATATACTTGAATTTTATTCAGTTAATGATAGTTTTGAGAATGTAGGTGGTGTAGTTGTATTGAAAGATTGGTTAAGCAAGCGATCTAAAGCTTTTTCTAAACAAGCTCAAGATTACGGTTTAATAGCGCCCAGAGGTATTTTATTAGTGGGTATACAGGGAACAGGAAAATCTTTAATAGCTAAGGCTATATCTGGTCAATGGAGGTTGCCATTGCTAAAATTGGATTTAGGTAAAATTTTTGCTGGTATTGTTGGGAAATCAGAAGAAAGAATGCGTAACATGATCAAAATAACAGAGCAATCTTCTCCATGTATACTCTGGATAGATGAAATTGATAAATGTTTTACTCGTTTGAATAATTATATGGATAGTGGAACTACGGGGCGTGTTTTAAGTACTTTGCTAACGTGGTTAGCAGAAAAAGATCAACCTGTATTTGTTGTTGCTACAGCTAATCAAGTACTGTCTTTACCTTCTGAGTTATTAAGGAAAGGGCGTTTTGATGAAATATTTTTTTTAGATTTACCAAATTTAGAAGAAAGAGAGAAAATATTTAAAATACATTTAATGAAGTTTAGGCCTCTATCTTGGTTAAAGTATGATATTAAATCTTTAAGCAAACTTACAGAACAATTTTCAGGTGCTGAAATAGAGCAAGCTATTATAGAAGCAATGTATAATGCATTTTACGAAAAGCGAGAATTTTCAACGCAAGATATTATTGATGTAATTAATAATTTTGTACCTTTAGCATTTACAGATCAAGTTAATATATCTGCTATTCAAAATTGGGCCATATCAGGTAAAATACGTATGGCTTCATAATTTTTATATTTATTTAGTATTTGTATAGTATATGTATTATATTCATATAGCTTTATTAATTCCATGAATTTATATAGCAATTTTTTACAAAATCTATGTTGAATATTAATTATTCAATTATTATATGAATTAGATTAAATTATAATTGTTATAAATAATTCAGGAGTATAGTTAATATGATTAGTGATGGTCAAATCTTTGTTGCACTATTATTTGCATTAGTTTCAGCTGTTTTGGCAATTCGTTTAGGTACAGATTTATATCAATAAATATCTATTAAGATTCTATATATAACAAATACTCTAGATGTGATAAAATATATCGCATCTTTTGTTAATATTTATATCTGAAATAATAGATATTTCAGTTATTATTTATAGTTAGTTTTTATATTAACTAAATCTATTTATTTAATTACTATATTTATGCGAGTTTAATATTATTATTGTGAGTATTTTAAGAGATAGAGTACGTCCAGTTTTTCCTTTTACTGCTATTGTAGGTCAAGAAGAAATGAAGCTAGCATTACTTTTGAATGTTATTGATCCTAAAATAGGTGGAGTGATGATCATGGGCGATCGTGGTACTGGTAAATCTACAACTATTAGAGCTATTGCAGATTTGTTACCAAAAATTGAAGTAGTTCAAGATGATTTATTTAATTCTCATCCTTCTGATTATGATTTAATGTCTGATATAGTAAAAACTCAAGTGAGGAAAGGTGATCATATGCCAACTCAATTTATTGATGTACCTATGGTAGATTTGCCTTTGGGTGCAACTGAAGATAGAGTTTGCGGTACAATAGATATTGAAAAAGCATTGAACGAAGGAATTAAAACTTTTGAGCCAGGTTTATTAGCAAAGGCTAATAGAGGTATTCTTTATGTCGATGAGGTGAATTTATTAGATGATCATTTAGTGGATATTTTGCTAGATGCAGCAGCTTCTGGATGGAATACAGTTGAAAGAGAAGGTATATCTATAAGACATCCAGCTAGGTTTGTTTTGGTAGGATCAGGTAATCCAGAAGAAGGAGAATTAAGGCCTCAGCTACTGGATCGTTTTGGTATGCATGCAGAGATTCGTACAGTCAAGGAACCATCATTGAGAGTTAAAATAGTAGAGCAAAGGAGTAAATTTGACAGTAATCCTTATACATGTTTACAAGAATTTAAAGAACAACAAGATAAATTAAAATCTTCTATTGTTGCAGCCCAAACAAGGTTATCAAATGTAACAATTGATTATGATTTGAGAGTTAAGATATCAGAAGTTTGCGGCACTTTAGATGTTGATGGTCTTAGAGGTGATATAGTTACAAATAGGGCTGCAAAAGCTTTTGCAGCTTATAATGAAAGAACTAAAGTCAATATAGGTGATATTAAAACTGTTATAACATTATGTTTAAGGCATCGATTAAGAAAAGATCCTTTAGAAACTATTGACTCAAGTAATAAAGTTCAGCAAGTTGTGAGTAGTATATTAAATCAATAGGCTCAGTAGGATTCGAACCTACATTAGAGACTTAGAAGGTCCCTGTCCTAATCCCTTAGACGATGAGCCCAATATTAATTAATGATTTCTATAATCATGGGCGGTACTGGATTTGAACCAGTGACCACCTGCTTGTAAGGCAGGCGCTCTACCACTGAGCTAACCGCCCTTACATAACTATCGTAATATATTTTTGATAAAAATACAAACTCTAAACCTCAATAGTAGACAAGATAAAAATTATTTTAATAATAAACATGATTTTTTTATTAACTTTACTGAAAATGTTTTTAGAAATTGAATTAATTTATGTTTAATGATATAAAAAGTTGTTTATGTAATGCGATTAATAGTAGGCTGAAATGCAAATTACATAATAGTAGTTATTTCAATATATTAGAACAAATGAAAATAGTTGGTCCTGACTCATTAAATATAGTTATAGTTACAGCTTTTTTTATAGGTATGGTATTTACAATACAGATCGTTAAAGAGTTTTTGTACATTAATGCATTAAGTTTAATTGGTTCTATTCTAACTATTTCATTTATACGTGAATTATCCCCTGTATTAACATCTGTGATTATAGTTGGCCGTATAGCATCATATTTTACAGCTGAATTAGCAACTATGAATGTTACAGAACAATTAAACGCACTTTATATGTTAGAAGTTAATCCATTAAGTTACTTAGTTTTTCCAAGGGTTATAGCTTGTATTATAATGTTACCATGTTTAAATATTCTCTCTTTTATTACGAGTTTATTTAGTAGTTCTTTTATTTGTTTTACTATATACAATATACATCCTGAGATTTTTTTTATATCTTCTCTATCAGCTTTATGTATTCAAGATATATTTAAATCTTTATTGAAAACAGTTATATTTGGTTGTCTGATTTCTGTAATTAGTTGTTTTTGGGGTTTAGTAGCACGTGGTGGTGCAAAAGGAGTTGGTTGTTCAACTACTGTATCAGTTGTTACGTCTTTATTAAGTGTTTTCATTTTCGATTTTTTATTGTCCTATATTATGTTTAATAAACTTGGAAGTTCAGTCAAGGTTTTATAAGATCATTAGTACATATTATTTATGAATTCAGTATATGTATAGTAAAATACTTCAAACATTTTCTAAATTTGATTTAGATATTAATTTTAATCGTTTTATAGTTCTTGTTACTTTGATGATATCTGTTATTATGAGTAGTTTAACTTTTTATTCTTTAACTATTTTTCAAGAAGATTCAATCATTGCAGGTAAGCGTTTTTGTAAAGATTTAGGTTTATTGCTAGCTTCTAATATTATAGATTCAACTGATATTAACAATCAAAAACATATAGCTTATTTTCTTGAAAAAATTTATTTGAGTACAGCTAGTATCAGATATATTTTGTTTTTTGACCAATATGGGAATTTATTATTAGGTTTACCTATATACAATACTAAGATTCATAATATATTACAATTACATCAAAGTTTATTACAGTTAGAAAATAAAGAGTTTTTGTTTAATATACCTCTCATTAATTCAAGTAAGCTATTAAATCATGATATTATTGATATTCTCATTCCTTTAACTAAATCAGGTCATACTTTAGGTAGTTTAGATTTGGGTATAGATTTGAATACAAAACTGAGTTCATCTAGACTAATAAGGGATTTAAGCATTTTCGTTTTTGTGCTAGTTTGGTTAATGTTATTTATAGGAGTTGCATTTAATACATTAGCAATCGCAGTTTCTCAAAAACAGTTACTCTTAGCAATTCAAAATGTTGCTTCAGGTAATTTTTACCAAAAGTTGAGTTTGCCTTCTAATAGCACATTAGCTATTTTGTTTGTAAGCTTTAATGAAATGGCTGAAAAATTACAATCTTATGAAAAAAAAAATGTAGATAAAATTATATCTGAAAAAAATAAATTAGAGACCATTGTATCTGTAATAGCAGATGGTACTATTTTAGTCGATGCTGAACTTAGAATATTATTTGTTAATAAAACAGCACGAGATATTTTTGATTGGTCTAATACTGATTTAACTGGTATTTCTATTTGCAATTATTTACCTATTCATATTAGTGAAGCTCTTCTGCCAATATTGAATAAATTAGTTAAATCAAGTTATATAAGTACAAATAAATCACAGACAGAAGAAGTTTATATTAATTTGGATTATAATTCAAGAAAAATTTGTCGTTTTTTGTTGACAACTTTATTGGATCGAATCTTAAAAGTTTTAACAGGTATTGTAATAATTATACAAGATATTAGTAAAGAAGCTAAATTAAATGAAGCTAAAAATCAGTTCATAGGCAATGTATCTCATGAATTAAGAACGCCATTATGTAATATAGGTTCATTTCTTGAGACTTTAATTGACTATAATAATACATTAAGTGAAAAGGAAAAAAATAATTTTTTAACTATTGCTAATAATGAGACTAAGCGTTTATCTTCATTAGTTAATGATATTTTAGATTTATCTGTTTTACAGTCTGAGTATGATTATAAATTAGATTATATAGATTTTGCACAAACTTTATACAATGTTGTTAATACTTCTCAAATCATAGCAAATAAAAATAGTATTCAATTAATAATTGAATTAGAGAAGAATACAAGTTATGTTTTAGCACATGAAAGTTCTATATTGCAAGTTATATCTAATTTATTCAATAATGCTTTAAAATTTTCTCCTTGTAATAGTAAAATTGTTTTAAGAGTTTACAAGTTAAGATATGATAGTAGTCTTTCACTAGATATAGATACTCAAAATTTAGTCAGGTTTGAAATTATCGATGAAGGAATTGGTATTACTGAAGAAGATCAAAAAGCTATCTTTGATCGATTTGTAAGAGTAGAAAATAATGTTCATACTTTAGAAGGAACTGGTTTAGGTTTATCGATAGTCAAAGATATACTAAGCAAATATAAGATTGATGTAATTATTCAAAGTCAGTTGAATGTCGGTACTAGTATTTGGTTTAACTTGAAATGTCTCCGTTAGAAAATGTATTCTAGTTTTATTAAAGTAATATTTTATCTTTTGTTTGGATTTATTCATTGAACTAGTATAATATATATATATTTATAACGATGAAAATATAAAATTTATTAGAAAATTAAATCATAAATGTATAATCTAATTTTCTTTTTAATTTATACTAATAAGTCATAATATTTATTATATGGTATTTATTTATACGATTAATCTATTTGGTTTGTTAATTAATAAATTTATATAGCTCGTGTTTATTTTATATTATTCTAGTTATCGTATTCTTATTTATAGGATTTATAGGAGGTATTTATTATGTCAGGGGGATCAACTGGAGAACGTCCTTTTTCTGATATTATTACTAGTATACGTTATTGGGTTATTCACAGTATAACTATACCATCATTATTTGTTGCTGGTTGGTTATTTATTAGTACTGGTCTAGCATATGATGTTTTTGGTACTCCAAGACCTAATGAGTATTTTACTCAGGATCGTCAACAAGTTCCATTAGTTAACGATCGTTTTAGTGCTAAACAAGAATTAGAAGATTTAACTAAAGGTATTTAAGTGAAATATAAGGAATGAATATAATATATATGACACGAGGGAATTCAAATCAACCAATATCGTATCCAATTTTTACTTTTAGATGGTTAGCTATACATGGATTAGCTATACCAACAGTCTTTTTTTTAGGTGCTATTACATCTATGCAATTTATTCAAAGATAGTAGAAGTAGGAGATTATAATATGAGTGGTCCTAATCCAAATAAAGAACCTGTAGAATTAAATCGTACATCTCTATTTTGGGGATTGTTACTGATTTTTGTACTTGCAGTATTATTTTCAAGTTACTTTTTTAATTGATCAATATATTTGTATAGTTAATTTTATTATAATTAGGGATAAAAAAAATGGCAGGTACAGGCAGAGTTCCCTTATGGTTAGTTGCTACAGTAGGGGGTATTGCAGTAATTACAGTTTTAGGAATTTTTATTTATGGTTCTTATTCTGGGATTGGTTCTTCATTGTAGTTTTAAATATATAGAATTTATCTGTTTGACTTTTCGGGTTTAACAACTAAAAATATATTTAAGCCGCCTTTAAATATAAATATAAAGGTGGCTTATGAATTTTATACTTAAATTGAATTGTATATCTAAGATATATTTTCTTCTTCAATATACAGAAATAGTAAAGCCATGCTTATTCCAGGAAAGATAATTCCTACTAAAGGCACGAGTATAGATGGTAAATAAGATGCTGTCATATAAATGTAATGATAATGAAACTATAAATAATTCTAATTATCACTTTATTAATAGTAATATTGTGTTATTAGATTTGTATCAATATATATTTGATTATAGATCTAATAATAATATTTTTCTTATGCTTTATAATATAAATATTGTAAAATGTAATATTTCTTTTTTTATTAATATTGTAGATTACAATATAATTATCATAGCTCGTTATAATATAGTAATAAATTACAAATTATTGTTTATATATAAATTTGACCAATTAGAAACATGGATGTTAAATCTTTTGATAAGAATTTGGAAGCTATGCGTAAATTTTCAGAAGTATATGCTAAAAGAACAGGTACGTTTTTTTGTTCTGATGTTAGTGTGACAGCTGTAGTTATAGAAGGTTTAGCTAGGCATAAAGATTCCTACGGTTCTCCACTGTGTCCTTGTCGTCATTATGAAGATAAATATAAAGAAGTTTTAAATTCATATTGGAATTGCCCATGTGTACCTATGAGAGAAAGAAAAGAGTGTCATTGCATGTTATTCTTATCTCCAGAGAGTGAGTTTGCTGGAAATAATCAAGAAATTGATAATAATATTTTATTTAGTTACTTAAACTAGATTCAGTTCCTTAAGTTTACATGCAGACTGAGTTGAAAATTTGTCTGCATATTATTTTAATATTTTTGCTTTTGATAAAAGATATTTTTATAAATCACCTTTGCGTAATGCTAATAAAACAATTACAGCTGGCCCTACGAATACAATAATGGCTAGTGAAGTTAATTGACCTATAACTTGCCAGTTAATCATAATTTGATGATCCTTGATAATTATATATTATTTGATACTTTAATATTTATTATACTATTTTTTCATAAGATTTCATTGGTTAATAAGTAGATGCTATTAAATTTATTAAAGAATTTTATAAAGAGATTAGTTTACTTATTAATAATATATTGTAATAAAATTATTTAATATAGATCCAGTTATTATATATACTAATATTTAACCTTTTCCATATAATATTGACTTTTATTTTATTTTCTGAATTTAGGTATTGTATTATTTGATTTATAATATTAATATTCAAACATTTATTAAAGTTATAGTAAAAGAATATATTCAATACTCTTCTTTGCAAAGTTAAATGTTGATTTTTTATTGTTCTGTAATTAATAGCTAGATAGTACGAATGCCGACTGGCAATATATAATTTTATAGCATTTTGTTTTATATATTCGTTTTCTATGGACGTTAACTTCAAAAAATTTATAATATTATACTCTATATTAGGACTAAAATATTGTTTTAAATAAGGAAATAATTCATATCGTATGCGATTTCTGTAATTTGAGTAATAATAATTTGTTTTATCAGACCATATAGGTAAATTAAATTTATGACAAAACCACGATATATCTCCTGTTTCTATATCAATCAAAGGCCTGATTATTTTGATGTAATTGTTTATTTGTCTTGCAAATGGTAAGCTGCTTAATCCTTCTAATCCTGTTCCTCTGACTAAATTTAATAAAAATGTTTCTAATTGATCTGTTTGATTGTGTGCTGTAAAAATAAATTTGGCTTTATGTTTTGTAGCATGTTTGACCATGATCTGATATCTTATTTTTCTGACACTTGATTCAGACATTTGTATTTGTCGTATTTGATAAATATGTATTTCATTTTTTGTTGTATCTATATAGTTTAAGAGGTGTTGAATATTTTGTTTTGAATCATTTCTCCATTGGTGATCAATATAAATATATTGTACAGTCTCAAAATAATTATGAATATTATTAAAATCTTCAATTAATTTAACTAAGCATAAAGAATCTTTTCCTCCAGATATAGCAATTAATATAGAAAAGGGTTTAGTTGAATTACAAAATCTTAGTACAATATTTAAAAATTGATTATATATATAAGTTTTTGTCTTTATCATGAAAGTATAATTATTTCTTAAAATTATATAATTTATTTTATTATCAAAACTTGATATTATATAAAGACTATGTTATTTATTTGTTATGTAGTTATTTAGGGTTGCTAACTCAATGGTAGAGTACTCGGCTTTTAACCGATTAGTTCCGGGTTCGAATCCCGGGCAACCCAATTTTTATAATTTTTTATTTTTCTAAATCAAAATATGAATGTAATTACAAATTTTTTACGTACAAAAAATTCTTCTTGCGTTTTAGTTCCATTTATTACAGCAGGCTATCCAAATATTAATGTATGTATACAAGCATTAAAGACTTTAGACAAAAAAGGAGCGGATCTAATTGAATTAGGTATACCTTATTCTGATGCTCTAGCAGATGGTCCTGTTATTCAACGTGCATCTCAGATTGCTTTAGAGCAAGGAATTTATATTGAACAAGTCTTAGAAATTTTAAAAAGAGTTGTGCCTGATTTGAATTCACCTATAATTATATTTACTTATTATAATCCTATATTGGTTAGAGGAGTTTATAAGTTTATTCGTGAAATTTCTGAAGCTGGTGCAAAAGGATTAATTATTCCAGATTTACCTTTAGAAGAAGTTGACTATATTATAAAATTGTGTGATTTGTATAACATAGAATTAATACTATTTATTGCTCCAACTAGCTCTGAATCTAGGATTCAATTAATATTATCTAAATCACCAGGGTGTATTTATTTGGTTAGTAGTTTTGGGGTTACTGGTCTTAGAGATAATATTAATTTAAAAGTCAAGTACCTAGCTGATGATATCAAAAGTAAAACGAGTAAATTCGTTATACTAGGTTTTGGTATTAATAATCCTAAGCAAGTGTCTGAAATTGTTCATTGGAATATAGATGGTATAGTTGTTGGTAGTGCTATGATTAATCGAATGGATAGTAAGCTATCAGAAAATGTATTATATTCTCTGGGAAAATTTTGTCAAGAACTAAAGTTTTCTATGAATATAGAAAGTAGAAAATAATAAATAATATACCCTTTATTATTTGAGTTTCATGTCTTTAATTAGTATAAAAATACCCCCAGGGGAATTCGAATCCCCGTTACCTCCGTGAAAGGGAGATGTCCTAGGCCTCTAGACGATGGGGGCATTACTGATTTACTTATAAGTTTTAAGTTGTATTTAAGATCGTTTATTTTTATACTAACATACATTAATAAATTTTATTATTTATGTCAAGTTTTTACTTATTGATATTTATAATTAAACGTGAACGCATTGTTAAGTACGTGACAGTTTGTCTTATATATGTAACCATATTAATAAATAAGGAAAATGCTTCATTTTTATACTCTATTAAAGGATCTTGTTGACCATAGCTTCTCCATCCGATGGATTCTCTTAATATATTCATTTTATCTAAGTGATCTTGCCATGCTTTATCAATCTGTTGTAATAAGTAATATTTTTCTAGTTTTCTGCTTAATCCTGGCCTTAATTGTTCTAAATAACTTTCTCTAAGATCATAGCTAATCCTTAATTGTTCATATAAAAATTGTTTTGTTTGTTTATAACTCATATCTTTCCAAATATTTAGGTTGAAATTTTCAGTTAGATTCAATAGTTGGTATATTTTTTTTATAATATTATTTTTATTTTTTATGTTATCTTCTTGATGAAATGTTATTAATATTTCATCTATAGTGCTTTCAGCGTACTCTATTATGCAATCTCTGGTAAAATCAGATTTTAATATTCTTCTTCTTTCTGTATATATCGCTTGTCTTTGGTTATTAATTACTTCATCGTATTCAAATAATTGTTTTCTTGTATCATAAAAATAAGATTCTACTTTTTTTTGTGCAGAATCTAGGCTTTTACTTAAGATAATAGATTCTATGGGAGTATCTTCATCAATATTTAGTTTTTCCATAAGTTGAAATATTTTATCTCCACCAAAAATTCTTAGCAAATTATCTTGTAAGCTTAGAAAAAAACGCGAAGCACCTATATCTCCTTGTCTTCCAGCTCTACCTCTTAGTTGATTATCTATTCTTCTTGATTCATGCCTTTCTGTTCCTATTACATAAAGTCCTCCTAGTTCTAAAACATCTTTTCTTTCCTGATAGCAAATATTTTTATATTCGTTTAATATATTTAAATAAATTTTTTTTAATTTATCTTCTTCATGGAACTTTATATTTTTACTATTAATGATTTTTTCGATATAATCTTTTATTCTTACTATATTTAGATTAGGTTCTTTATAAATATCTAACTCTTTTACATTTAATACAAGATTGTTAATTATATTACTGATTTGATGTTCTATTTTATCTATTGGATATTTGCATTTTTCTGTTAGTCCTAACTGATATTGTAAATAATGGTTTAATATAAGTTTTGATAAAGCTTCTGGGTTTCCTCCTAATATAATGTCTGTCCCTCTACCAGCCATATTAGTTGATATGGTTATAGTTTTTTTTCTTCCTGCCTGTGTAATAATTTCTGCTTCTCTTGAAACATTTTCTGGTTTTGCATTTAATAAGTTGAAAGGTACTTTTAATGCTTTTAACATTGTAGCTAATAACTCAGATTTTTCTACATTCGTTGTTCCAATAAGAGTTGGTCTACCTATATGATACATATCACAACATTCGTTTGCTATAGATTGCCATTTTGTATATTCTGTTTTATATACTAGGTCTGGTAAATCCTGTCTTTTACAGGGTTTATTTGTAGGTATTTCTATGACTTCAAGATTATATATTTTATCTAATTCTGTTTCTTCTGTCTTAGCCGTTCCAGTCATCCCAGATAATTTTTTGTATAGTAGAAATAAATTTTGATATGTAATTGATGCAAGAGTTTTATTTTCTTGTTGAATTGGAAGATTTTCTTTAGATTCGATAGCTTGATGCAATCCATCGCTCCATTTTCTACCCTGCATAATTCTTCCTGTAAATTCATCAACAATAATAATTTCATTGTTTTTAATAATATAATGCTGGTTTTTTAAAAATAATTCTTTGGCTTTTAAAGCATTTAATAGGTATTGTATCCAAGAGTTATTTATATCATATAAATTATCAATATGTAATATATTTTCGCATTTACTGATGCCTTGCTCTGTTAAGAAAATACTTTTTGTTTTTTCATCTATTTCATAATCTAAGTTGTTATATAGCTGATTTGCTATTAAGGTACAATTTTTGTATTTATTGGTTGCTATGTCAAAAGGACCAGATATAATTAAAGGGGTTCTAGCTTCATCAATTAAAATAGAGTCTACTTCATCAATAATTGCAAAATTAAACCCTCTTTGAACTATTTGACTTGAATCTATAGCCATATTATCTCTTAAATAATCAAAGCCTAGTTCGCTATTTGTGATATATGTAATATCAGCGTTATATCCTTGTTTTTTTTCTTCATAATTCATAGATTGTTTTATTAATCCAACCCTTAAGTCTACATATGAAAGAATTTTTTGAGCTAGTTCTGAATCTCGTTTAGCCAGATAGTCATTAACTGTAATGATATGTACACCCTGCTCAGTTAAAGCATTTAAGTATGCTGTCGTAATAGCAACAATAGTTTTTCCTTCACCTGTTTTCATTTCTGCTATTTTTCCTTGATGTAATACAATACTACCTATTAATTGAACATCAAATAAAATCATACCTGTAGATCTTTTTATTGCTTCTTTTGCTGTTGCAATAGATTCTGGTAATATTTGTGTTAAATCATAATTTTGATTTAATTTTTTTTTAAGTTTACTTGTTTGTTTTTTTAATTCTGTATTCGAGTAATTTGCTAATTTATTGCCTATTATATGAATGTCGTTGATTGTACTTTGAAATTTTTGTAATCTATTTTTTTGTAAGAAATTTAGCATATGATTAATTGAAATTAGAAAAACGATATTATATGAGGAGAAAAAAATTCTTGTATTGTTGTGATAGGTTTGCATTCATGATATATAGTATATTTTCTGCCCCATACAGGTTCTGTGCTATTAAATATATGTTCTAAATATACAGAATATACATAATAGATTTCATGTATATCTTTATATATATCTACTTGCTTTTTTATCAATGATTTTCCTATAGGTTCGTGTTTAGTTAAACTTTCATATATTGTGTTATTTATTTTTAATATCCAATTAGATCGAGCAAATGCAAGATGTCTTTTTCTAGCATCTTGTAAATATACTTTTCTTATTTTTGTTTTATTTGTTACATATTTGGATTTTATATATGCAGGATTAGTTATAATTTGTTGTCCAGTTAATGAATTTAAATTTTGCGTAAATGATCCATCACTCATCAATAGACACCTCCATTCAGGAGGAATTAAATGACAAGTTTGTTGATTAAATAAATGTAAGTTGTTTAGTGGCAGATTAATTATATAATTAATCGAATCAGAGATATTCATATTAAATTTTTTTACACTTATAAGAAATTACTTATGCTTAATTATTGTTTTAGTTTCTAATAAGGATTTTCCATTCATTTCAGATGGGATATTAATGTTTAATAACTCTAGAATAGTTGGTGCAATATCTGCTAAGTTACCGTTTTTTCTTAAGTGTTTTTTAGCAACATTGGATGGTTCTACTAATATAAATGGAACAGGGCTTGTGCTATGAGATGTACATGGTTGATTAGACTCATCTAGCATATAGTCTGCATTACCATGATCTGCTGTTATTATAAGTATATTATTCATACTTTGAGATTTTATCCAAAGTTGATTTATACACTTATCAATTTTGCGAATAGCTTTTATAGTGGCTTCTAAATTACCTGTATGTCCTACCATATCAGGATTAGCATAATTTATAACGATTAATTTATATATGTCTTGATTTATTGCATTAATTGCGCTTACTGTTAATTCTTCAGCTGACATTTCTGGAGACAAGTCGTAGGTTTCAACTTGTGGACTAGGTATTAATTGTCTATCTTCACCAGGAAAAGGCTCTTCAATACCGCCATTAAAAAAGTAAGTGACATGTGCATATTTTTCTGTTTCAGCTAATCTTAATTGTTTTAAACCGCATTTAGAAATAATTTCACCAATAAAGTTTATATTTTTTGTTGAAGGAAATGCAACTTCTATATTTAAGCTAGAGTCATATTTTGTAAATGTAGTAATTGCTAAGTTTGTAAACTTTTTTGTATTAAACCCTTTAAATGTAGGTTTAGTAAATGCATGTAATAATTGCCTCATTCTATCAGGTCTAAAATTAAAAAATATAATACCGTCGTTATTTGTAATATTTCCTTTGTATACTCGTGTAGGAGGTATAAATTCATCTGATATGTTTTGTTTATAATATTGATTGATAACTGATATAGGATTTCTTATGGATTCTAATTCATCATTTGTTAGTGTTTTGTAACTTTTTTCTGTCCTTGACCAACGGCAGTCTCGATCCATACTATAGTATCTACCACTAATAGTGCAAATATTTATTTGCTCTGATTTTTTAATATAACTATCTATTTGTTTAATAAATATCTGTGATTCGTATTGTGAAGTATCTCGACCATCTGTAATAGCGTGTATACAAGTTGTGATGTTGTATTTTTGGATGATATCAAGTAATGCAAATAAATGATTAATATGAGAATGTACACCTCCATTGGAACAAAGACCGATTAAATGCAGTTTTGTATTTTGATTTTTTATTTTTTTACATATATCTTTAATAATGGTATTCTTAAAGAATGCCATATTTTCAATAGATTTGTTAATACTCACCAAATCCTGGTTAATTATTCTTCCGGCTCCAATAGTTGTATGTCCTACTTCTGAGTTTCCCATTTGATTTTTGGGTAATCCAACATCTTCTCCCGAAGCATTTAATAAAGTATGCGGGTAATTTTTCCATAATTTATCTATTGTAGGCGTTTCTGCTAGTTGAATAGCATTTCCAGTTATCTTTTCTGAGTATCCCCAACCATCAAGAATAGTTAAAATAATAGGTTTCATAGTATAAATAAGAATGAATATTTATAGAAATATTTATTTTTTGAAAACAAAAATAAAAAATATCTTACTTGTATTTATTAAGTGAATTTAAATTCATATTATAAAAATATAGATGTTTTCAACTAAAATGTATACTATTTTCAGTATTTTAATATAAAAAACTGAATTTCATCTAAACAATATACATATATAGTTATATATGCATATTGTTTTATCTTTAATAGTAATTTTATTAAATTATAAATATATTTAACTTAATGCATTAATAGCATAGTTTAAATATGTATTTGCTTCATTAGCAGCTTGTCCTGAAAGACCGTGACTATTTTTTATGTATTGTAATGCCTCTATATACCAGCTTGGTGATAATTCAAAACTGCGATTGATTTCTTCAAGTCCTGCGATTAGATATTCGTCCATAGGTCCAGTTGCTCCTACAACTAGACAGTAGGTTGTCATTCTTAAATAGTATCCTATGTCACGTGAACATTTTGCCTTTCCTATTGCACTAGATGCATAAGTTGGACCTGGCATCTGAGTTGTGAATGGAAATTTAGTGTATACAGATTGAGCAGCTCCTGTAATTAATCTTTGGGCATTACTTGTTAATGATTTTGCTGCTTCTAGGCTAGATGATGCTCTTTGGTAGCGTCCATTAATTGATTGTAGTTCACCATTACTTAAGAATCTACCTTGACTATCTGCTGATGCTATCGCTTCTGTTATAGGTGTTTTCATAATTTAAATTTCCTTGTTTTATTTAACGATTCTAAATCGAATTGTACAAATTATCTAGAATGATATAGTTTTATACGACTGCTACAGCTGCTCTATCAAAATATACACCTAATTCAGCTATTAAAGAACTACAGTCTCCTGTAGATATTCCACTTGAGTCATTTGCTACACTTATTGATGCCTCTTTCATTTTTTGTACAGCTACAGCAACAGATGTTCCAGGAGTTCCTAAAGCTTGATATGTTTCGCGTAAACCGTTTAAACATCTATCATCTAATACGCTTGAATCACCAGCAATCATAGCGTAACTTACATATCTCAAGATAATTTCCATATCTCTTAAGCAAGCTGCCATTCTACGATTGGTATATGCATTACCACCAGGCTGTATTAATTGTGGTTGTTCAGCAAATAAAGCACGTGCGGAATTAGTAACTATAGCAGAAGCATTTGAGTTGATTCTATTTACTACATCAAGTCTCTTATTGCCTTCGGAAACCATATTTGCTAGAGCATCTAATTGAGTATTGCTTAAGAATTCTCCTCTAGAGTCAGCTTGAGCCACAACTTTAGCAAATGCATCCAACATATTAATATTCTCCTTAAACTAAAAATATTTCTAATAATTTAATAACAAAGAACTAATCTAAGATTTCTCTATATAATAATATCTGGATTTTACTTTATATTGATCAGTACTTATTAAATTATTATACTAATATATAATAATTTTTCTTTTACGAAATATTACAAACAATGTCTTCTGTAATAAATAAATAATTTAATCACCTATAATTTCTGGCTGCTTTATTTCATCTATTATTTCTAAGATGGAACGAATAATAGGTTTGATTGTTGGATCATCTATAATATCGAGATCTTCATATTTCTTTCTCTTAGCACGGTTTGCGATCTGAATAGTTATTTTATATCGATTATCAGAAATATTTAGTAACTCTTCTGTTTTATATATAATTTCATTCGATTCTAGTTGATTATACATATACTTATTTTATTTTTTAAATGAAAACTAATGAATATTGTACAGATTACTTATAATTGCACTAAAATCCAGTATGAAGTTTTAAATATGTATCTTTTATTTGAATATATGTAATACTATACCAATAGTCATATTTTATTTTTAATTAAATAAAAGACAAATTTTTTATTTTTATTGTATTGTTATAAGAATTTATATAATTTATATATTTAAATTTCTAAAAATTCAATGCAGTTTTAATAATATGTGAACAATATAAATAATCTTAAAGTAAAACAAAAAATAAGAATTTCATATGCAAGCATCAAAATATTATAACTATCATTTAAACAACTTATATAAATATCCTTTTATATCCTCTGAAAGGGATGCCTGTGGTGTAGGTTTTATTACTCGTATTAAAAATGTAGCATCCAATATTATTGTTAAACAAGCTTTAAATTCACTCGATTGCATGGAGCATCGGGGTGGTTGTAGTGCTGATAGAGTTTCTGGGGATGGAGCTGGAATTATGACTCAAATTCCATGGAAAATTTTATCAGATCATTGGCCAGACCATAAAAATAACCAAGTCGGTGTAGCTATGTTATTTATGCCACAAGATAAGATAGAATCTATACAAAATATAATAGAATGGGTTATAAGTTTAAATGGCTTTGATTTCTTAAAGTGGCGTACTGTCCCTGTAGATGATAGTGTTTTAGGTATCCAAGCTAAATTAAATCAACCTGCAGTAATGCAATTTTTTATACACTCTAAAAATTTAACTGGTGATGCATTAGAAAAATCTTTATTTGTTACAAGAAAAAAAATAGAAAAATTAGTTTCCCAATCTCATGTGAATCTTAATAAACAATTTTATTTTTGCTCTTTTTCTTCTAGGATCATTGTTTATAAAGGAATGGTTCAATCGGCAGTTTTGTCTAGATACTATCTTGATTTATGCAATACACAATATGAGAGTAATTTTGCAATATATCACCGAAGATTTAGTACAAATACTATGCCAAAATGGCCTTTAGCTCAGCCAATGAGATTTATGGCGCATAATGGAGAAATTAATACTTTGTTGGGTAATCTTAACTGGATGCAATCAAAAGAGTCTTTATTTGAGCAAAGTTATGATTCAGAAGATTTTAATGTTTTGAAGCCTATCACTAATTTTGATAATAGTGATTCAGCAAATTTAGATGCTGTATTAGAATTACTCATACAATCAGGTAAGAGTCCTCAAGAATCTTTGATGATTTTAATTCCAGAAGCTTATAAAAATCAACCAGCTTTAGAAAATTTTCCAGAAATTATAAATTTTTATGAGTATTATAATAGTCTTCAAGAACCCTGGGATGGACCTGCCTTAGTAGTTTTTAGTGATGGGAAGGTTGTTGGTGCAACTTTAGATAGAAATGGTTTGCGTCCTGCTCGTTATATAATTACTAAAAATGGTTTTGTTAGCTTATCTTCAGAAGTCGGTGTTTTAGATAAAAACTTAGGTGAAGTGACTCAAAAAGGTCGTTTAGGTCCGGGGCAAATGATATGTGTTGATATGGTGAATAATTTAATTTTAGATAATTGGACTGTTAAACAATCAGTTGCGAATAAATTCCCTTATAAAAAATGGCTTGATTTACACCAGCAATATCTGCAACCCCAAAATTATGTTAAAGATTCTCTTATTGATTCTTCTGCAATGATGCTTTTGCATACAGCATTTGGTTATACGAATGAAGATGTTGAATTAGTAATAGAACATATGGCTAGTTCAGCTAAAGAGCCAACTTTTTGTATGGGTGATGATACTCCTCTGGCTATATTATCTGAAAAGCCTCATTTGTTATACGATTTTTTTAAACAACGTTTTGCTCAAGTAACTAATCCAGCTATTGATCCTTTAAGAGAAAGCTTAGTTATGTCATTAACAACTTATTTAGGGCCTAAAAATAATTTTTTAGAACCGAATGATTATATGGCAAGGTCTATTAAGTTAGATTCTCCTATTTTAAATGAAATTGAGCTTCAAAGATTATATCAATATGGATTAAGTGTTTCTGTTATTAATACATTTTTTATACAAGATTCGGACAATATAAATTTTGTTAATAGAATTACAGAAATTTGTAAGCAAACAGTTGAGTACATAAATAAAGGTTCTGAAATTATTATACTAAGTGATCGCGTAGATTTAATAGATGAAACAAAAGCATTTCTACCTCCACTATTAATAGTTGGCGCTGTTCATCATTATTTAATATCTCAAAATTTAAGGCATAAGGTATCTATAGTTGTGGAAACTGCTCAATGTTGGAGTACTCACCATTTTGCTTGTTTAATAGGCTATGGAGCTAGTGCTATATGTCCATATATGGCATTTTTAACTGTTAGACAATGGTGGCATAAACCAAGGACTCAAAAATTAATGTCTAGCAATAAATTACGTAAAATTACATTAATAGAATCACAACATAATTACCGTTGTGCTATAGAGATAGGTTTATTAAAAATTTTATCGAAAATGGGTATTTCTTTATTATCTAGTTATCATGGAGCCCAAATATTTGAAATATTAGGTTTAGGTAAAAATATAGTCAATTTATCTTTCAAGGGTACAACATCATCTTTGGATGGTATTACCCTAAATGAACTAGCTACAAGTACAATTAATTCTTATAAGAATATTACTAATTTAAAGGGCGCTAAAAAATTACCTAATCTGGGATATGTACAGTATAGGCCAAGTGCCGAATATCATGTAAATAATCCAGAAATGTCTAAGACATTGCATAAAGCTGTTCGTAGTCAAAATTTTTATCTTTATAATCAATATAAAGATTTATTGCAAGATCGTCCACCCACTAATTTGCGTGATTTACTAGATTTTAAAAGTGATAGGGATTCTATAGGACTAGATGAAGTAGAATCAGTTGAGTCAATTGTTAAAAGATTTTGCACTGGAGGAATGTCCTTAGGAGCACTATCTCGTGAAACCCATGAAACTTTAGCTATAGCTATGAATAGACTAGGCGGAAAGTCTAATTCAGGTGAGGGAGGAGAAGATCACAGACGTTTTTCAATTATTAAGGATATAGATTCTTCAGGTGTTTCTGTTAGTTTTTCTCATCTTAAAGGTTTGAAAGACAGTGATATTGCTAGTTCAGCTATTAAACAAATTGCATCTGGACGTTTTGGAGTTACACCTGAATATTTAATGAATGCTAAGCAATTAGAAATTAAGATTGCTCAGGGAGCAAAACCAGGGGAAGGTGGTCAATTACCAGGTAAAAAAGTAAGCTCTTATATTGCACAGTTACGCAATTGTAAACCTGGTGTTACTTTAATTTCACCTCCTCCTCATCATGATATTTATTCTATTGAAGATTTAGCACAGCTTATTTTTGATTTACATCAAATTAATCCTAAAGCACAAGTTTCCGTTAAACTAGTAGCAGAAGTTGGCATTGGTACTATTGCTGCAGGTGTAGCAAAAGCCAATGCTGATATTATTCAAATTTCTGGCCATGATGGTGGAACTGGTGCATCTCCTCTGAGTTCAATTAAGCATGCAGGATGTCCTTGGGAGTTAGGTTTATCAGAAGTTCATAAAATTTTAGTTGATAATCAATTAAGAGATAGAGTGATTCTGCGAGTAGATGGAGGTTTGAGAACAGGTAGGGATATACTTTTAGCAGCTTCGATGGGTGCAGAAGAATTTGGTTTTGGAACAGTTGCTATGATAGCAACTGGATGTGTAATGGCACGCATATGTCATACTAATAATTGTCCTGTAGGTGTAGCAACTCAGCGTGAAGATTTACGTAAACGTTATCCAGGTATACCTGCCGATTTAGTTAATTTTTTCACTTTTATTGCTCAGGAAGTTAGAGAAATTTTATCTGTTTTAGGATACTCTTCTTTATTAGATATAATAGGGCGTACTGACCTAATTCAGTATAATCATCGTCGTTTACACAAAACAAAACATTTAAGTTTAGCTCCATTATTGAGCTCTCCTAAATATAACTATCGTTTATATTCACATACTACAGCACATGATAATGGGCAAGTATTAGATGATACTTTATTGTCTGATCCAGCAATATTACACGCTATTGAGAAACAAGAAGATATACTTAAAAAAGTAAATATTGTAAATACAGATAGAACTGTAGGTGCTAGAATAGCTGGTTTTATAGCAAAAAGATATGGCAATGATAATTTTAAAGGCAATTTACAACTAGATTTTAAAGGTACGGCAGGACAAAGTTTTGGTGCTTTCATATTAAAAGGTATGCATTTAAGTTTAATAGGTGAAGCTAATGATTATGTAGGAAAAGGTATGAACGGAGGTGAAATAATTGTTGTACCTGAATTTAGTACACCACTTGATGAAATAAAGCCAGTTATTATTGGTAATACGTGTTTGTATGGTGCAACAGGTGGTTATTTATTTGTTAGTGGTCAAGCTGGTGAAAGATTTGCAGTAAGAAACTCATTAGCTCATTCTGTAATTGAAGGAGTAGGTGACCATGCTTGTGAATATATGACAGGAGGAATAGTGATTGTATTAGGATCAGCAGGTAGAAATATTGGTGCTGGTATGACAGGTGGTTTAGCTTACTTTTTAGATGAAAGCAAGAATTTAGTATCTAAGATTAATAGTCAGCTTGTTAAATATCAGAGAGTAAAAACTTATGAAGCAGAAAAACAATTAAAAAATCTGATAGAGCTTTATGAAATAAAAACTAAAAGTTTAAAAGCTAAACATATTTTACAGAATTGGTCTAAATTTCTACCTATGTTTTGGCAAATTGTTCCTCCTTCGGAATTTAATACAGCTCTGACTGATGTTTCTTATTCATCTTATCATTCAATTATTTATTAACTTTATTGCCTAAAAATTTTGATATTTGATTAAGTGCTTTAAAATTTGATGTTTTATGAAGTTTTGAATCTTTTTATATATATTATGCATACTTTAAATTAAAATCTTATGTATAATGCATTATATAAGAGTTGTTAGGATAAGATATGTTCATTATATATAATATTAATTATTGAATTTGAAATTATTAAGGTAACGTTAATCCCTATGGCACATAATGTTAAAGTTTATGATACTTGTATCGGTTGTACTCAGTGTGTACGTGCTTGTCCATGTGATGTACTAGAAATGGTTCCTTGGGATGGTTGTAAAGCTGGTCAAATTGCATCTGCCCCTAGAACAGAGGATTGTATAGGTTGTAAACGTTGTGAAACTGCTTGTCCAACAGATTTTTTGAGTGTACGAGTTTATCTTGGTGCTGAAACCACACGTAGTATGGGTTTAGCTTATTAAAGTTTATAATATTAAATAGCCCTGTTAATTTTTAAGATAAGTCTATAAATCATTCTATAATTATTTTATAAATCTTTTAATAAAAATCTATTAGATTTTTATTAAATTTATCAATTTTTTTCAATTATGAAAAATTTATTACCATTTAAATTAGAGCAACACATTTCAAAACGAAAAGCAGTTAAAATTATAACTGGATTAAATAATTTTTCTACTCATTCTATTCTTAAAATTGTAAAAGCAGCAGAATTAGGTCAAGCTAGTTATGTTGATGTAGCTGCTAATCCTGAATTGGTAGCTAAAGTTAAATCTATAACTACTTTTCCATTATGTGTTTCCTCAATAGATCCTTTAGAATTACAAGATTGTGTTATGAAAGGTGCTGATATCATAGAAATAGGCAACTTTGATATCTTTTATAATAGAAAAATTTTTTTTTCTTTTGAACAAATACTAAATTTAACTAAAGAAACTAAAGATTTAATTCCTGATATTCCTATTTGTGTTACTATACCACATACCCTTTTATTACCAGACCAAATTCGTCTTGCTATCCTCCTTGAACAAATGGGTGTTTCTGTAATACAAACAGAAGGCTATTTAACAAAAGATACAATAAATTTAAAAAACTTCAGTTTAATGAAATCAATTATTAATGCTTCTTCTGCGATTTCTTCTACTTATGCTATTTCTCGTTTTGTTAATATACCTATTATTGCATCTTCTGGTATAAATTCTTTATCTGCTTCTGCAGCATTTTCTTATGGTGCTTCTATAGTAGGTATTGGTTCTGCAGTATCCAATTATAATACGATTACTGATATGGCAATATATATTCATGAAGTAGTATCTTCTATTACGTCTCCTCATAATAAATCTATAATAGTTCCTCAGCTATGTAATATTGATCCTACATATCATGTAACTTTTTGATTTATCTTATTCTCATATATTTTTTTTTAAAAGCTATAGTTCAGATTTTTATGATTAAAGTAAAATTAAATCAAACATGGACCTATTTAAGTAATGTTTTTATATTTTGCGCTTTTGTATTTGCCTTGGTTATTATGTTCTTTAGTTTCAATATAAAAAAAAAACAATTATTCTTTTTTTATATTATTTCACAATGGTTATGGTTTGAAAGAAGGCTCTGAAGTTTTGATGAGAGGTATTAATATAGGATATATAGATAAAATTCAAGTTAAATATAATTATGTATTAATTAAAGTTAATATTAATTTATCTTCTATATTAATTCCGAAAAACTCTTTAGTAGAGACCAGCCAAACAGGTTTATTAAATGATACAGTAATTGATATAACTCCTTTGCAAATAATCAATAATCAAGATGTAGAGAAATTCAGTGTATTTACTAAGTCTTGTGTGAAATCTATATTTTTATGCCACTATGATTATATAAGAGGAGAGAGAGGATTAAATTATGATGATTTAGTGAGAGCTGCGACAAGAATTTCTCAACGTTTCGATGACCCTATGCTATTTCAATTAGCAAGCATGTTATTGCAAAATACTATTAATATTTCCAATGAATTTATTGAAGTTACAGATAATGTAGCTAATATAACTATTTTAATTTATGATTATTTATATAAACTTTTTTTTAATTAATTGTAGATTGATAAATACAATATATAAATTATTATCTTTAACTTATTGTTTTATTTATTATGACAACTCGTAAGGCCTTATCGTTAGAATTTTTAAAACCTATATTAGAATTAGAGTACCAATTACAGCAGTTAAATAAAATATCTAATTCTCAACAAGTTTCTTTAGATCAAGAGTTAACTTTTTTTGAACAACAACTATCTATCTTAAAGTATGATATATTTCAATCTTTAACTCCTTTACAAAGATTGCATTTAGTACGTCAAGCAGATAGGCCAACGACTTTAGATTATATACCTTATCTTATGAGCGAATGGCTTGAGTTACATGGAGACAGAGGAGGTACAGATGATCCTGCTTTAGTTGGAGGTATAGGTAAATTAAATAATAATACTGTTATTTTTATTGGTCATCAGAGAGGTAAGGATACCAAAGATAATGTACTCAGAAATTTTGGTATGGCTTCTCCAGGAGGTTATCGTAAAGCTTTACGCTTAATGCAACATGCGAATCAATTTAGTTTTCCTATTTTAACTTTTATTGACACTCCTGGTGCTTGGGCTGGTATAGATGCAGAAAAGCTAGGACAGGGTGAAGCTATTGCGGTTAATCTTAGAGAGATGTTTTCTTTGGATGTTCCTATTATTTGTACAATTTTAGGAGAAGGTGGTTCAGGAGGTGCTCTAGGTATAGGAATAGGGGATAAAATTTTAATGCTAGAATATGCAGTATACACTGTAGCAACTCCAGAAGCTTGTGCTGCTATTTTATGGAAAGATAGCAAGCGTTCTCTAGATGCAGCAGAAGCATTAAAAATAACTTCTACTGATTTAAAGATTTTAGGTATAATTGATAAAGTAGTAAAAGAACCTATAGGTGGATCTCAGGCTAATCCTTCTCAAGCAGCATATATCTTAAAAGAAGTTTTAATAACAGAGTTACAAACTCTTTCAAAACTTTCACCATCTATTAGAAAAGAAATAAGATATGATAAATTTCGAAAAATAGGTACTTTTTATGAAGTATATTAATATCATCTAATTATTGTAATTTGTAAAAATATTTTAAATTAGATTTTATTATATGAATCTATTTTTAATGTGCTATACTGCTTAAACCAATAATTGTACCAGCACCAATGATATGTCCTAAGCTTGTTGTTGCTAATAATTCAGGGAGACCAAAGCCTTGCAAGCCTAAAGTAGGTATAGAAGGCCCTAATCCTCTAACTTTTATAGCATATCTTCCTAGGCCTATACATAATAAATTACAAATAATCATAATAATTGCGTTTGATATAGACCAAGAAGATGTGTGTGGAATGATACTAATTAAAATTTGTGTATTCATGTGTAAATTAGATATTAGGATAGTATATTATATATTATATGTTGGTCTTATATGTTTCTATAAAAATTAGATAAGAATTAACATAATATATTTTTTATAAAAACCAGCCATAACTGTGTAAACCTTGACCTAAAAAATTAACTCCTAAATAACAAATCCATACTACTACAAAACCTACAGAAGCTAATATTGCAGGTTTTTTCCCCTGCCATGCTTTATTTAATCTAGAGTGTAGATAAGCAGCAAATACTAACCAGGTTATTAAAGCCCAAGTTTCTTTTGGATCCCAACTCCAATAAGATCCCCATGCTTCATTGGCCCATACAGCTCCAGCTATAATTCCAACAGTTAATAATGGAAAACCAAGTCCAATTATTCGATAACTTAAATTATCTATACTTTGTAAAAGGTTTATTCTGCTTAATTGTTGTATTGAATAATTTGAATTTAAGTTTATTTGGTTTGTTCTTGTACTTCTTATTGTATACAGTACAAGAAATAGAATAGATAATAAAGAGCCTAATATGAGAGCTGCATAGCTTATTATCATTATACTGACATGCATCATTAACCAGTTAGATCTGAGTGCTGGTACTAATGGAGCTGCTCGTTTCATGGTATCAGGTAATGAAAGGCTAGCAAATCCTATAGTAAATAAACCTACAGGTGTAGTAATAGCACCTATAAATGGGCTTTTATTTTTTCGTTCTAGTATTAACTGTAGAAAACTTAATCCCCATGTGAGAAAAATCAATGATTCATATAAATTGCTTAAAGGAAAATAGCCATTATATATCCATCTTAAAATTAAAGAAATACTAAGTGCTAAGTTAGCACTTATATTAATAATAGTCCCTAACCTTTGCAATATGTTTGATCTTTTAAGTGCTACGTTAGTCCAATAAATCATCAAATTGATAAGAAAAAGTGCGAAAGATATATTAATATAATTGTTTTCCATTAATATCCTATTATTAATGTGTTTATTCAGATTAATCATAAATATATCACATATTAATTTAATATTGGTTAAATTAATATATTGTTTATAAACTATGATGAAAAGCATAAAAACAACCAAAATTAAATTTTTTAATTTTGGTTGTTTTTATGCTTTGACAAGATTAATTTTATCTATAATTTTGATATATTTTATTAAAATATATTTATTAATTTATGATAAAGAATTAATGATATAGTCTAGTGCAGTTGTATATTCTACTCCTGCTTGTGCAGACATATCTCTAGGAACACATAATCTATCACGAGTAAATATAAAAGCTGCAATATAAGCTGCAGTTGGAAGATTCAATGTACGATATACTTCACGAGCTCCTGCTATAGCCCATTCATCTAAAGGACCAGTACCACCTACTACTAGAGAATAGTTAACTAGTCTCATATAGTGATCTAAGTCTCTATAGCATTTGTTAACTTTTTCTTGATTTTCTCCAGCTTCACCTGCGTTTTTTAAGTAAGAATATTTACCAAAACAAGCATCGCCTGCTTCTTTTACAACTGCATCATGGTTGTCAGCCAGTTTTTCTGCTGCTTCTAATCTCGCAGAAGCACGTTGAATATTACCTTGTATAGATTCAAGGTCTGAACTAGATGGAAAACGGCCTGCAGCATCAGCTGCACTAATTACAGTAGTAATAACTGATTTCATAATTGGTCTCCTATGAATTAAGATATGTGTAAGTTATGCGTACTTATTTATATACTCAACAGTATTTAGCTAATAGCAGAACATACTCTATCGCAATAGCTAGCAACTTCTGATGATAATGCAGAACAGTCACCACTAGTTACATCAACTTTTCTGTTAGATGCAGTGTTGGAAATAAATGCAACTGCTGCAGATTTCATTATAGTAACAGCTCTTACAGAAGAATTAGTAGGTACTCCAAGAGCAATGTAAGTTTCTTTTAAACCATTTAAACAACGATCTTCTAAAACAGAAGCATCGCCTGCAAGAAGAGCATAAGAAATATATCTTAGGATAATTTCTCCATCACGTAAGCAGGCTGCCATTCTACGATTAGTATAGCAGTTACCACCAGGAGCTATAAGACCTGCATTTTCACAAATCATTCCTGATACAGCGTCTGAAACAATACAACTAGCGTTACCAACAATAGAGTTAACTGCATCTAATCTTTTGTTACCTTCTGAAATAAAATTTTTAAGAGCTTGTAAATCGCTACCACCAACGTAAGCAGCTTTGGCATCTGCATTTATTACAACTTTAGAAAATCCATCAAGCATAGTGTTCTCCTTAAATTTTAATATAAAGGACTTAACTGTTTCAACTGTTATATTTTTGTCAGCTGATGTATTAGTATCATTAATATAATATAAAATATTCAGATAATTTTACATATAACAAATTAATATTATTTAATATTTTTATATAAATTAAAAATTTTATGCATCCTTCAATCTAATTCTTAATAATTTTAATAATTATTTTAAAGTTTTATTATAACATGGTAATTTAAATCATCTTGATATAACTGTTTTCGTTGCTATATTATAGCAATACAAAAGTTCTGATTTTTATGATTCTTTTAAGCTTGATGTTGTACATATATTGAACTTAATAGTTTATGATACTGGATATAGTCGTAGAAAGCTTTTGTTTTCATTAAAGAAGTTGTCTACGATTATTATTGAATGTCGCAAGCAGTATCTCAAATTTACTACAAATGATCTAAAATCTCCTGATGATTATTTTTATTCATTTTGTGGTAATTTATTAAGTTTTGAGTCTGTATCAAGCAAAAACCTGACTTCTATAAATATTCAGATTAGTTTGCCACTGATTAGAGTTCTTGATGCAGATAATTACTATGCATTAATAAATTGGCAAGTTTTTGTTTCTTTGCCTACAACAAAGTTACGGCTATTATACTTTTATTTCTGTTTGAATGTTAAAGTTTCAAAATATTTTACTGAATTTGGTATTAAATCTTTAGTGTACGAATTATATTCTACTTCATGCTCTGTTTCCAACGCCAGTATTCTTTCTCAAGAAGTTAGAAAAATGCTTCTAATCTTTCTAAAACATCAAAATATGTTTATCGATTTTGAATTTTATCCTATTATAAATAATTCTTATAATACGTTGTCTGGTTGTAAAGTTAGAAGATCTAAGCTTATTTTGATTTAATTCTTTGAAAAAACATCGTCTATTATCTAAAAAGTTTTTTCTGGTGTATCCGAAAGTTTCAATGAAAAATGGTAAGTTAATAAAATTAAGTTATCTTGATATTAAAAATAGTCTGTTTCCTATCTTTGAAGGTAGACAAGTTGAAGCTTTTGTAATTTATGAACAATCTGCGGATTTGCATTATTCCTATGACTATTTTTGCACGTTTATTTTATTGAAAATGATTAAAAATATAGTTAATCCTAATATTTTGGATGTAAAGGGTATCTGCGGCTATTATAGCACTGTAAAAACGCCCGTATTCGATAGATGTAATATCTGTAATGCTCATTATTTTGACTGTTTAGATGATATTGATTATATCGATCAGAAGTCCAGTCATAAGTTTATCAGTTTAACTCCGGATGATAGTTATGATTTTTATCATGTGAATGAATCCGAATCTGAATGTAATTTAAAGGACAAGCTTATACATAATTTAATAGTTGCGATATAAATTATTCTATAAGCTTGTCCTGATGTATTATCAACTAATATACAATTTTATCATATGAATCCATTTATACCACCTATTCTTGGGAGAATATTGGGCTTTGCTGCTAATGCAGCAATTAAATCATTAGGCACTGCATTGATTGTTTTTAGTACAACTCGTGCTCAAAAAATCACAAATCTTATTAAGCCACAACCTGAATCTACATCGATTCAATCTTCATTAAATATTAGTGATGATAATAGAATTTTAAAAGGTGATGGTATTAATACGGCTATTTTACCTCTAAGGCAAACTAACGCAGCAGAAATAGATCAAATTTTAATAGAAGCAGCAAATATGCAATCTATTGAACCTAATTACAATGTTTCTGAAACTTTATCAAATACAGGTCAGAATGTTGTTCACTACTTTAGTAAACTGATAACTGATTTTTTTTAATAAAAAGCGAGTGAAGCTTTCTGATGCGGAAATCGTAGGAAGTCTGAGTGGACCTACGCCTGGTTTAACTATAGAAGTTCAAAGTGCGAATGAAGTATATAAACAAAGTGTGGATCAAGAAAAAGTCCTTTCAGTGCATCTTTCATTGAAGAATTCAGCTCGTATAGGTTTTTTGTTAAAAGCTATTAAATTTTTGCTTTATATTTGGTTCATACTAAAATTATGGGACTTCTCGGTATATGTATTCAGAAGGATATTAAGAAGGCAAAGTCAGTTTGATTCAATAGATGTCGATTATAAGATGGTTGATAATCAAGATCAATCTAATAATAGTCTGGGTAATCTGGATGCAGAATTAATGAAAAAAAGGCAAGTATACTTAAATCCAGCTAATTATTTTAATCAAAAATTAAAGAAGTATAAATAAAGTCACATGGTATTAGATAGTTTAACAAGTCAGAGATTAAATCAACAATTAAATGTTATTAAAATACAAATAAGTACTTATATTAGGATTAAATTTTCTTATTCCAACCAGAATTCTAGTGATATTTATAATTTAGATTTGTGTTTTAAGGTTGCATCAGCAGGATATACAAAAACTGTATTGCTAGGAGACTTAATACAAGATATATGTGATTATATAATTTCACCATTTTTAGCAGTTCAAAATTCAAGCATACGTTGGAATTATGTTAGTATATTACATCCTAAAAGTAAGTCAAATAAAAACATACTTAACATACCTATTAGAGGTGTGCATGGTCAAATTTTAGATGAACAGAATGGAAGTGTATATACTAACTCAGGTGTTTTAAAATTTTGTGCAAGATATGAAGGATCTAAAGTATCTTCGATTACAAAGCTTGCTGGAGTTGGAGCCTATTATTTAAATCCTGAGTCATATAATCAGCAAGCTTGTCTTGATATTATTGATCAATGTGAAAGGATTTTTTATCAACCTATTGAGCTTACAAGAATCAAAATAGTAATTGAGTTTGTTCAAGAAAAGAATCTTCGAAAAACTAATATTAAAAATACAAATAATAAAAATAAAAAAGCAGTAAAAGTACAGAAAATATATAAAAAACCTATTTTAGTAACAGCATTACCAGAGTAAGGATTAACAATATGAAAAAGATTCAAAAATTTATGTTAGCGAGCTTTATATCTATTGCTAATATACTTCCCTTAGAATTACCACAAACTAATTTTTTTTATAAAGGAGACCCAGAGATTATTAGACTAAGAGGTGCTTGTAATAACGAAGTTAATCTTGAAATAAGTAAAGAAATTAAATCTGGTATTACGACTTTCAGGAGAGGATCTTTACCTACTATATATGTATATCTAAGCAAGGATCAAAAAGATTTTAGAAAAACTATTACGAGGGCATTAGAAGACTCAACAAAGAAGCAGTCCATTTCTTTAGCAGACAGTGAATTAATTGCCTTAACAAAGCACTTATTAGGTAAAAGTAAAATGCTTGAAAAATATAAAGATGTGAAAATACAAGAGATAATTGAAATACTATCTTGTGTTGATAAAGCCATGAAGATAAAAAATAATCAAATACCTATAGGATTTGAGACTCAAGAACAAGTAGATAAACTTTTAGGGAAAGTTACAAGGGTGAAAGGTGAAATTTTTGATGATGTAACAAATTCATTTTATAGTGAATATCAATCCCCTAAAAATAGGTCTCAAAATTATGATAAACCGTTTAAAAATGATTATTTTACAGATTAAAACTCAAAAATTTACGTAAATTTCTTTACGTTTTTTCTGAAAAATAATACAGCAAAACGAGATTTTACCTCCTTATATATATATTTTAGTGATAAGGAAGTAAAGACAAAAAATAAAGATTAGAAGAGATTAATATAGATTATTGTGAAAAACGGTTAAGAGTAAAACAAAAATAATGAACATACAATAATCTGGAAACTTATTGTATGTTCTATAAATGTATATATTGACAATTCGAATATTAAAATGAACTATAGTGATATTTTACCAGTTTTTAATCCTGGTCTTCAAAAAAAAGTTGATTATATTGATAACATAATTAAAATATCTGAAGAGCATTCTAAGAAGTATCTGATGTATACTTCAAACAATATACTAAGTAAATCTTTATCTGAAGATGATTAGTCGTTTTGTATATTGATATTAAAGTTTTCATCTTCAGATGAACAATTTAATGATTTATTTTCTATACTTAATTATTTTCTTTGTCGATACAGATATCGTGATAAATGTGTTAAACATATTAGTTACCTTGATAAAAACATAAAGTAAGTTATATATTTTGTTTTAAGATCTAATTTACTTATTTCTTATTTAGATATAGTTGTAGTTCATGAAATTTCTTTTGATATTAATTCTCATTTTTCTAAGTCTATTGATGAAAATTTTGTTATTAAATCTTATAATATATTTAATATTTTCATTTGTAAGCTATTAAGATAAAGAATTTTTAATAAAATATTTAATCATATTATCTTTTATAATCATTTGTTTTATAGTTAATATCAAATGTCTTTTAATTTGTTTGTCATTCAGTTTATTAACTTTTTGACGATAAATAGTTAATTTAAATTCTTGTTCAAGAGTTAATGGGTTTTTATTACTCATATTTTATTAATCAATTTTTATTTCTTATGATTCAAGAGATTTCTCTGTTATAAATCTAAATTTATTCAGAATAATTTCCTGCAGTAATTCAAGTATAATATATGTATGGTACTATAAAGCTTAAAGTTACCAATATATAAGATTATGATAAATATAATATTTATTACTTGTATAAATTAAAGTTAATGATTAATATTCTTTCTGAAAGCACTTAGGAGGTTTTTATGTCTATACCTTTACTAAATTACTCATTATCTACACAAAATCAAAGAGTAGATGGTTTTGAATACTTACCTGGTGAAGAACAGCCTAAAATATATACTACAGATGATGTTCCAACGGCGATAGAAATGGATGAAATAATTTGGGCTGCTTATCGTCAAATTTTTAGTGAACATCAAATTTTAGTTAGAACAGCTCAACCATTTTTAGAGTCACAATTAAGGTTTAATCAAATTAAAGTAAAAGATTTTATAAAGGGGTTATTACTATCTGAATCATTCCGTGCTCTTAACTATAATTTTAATAATAATTACCGTTTTGTAGAAATGTGTATACAAAGAGTGTTAGGAAGAGATGTATATAATCAAAGAGAAAAATTAGCTTTCTCAATTATAATTGCTTCTAAAGGCTTAAAAGCCTTTTTTAATACTCTTTTAGAAAGTGATGAATATATAGAAAATTTTGCAGATAATACAGTTCCATATCAAAGAAGAAGAGTAATTGCACAAAGAAGTAAAGGTGAAGTGCCATTTAATTTGAAAACCCCTCGTATGGGTAAAGATTTTTTACTTAAGCAAGGTATGCCACAATTACTTTGGGCCGGCCCAGTAAGAAAATTTAGGCCTCAAGAACAGCAGCCAAAAGCAGGTGATCCGGCTTTATTTTTAAGTATGGTTAAAGATCTGTAATAATTTAAAAAATAATAAAAGTCTTTTTTAAGTATTATAGATAATTCTAAGTTTCTATATATTAGAATTGTCTAAATACTTCATTTTTTTAAATTTATACTATTTTAATAATCTTTTGTATTTAGTTTAAATAAACATTAGCAATTTGATTATACAAAATATCTAAATAATTATTTAAGAATTTTTGCTTAATACAAAAATTTTTGTTCTCTTTATAGTAATTTGTTAAATTGTCAGACTGTATTAAATAAAAAATTCACTTCTGTCAATATTTAATTTAACTTATTATTCTTTAAGATTTTTAATCCGAATGATTATTATACTTATGTTTATTGTTTTTATTCGACTTAATAAAAAGTAAAAAATATAGTTAATACTTTAATTTTAAATATTAAAGCATATTTATAATATATAATATAATTAAAATACTGATATTTAACCAATAAATCTTTATAATAGTTTTAACTATAATTTCAAGTATAAAATTATAGTATAATTCATTTTCCAACTACAAATTATATATAGGTTAATCATTTGCAGTATTAATTTGGTTCTAACTACCTAATTTAAAAGCATCTACAAATAATCCATAAATAGTACCTATTCTAATATAATTAAATAGATATAGGCTTAAAAAATCATGATGGTTTTTCATATATTTATAAGTATACTTACTAATTATTTCATTAAGAGTTACTATTATGGAGCCTACTATTATCCCCCAATCACCTGATTGTGATGGAATGGTTGAAAAAACTGTAGACAAAAAAAACCTAAAAATAAAGCAATTAATTGAGTTATTATAATGTTAAAATTCTGTTTTAGCATCTTTTGTAAAAATATATGATTTATATAAATTAAATATTTTCCTTAATGGGTTTTATCCATAATATATTTATTAATAGTATAATTTATATATCTTGTTCACTTAAATTCATAATCATATATTGGAACGGTTCAATAATACAATTTATTACATTTACATCCTGAAATTTAATTTCTTCTTCTGTAACTTCTTGTAACAGTTTTATACTTCTTACAGTAGGGGCAATAGGTACACTCAATGAATTATATACATCTCTCAATCCATCTAGTACCCTTTCTTTTAAAATATTAGTATTTGCAGCAACTATTGCATAACTAGCATACCGTAAATAGTATTCAATATCACGTAAGCAAGCTGCATATCTTCTAGTTGTATAAGAATTACCACCAGGTCTTAAAAGTTCTGGTTGCTCTTCATATAAGCGTGTAGCAGCCTCTTTAATGATTTTAGCAGCCTGACAATTAATAATTTCTGTAGCTTTAATTCTGTTTAAAGCGGTTACAAAATAATTATTTAATTCTTCTATAGCTTTTGTATCTAAATATTTACCTGTCAAATCATATCGATTTAAAATTGTAGTAATAGCATCCTGCATTACTTATATCTCCTATCAAATTAAACTAAAATAGATATTATAATTGATTTTAATGATTTTTATATGTCTTGTTATAATTTATAAATCATAAATTATATATATATATTAAAATATATTTAATAATAAGAAGAAATAATTATATTTTCAATGGAATCTAATTATTGTTTAATTCAAATAACAGATGATTATAAAATTAACTGTTTATTAATAAAAAAAAATATGTCTATTTATCAATATCCTATTTGTTTTACAGGATATAATTATGATTTAATTAATCAATTAATTAAACAACATGATTGTGGAAATTCATTGTCTATATCACATATAAAGTATATATTCAAAGAGGTATATAAAGCGAATTTATGTTTACTATTAAATCAAATTTATATTCAAAGTTAATTTCATCAAATTTCAAATTGCAGTACAGTAATTGAATACAATTTAAGAAAATTTAATAAATAATGTCAATCTTTATTATTTATATTTATGATCTATATCTTATGCTAAAATTTATGTTAACTTTATCTCTATGTATTTTTTTATTTTTAATCATTTAAAATAAAAAATAGAGCATGTAACTCAGAGGATAGAGTGTCAGATTCCGATTCTGAAGGTCGAAGGTTCAATTCCTTCCATGCTCATTTTAATTACCAATTTATTGAAAATATATGAAAATAATATTTATATACTATACTTTTATCAAGTGAAAAAATAATTAATAATTAAATAAGATTTTTAATTTTTATTTTATTATTATATAATATGGAACATTAACCTTTGTCTATTCCATTGAATACAATCACAGGGACTGTAAGGTTTCTACATATAATATATTATATACTATGTCATAAATATAAATTTTGTGAATATTAATAATAAATGCTAAAAACAATATACTAAATTTATCTAAACAATTAGTCTGTGTTTAAATTCTTTACATCTTTTATTAAGATGAGAACTTAATAATCACATACTTTTACTAGAACTCAAATAGTGTAAACCTATATATTTATTTGATATATTAAACTTGGTTGCTCTTAAGTTAATCTTAATCAAGAAATGATTACTAAGATAAGTAATAAACTGATATAATATCAAACTATGTCTTTATCAAATTATATTAAACTATATAGCTTATCTAAAGTAATTTTATATAGTTAGACTGTGTATAGTATATTATTATGGACGTGGGTTCAATTCCCACCAGTTCCATAATCATTTTTATTTTAGAATTTAATATATAATTCCTATATCTAATTCACATTTCAGCTATGTACCATATTAACAATCATTTATCTTCTTTATTATTTGCAAAAAATGTGCTCTTATCTAATTATAATTCTGATACTTTTTCAGCGAGTAAGTCATTAGTTTCTCGTCAACTAATAGGAAAATTAATTAACCAATATTGGCAAGAAAAAATTTTTTTATCTAATCCAAATTTATATACAGAAAAATATATAAATCAATTAAAATTAGAAGGTATTTTAGTTTGTAAAAATGAACAAAAAAAATTCTTGCTTGATTTCAGTAGAGCTTTACTTTCAGGTAGAATTGAAACATCATTAAATTTTGGTACAACAAAATCAAATAATAATCAATATATTTCTTATATTTGGAAAAAAGGTTTTAATTTTTCTTTACCTACAAAGTTGTTATTGTTTAATAGTGATAAGTCGTATTTAAATACAGAGCAAATTACATTTGCAAATCAATTATACAATCAAGCTTTGCCTTTATTTACAGTGATAAATAATATGAATCAAATGATATTAACTGATTCATCTGAAGAAAATATTGGTAATCTTAATTCCATAGATAAAATATATAAGTGGTATTATGATAAATTAGTAAGTAATGAGAAAATATTACCTATTTATTATGGTTTATTCTTTGTAGAACCAAAAGATGCTTTAGAATATGTAAATTATATAAAAAGTAAATATCCTAATTCAAGTAAAATAAAAGAATTAAGCCTTTTTCCTAGTCATTTATCTACTTATTATAAAGTAACTCGAATGAACTTACAAAATTTACAATTTAGATTGATACCAGATCTTGAAGAAATATCAAGACTTCTTTGTAAATACAGATATTATAAAAATGTAACATTTCATAAATATCAAAAGTATAGTAAAAATTTTTTTCAAGGACAACCTTTATATATTATTGAACCTTTTTTTGCATATGAACGAAAAACAAATAAGTTAAATTTATTAAATTATTCTTTTGATCAGAATTCTGATATACATAATAAAAGTATTAAGTATGAAGCTATATTTACTAAATATGCAACCTTAATAGAAGCTTGGCATAAATTTAGACAAAAAAAAATAGATTATAAAATACCTAATAAGCCTAAAGTAATAGTATATAATCTTGAAGATTTTATTAGAAATAATGAACACAATGATGTAATTAAAGAAAAAAATATTTTATTTATTCCTTCTAAAGAATCTTATAAGTTTATAAAGCATTATAAATTTATTAACAATCAGAATAAAATGAGGCGAGTATTCTCTAATAAGTTTTTACTTTTAAAAATACTTAGTCAGAGAATTCTATGGTCATTAACAAGTAGGCAGCCTGTAAATTGGTAAGAAATTTTTCTATTACATAAAAAAGAATATTTTATTTAATAATAGTAATAACTATAATTAATTATATCATCAGATATTATTTTCTTGAGTAATACTCTACAACTAAAAGTTCATTCATCTGTAAAGCAACCCATTCACGCTCAACTATAGCGTTTACTTTCCCATTTAACATTTTTGTATTTAATTCTAAGTGATTAGGTATACTTGCTAAAGTAGGAAAACTTAGATAGTTTTTTACTAAAATTTGTGATGAGTTTTTATCTTGTATTTGAATAGTATCACCTGGTTTACATTGATAGCTGCATATAGATACTTTTTTCTTATTAATAAGAATATGACCATGGTTTACGAGTTGCCTAGCAGCTGAAATAGTTGGTGAAAGCCCTAACCGAAATATTATATTATCTAATCTCATTTCTAAAATTTGCAGCAATATTAAACCAGTTGAACCAGGAACTTTCTTAGCTGTTTTAATATATTTTGAAAGTTGTTTTTCGCTCAACCCATAGTTAAATCTTAATTTTTGTTTTTCTTCCAGTCTTAAAGAATATTCTGAAGGTTTACGTGATTGTTGACCATGCTCACCTGCTGGAGCAAGTTTTTTAGATCTTTTTCTAGTTAATCCAGGTAAATCACCTAATCTTCTAGATATTTTTAGTTTAGGTCCTCTATAGCGAGACATTTAATTGTCCTTATTATTATAAATAGTTTTAAGTAATACGATATATCAATATTAGATAACATGTTTTATGAAAAATATAAAACTTATGATTATTATCCTATTTTTTTAGGTGATAAAATCATTATCATATTTTTTCCATCTTTTACAGGGGACTGTTGAATTTCTGCTATATGGCTGAGATCTTGTGCCATTTTATCTAATAGTTCAATAGCTAACTTCACATGCTGAATTTCTCTACCTCTGAATATTACATTAGCTTTAACTTTATCCCCAGCTTGTAAAAAACGTAATGCCTGATTAATACGCACATTATAATCATGTACATCTATTTTATATCTCATCTTTACTTCTTTTATTGTAACATTATGCTGTTTTTTCTTAGCTTCTTTAGCTTTTTTTTCTTGAGCAAATTTATACTTTCCGTAATCTATTATACGGCATACAGGAGGATTGGATTTTTCGCTAATTAGTACTAAATCTAAACCAGCATTTGATGCTATATTTAAAGCTTGATCAGATGAGTAAATACCTAATTGAGATCCAGAAACATCGATTAGACGTACTTGATTATACTTGATTTGCGTATTTATCAGGGGTTCTATATAATTTCTTTTTCTTTCTTTTTTCGATTTCTCTAACACAGATATTGAATTGCCTGTTTATAAGTTTATAAATAATGTTGTGAAATATATGCAAACTATTATAACATTACATGGATAATTAGAAATAATAATCAATTCAAGTTTTTATTAAAAATTAGGAGATAGTTTATGAAACATACTTTATCTGTTCTTGTTGAAGATGAAGCAGGAGTTTTATCTAGAATTGCAGGATTATTTGCTAGACGTGGTTTTAATATTGAGAGTCTTGCAGTTGGTCCAGCCGAAAAAGAAGGTGTTTCTAGAATTACTATGATAGTTAATGGTGATAATAGAACAATAGAACAATTAACGAAGCAATTATATAAATTAGTCAATATATTAAAAGTTCAGAATATAACTAATATACCTTCTGTAGAAAGAGAATTAGTTTTGATAAAAATTCATGCTCTATTAGAAAATAGGTCTTGTATATTAGAAATAGCGCATATTTTTAGAGCAAAAGTTGTAGACATGGCTAACGAGTATCTAATTTTAGAAGTTACAGGTGATCCTGGTAAAATGGTTGCTATTGAAAATTTATTAAAACAATACGGAATTATTGAAATTGCACGTACAGGAACAATTGCATTAGTTAGAACATCAAATGTGAATACACAAATATTGAAAACAAAATTCAAGAAGTATTCCTTATCATAATTATAACAATACTACTACAAAGACATATAAACTTTATTGATGCAATATCCATTGACCAGGAGTTTCAATAAATGATAAACATTCTATTAGGTCCCAATCATAATATATACTCTGATTAATATAAATAATATTAATATTAATTAATGTTTTGTTAGGTACAAAAGAATTTTTATAAAGATGAGAATTGTATCTATCATTATGTTGTTTTCTAATTAACTGATAAGTAACACAATTATTAACATGTTTACAGTTCACACATATACACATAATAAATATTTTGATCGTAAATTTTAAGAACTTGATAAATTAAGTCATTTTTATATTGGGGATGGAGGGACTTGAACCCTCACGATTATTGAAAATCAACAGATTTTAAGTCTGTTGTGTCTACCATTCCACCACATCCCCCAATATATCCTGTTGTAACAATTTTGATTAAAATTTACTAGGCGATACCCAGATTTGAACTGGGGATAAAGGATTTGCAATCCTCTGCCTTACCACTTGGCTATATCGCCATAGTCTTAATTAAAAATAATGGTATATGAAAAATCATACTTTGTCAATAAAAGAAAAAATATATAACAGATTGATCCATTAAGCAAATAAACGACTTTTTAATATATCCTCTGCTTTGATTGTTACCAGATCATCTTTAGTTAAAATTTTGTCTCCACTAATAAAAATTCTATTAGCCTGCCTCATTCTAGCCCTGTCAATTGCATTGCGTATACTACGAGCATTTGCAAAATGAGGTTGTTTCATACGTCTTCCAGCATATTCTAAAAGCACTTCATCTGCTTCTGGTGCAAAACGATATTGTTGCTCTTCTAACATTAACTTAGCTATAGCTAATAACTCTTCAGCTGTATAATCAGGGAAATCTACATGATTAGTTACTCTTGATGATAAACCTGGGTTAGATTCATAAAATTTATCCATTCTATCTTTATAACCGGCAAAAATGACTACTAAATCATTTCGTTGATTTTCCATAACTTGTAATAAAATTTCTATAGCTTCTGCTCCATAATCTCTCTCATTATCTGGTTTATATAAATAATATGCCTCATCAATAAATAAAACTCCTCCCATAGCCTGTTTTAGGACCTCTTTTGTTTTTGGTGCTGTATGACCAATATATTGACCAACAAGATCATCTCTAGTTACTGTTAATAAATGTCCTCTTCTAATATAACCTAATCTATTTAGAATATCAGCCATCTTCATAGCGACTGTTGTTTTACCTGTACCAGGACTACCTGTAAAAGACATGTGTAGTCCTGGACTTCCAGATACTAAACCTAGGTTGTTTCTTAATCTATCAACTAATAATAAAGCAGCTATTTCTTTAATTCTTGTTTTTACTGGTTGAAGACCTACTAATTCATTATCTAACTCATCTAAAACTTCTTGTATTTGAGTTTTGTTATATTCTTCTTGTAAATTTACTAAAGTATTATCAATCATATTTTTATTTCTTTATAAATTATTAAATTTAATAATACAAAAAGAGATTAACTTTGTTAATCTCTTTTCATGCTTTTATCTTAGTTTAGTATCTAGAACCTTCTGGTTTAGCTGTCGCATAACTGCGGAAACTATATCTTTGGCTTCTACTATCATCTTCTGTTCTAACTAGTTCAAAACCTGGTTCATAAGCTGGTCTATTAACAATAAACGATAGCACACAGCTCTCTGTACCTCTAGTATTATCAAATGCATTAAGTTTAATATATAAATTTGGATGCTGCTTACGACAACTGTTTATTTCAAATAATACCGTTGCAGGATCTTTTATATCAAACAATGGTAATCCCCATAATTCCCAATAATTATTACGTGGGTGCGGGTCTTCTGTATATTCAATACTAACAGACCACTTTTGTGCAATAGCATACTCAATCTGTTTAGTAATTTGATCATCTGTTAAGTCTGGAAGGAAAGAAAAAGTTCCTTGTGTTAATCTCACTATTAAACACTCCTTATAATATTTTTGTATCTGTTAAAACAATGAACATTTTATTTTCATTATATTTAATGAAAATAAATGTGATCATAAGATAAAGAATAGATATATTTTATACATTAGCTGTTGGAGTTTCAACAAAATCAGCTGTATCTGTAGAAGTATAATTAAAACTAATATCTTTCCATAGATCTAAAGCAGTTTGCAAAGGACCACATGTTTTAGCAGCATCACGTAAAATTTGTGGTCCTTCTGGAACATAATCACGGCCTTCATTACGAGCTAAGACCATAGCTTCTAATGCTACACGGTTAGCTGTTGCGCCAGCCTGTATACCATCTGGATGACCTATTGTACCGCCTCCAAATTGAAGTACAACATCATTACCTAGATAATCTAATAATTGATGCATTTGGCCACAATGGATACCACCTGAAGCAACAGGCGTAACTTTACGTAAAGAAGCCCAATCTTGTTCGAAAAATATACCTTGAGGTAAATTAATTTCTAGATGCGTTAATAATAAAGTATTATAAAATCCTTTTATCATTAATGGATCACCTTCTAATTTACCAACTACAGTTCCTGCATGAATATGATCTACACCAGCCATACGCATCCATTTACAAATAACACGAAAATTCATTCCATGAATTTTTTGACGAGAATAAGTTGAATTACCAGCACGGTGTAAATGCAAAATCATATCATTTTTACGTGCCCATATAGCCATAGTTTGAATTGCTGTATAACCAATTACCAGATCAATCATAATGATAACTGTGCCTAGCTGCTTAGCAAATTCAGCTCTTTCATACATATCTTCCATGGTAGCAGCTGTGACATTCATATAATGTCCTTTGACTTCACCACTTGCTGCAATTGCTCTATTAACACCTTCCATTGAATATAAGAATCTTTCTTTCCATCTCATGAAAGGCTGAGAGTTAATATTTTCATCATCTTTCAAAAAGTCTAAACCACCTTTAAGACCTTCATATACAACTCTACCATAGTTCTTACCAGATAGACCTAATTTAGGTTTTACTGTTGCACCTAAAAACGGACGGCCAAACTTATCCATACGCTCACGTTCTACAACTAATCCAGTAGCAGGACCTTGAAAAGTTTTTAAGTAAGCAACTGGTATACGCATATCTTCTAATCGTAAAGCTTTTACTGCTTTAAAACCAAACACATTACCAATAATTGAAGCTGTTAAGTTAGCAATTGAGCCTTCCTCAAACAAGTCTATATCATATGCAATAAAAGCAAAATACTGGTCTGTAGTATTTGGAACAGCATCTACTTTATAAGCTTTAGCTCTATATAGGTCGCAAGCTGTTAATAAATCTGTCCATACAACAGTCCAAGTAGCAGTAGATGATTCACCTGCAACTGCAGCAGAAGCTTCTATTGGGTCAACTCCTGGTTGAGGACTAACACGAAATAAAGCTAATACATCTGTATCTTTAACTACATAATTAGGGTCCCAGTATCCCATTTTTGCATATGGAATTACACCAGACTCATAACGTTCGTTTTTAATTCTTGTCCGTTCTTCTACAGATTGAGACATTTGTTCCTCCTTGAATTTAAGGCAGTATCATTAGGTTTTTATTCGCCTAGTTAACATTAACATAACATACAAACTATATTCTTAACATTAATTTGGCTTCATAATACTATTATGTTTAATTAACCTTATATATAAATTTACCATTATCTATGAATCAAATAATTGCAAAATTATTTATAGTAATGATAATTTTTACTAATATCAAAAATATGTAATATAAAGAATATATATGATCAAATACCAATATTGGTAAATGTACTATTTTTTATGCTAATATTTTTCAAGAAAGAAACAAAGGAGATAAATAAAATTGTCTGTACCACAAGTTATTGATGCTTCATTTCATGAAGAAGTAATAAAATCAAGTTGTCCAGTATTAGTAGATTTTTGGGCTCCTTGGTGTGGTCCATGTCGTATGGTTGCACCAATAATAGATCAAATAGCTAATGAATATAAAGATAAACTCAAAGTTGTTACACTTAATACAGATGAAAATCCTAGCACAGCGAGTGAATATGGTATAAGAAGTATACCTACATTAATGATTTTCATAAAAGGTCAAAAAGTTGATACTGTAATTGGAGCTATTCCTAAATCAACTCTTGCAAATACTTTAAAGAAATATATAAAAGTCAGTACTGAATAATACAATTTATAAAAGTCGAGGATCAAAAATAATCTTATGGTAAAAAAGTGTATGTTAACATATAAAAAGTCAAATAATGGTTACAAAATTTCACACTCTCATGTGAAAACTAAAAAAATACAAAATATTAACTTGCAAAATAAAAAAGTATGGTCATATAAACAAAAAAGATGGATTAAAATAAAAATATGTACAAAAGCAATCAAATCTTTATATAAATTTAAAATGTAAATCTATATTTTTATAAAAAATTAAATATAGATAGTGACAATTTGAATATAGTATGATAATATATATTGTATATTATAAAATTTTTTATAGAGAGAGAAATGGGAGAAAGAATATGGAATCAATGCAATACATTAATAACATAAATATCAATGAAGATTTAGATATAAACAATCTATCTTTAGAAACACCTATAGGTTGGTCTTCAACCTGTTTTGATGAAACAATTCATTACTACATAGATTGCAATTCAAATTGTTTAGAAAGTAAAAATCAGAATGAAGATAATATTAGTTAATTAATTAGTTAATTAACAATCAAAATAATTATGGTATAAAAAAATAAGATGGTAATACAATGAGTCTAGTATTACCATCTTGAAACTGTAAAATGCTAGTATAGCTCAATTGGTAGAGCAGCTGATTTGTAATCAGCAGGTTATGGGTTCAAGTCCCTTTACTAGCTTTTTATATTCAATTTGCACTTTAAATTTTTAACTTAATCCAAGATTCTGTAAAGTAGGTATATTAGCTAAAAGTAAATAAGCAAAACCTGATCCTCCTACAGCACCAACTAAAAAACCAGCTGTGAATTGTCCCCAACCTTCTGGTGTTTGTAATATATCTTTTGTGTCATTTTTATTAAATGAAACATTGCCATACATTGATAAACATACAGTTAAAATAATAATTAATCCTACAGCAGATAAAAAACCTGATAGAAGAGCTACATCAGTATTTCTTAAAGGACCCAGTTTGTCAAAAGGACCAACTAAAAAATAGCCATGAGCCATACCAATCTCTAAACCTCTTAATAAAGGAGAAAGACCTCTTCTATAAGCAGGCAGGTTATTTAATAAACTTTTAGTAAATGTTGAAGTACTCACGGGAGTTGATAAGTTTCCTACAAAGGGATCATTGTTATATGATTGAATGAAATCTGACATAATTCTTTTCTCCAGAAGTGATAAATAATAAATTATATACTTAATGCACTTATATTAAATGCTGTATATTTATATTTAATAATTAGTATTATTTTAATCTTAATAATAACTAATTATATTCTATAATAATCGTATTGTTATATTTCACTTTAATTATATTAATAAATATATATCTTAACTAATCAATTATAATAGGAATTAATCATGTACATTTTTATTAGCTATATATTATTTATAACTATATTTACAGGTTTAGCTTTAGCTTTGTATTTTGGCTTACAATCAATTAAATTAATATAAGTAAATTTATTGTAAAAAAATAAAAATATGTATCAAAAGATTAACTTTTGATACTCAAATGATTTTTTCATTAATCTTTTAAACTTAAAAAATACATTTTCATATCATGGCTCAAATTAAGACAGAGAAAATATTAGGATCTCGACGTATTAGTAATTATTGTTGGGCTACAATAATTTTCATAGGAGGATTAAGTTTTTTTCTAGTTGGTTTATCCAGTTATCTGAAGGTAGAATTGTTACCTTTTACCAAATCTATGGATTTATTATTTCTACCTCAGGGTATAATAATGATATTTTATGGAACAACAGCTATAATTATTAGTTTATTTTTATGGTTGACTATTATATGGAACGTAGGTTCTGGTTATAATGAATTTAATCGTGATCGTGGATTGATTACTATATTTCGTTTAGGTTTTCCAGGTAAAAATCGTGTTCTACAATTAGAATATAAAATCAATGACATTTATTCTATTAAAGTTAGAATAGAAGAAGGGTTAACTACTAAACGAGAAATTTATTTAAAAACAAAAGATAAAAGAGAAATACCTTTAACACAAGTAGGACAACCTATGCTATTATCACAAATAGAAGAAGAAGCATCATCTTTAGCAAAATTTTTGGGAGTTATACTTGAAGGTTTAAACTAAACTTATAAGTATAGATCAAATAATAACAAGTTTTTAACTATAGTACTAAAATATATGATAACATTATTTTATTAGCGGGTATAGTTTAGTGGTAAAACCTTAGCCTTCCAAGCTAATGATGCGGGTTCGATTCCCGCTACCCGCTTATAATATATATCATAGGTAGATTGATATTGCATCTGGCTGGATTCGAACCAGCGACGTCTTTAATAAGATGGCGGATTATTAGAGTCGATTTTTTTAAAAATCTCTCCTACAAAACCGTACTTGAAATTTTCACTTCATACGGCTACTATCTATTAATTTGTTTTAAAAATATCATATATAACAACTCTGACCTAATACTGACAATAAAAGTGATGAATAGCCTATTATTCCAGTAATTATGTAATTGATGTAGTTTAAATTTTAGAATTTTTTTATATTTTTTTTTATACCAAAAATATAAAATGTCAGAAAAGAGTTTATACAATTTTTTGATTATAACAAATGTTATTAATATACTATAAGATTCAAAAAAAGTTGTTAAAAGCTTGAACAACTTATAAATAAATTCTTTTAAATGTATATGCTTATTTATGCGTAAACTTTTTAAAATATTTTTAGTATATAATAAGTTTCTACAATAATGTATCAACTGATTATATACATTTTGATTTAATTCTAACTTCCAGTATATATCATAAAATAGTAACTTGCATGTTTCTTTTATCATCCAATAACAATTGTGACTCTTATTATTTATATATTTTTTGTTTTTATTAATATTAATATATACACTAATATGACTATTGAGGGATTTAGATATAGTATATAGATTTTCAATAAAATTGATATAATATAAATTAGTTGAATTATATAATCCATATTTAAAAGACATATAATTACCTAAAATTCCTTCTTTTTTGACATGATTTATTTTTTTTTCTATAGAAATAAGTTTAAAATTAAACCATTCAATTCCATGTAAATATATATTACATATTAAAATATATATTCTATACTTATAAAGTAATAGCTCGCCTGGTTGCAAAAAAGATGAATAATTAGATACTATACATTGTTCATTAAAGTTTTGTACTCTTAACCATTTCATTATGTTACAAAAAAAATATGAAAATGTTTGCATTTTTTTTTGAATATATTTAATATTAATATACTGGCTTGGTATATAATAGTTGAAATTACTTAAGTAAGTATTATTAATACTATAATTACAATAAAAAAAAATAGGATTTTTTTCTGCTAATTTAGATGATAAATTATTGTATATACTGGTATCGAAGTTAGACTTAAATCTTACATTCCATTCTGACTCTAAACATAAATAGATTATATATTGTTCAATCTTTGTTATTATAGATTGAAAAGATTCACATATACTATCTGGCTTACAATGCTCAAACAAAAAGCTGAAAATCTTTGTTTTGTGTATATCTAATATACGATAGTTTTCTTTATGCCAGTTTGTATATGAATTGTTGATGGATTTACATACATTTTGAATGGCTATAATTTTAGCTTCATTAGAATTCAATAAATTATTTTGTGTTTCATATATTAAATTCTTATCACACATTTTTGAAGCTTTATATATTTTATATTGTAATATAGCAACTCTATGATTTATTTGATTCCATGGCAAGTGTTTCCATTTAGTTTGTTCATCGAGTATATAACTAGTCATTGTTATATATAAATTCCGTATAATAAGATATTATATGAATTAATAGATGTAATAAGTTTGCTTTGAATATAGTCTTAATTGAAATACTAAATCAATAACTTTTTTATTACTTCTTACTGATAAAGATTTTATATTTGCCTTAAATTAAATATAATCAATTACTTTTCATAATATTTTATATTTACCAGTTTCTCCGTTCCATACTTTTTTATCCTTTGTTAACTTAGGTTCCTCTCTATATACTAACTGCCACTTATAAAAATCATGCTTATATTAACTCATAATAATAAAGCTTAAGGGCTATGTATATATTTTAAAAATGATCATTAAAATATATTTTAATAATTAGTACTTTCTGCAAGGGTTTGTTTTCCTAACCATATTAACTTATAAACGAGTTTGCTTTATTTATTTATAATCAAGGCTAATCTATAAATAAATTAACTCATAAATTATATTCATGATTTAGAATAGATGGATTCGAACCAACATAAAAAGTATAGTTTATCTAAATCTTATATTAATTTACTAAGATTTGATCTTCAGTTAGCTAACCTAATAATGAATAATTATAGATCGGTTAACACCTAAAAACGGGTCACACATGAGTCCGCTGCCTTCGGCCTCTCGGCCACAGATGCTTAATATATAATATTAAACTTAAATATATAAAAAATCAAGTGCTTCTATTCATTCATATTATGATAAGTCGCAACAGCTGATGGAGAAATTCTATTTAAATACCTGAAAATCCAATATTTAAATATAGTATCTAAAATCACAGGAAAAGTAGAAATAAATACAAAAATAAAATCTCTACTTTCAGGTAAACCTAAATGCCTTAAAATCATTTCTATAATTACTTCCCAACCATGAGGAGAATGAAAACCAACAAACATATCTGTAAATAATATTATAAGAAAAGCTTTAGCAGTATCACTTAAGCTATACATTAATTCATTTAAAAATGATGTTAATATAGAAAACTGCCTTTTACTTGATATGATAACAGAAATGAAAGTAGCTATTGATAGTAAATCTGCTAAAATATTTTTAATAGCACAAGAACTTTCATGGGCATAATTTACAGCTAGCTCTAAAGCTTTTTCAGTCATTTTATAATTAATTAAAGTTGAAGACGGATGATCCACTTTGCCAATAAGAACTTCAAAATGCAACTTTTCTTCAAATCTCTGTAATTCAGCAAATGCTCTTTCTTCTTGTGATTGATTAAGAAAAATAATATGTTCATCTTTATTCCATAAATAGTTAATAAAAGGTCCAAAAAGAAAACTTTTAGAAATTTGATTAATAATTATAGGCATAATAAATAAAAACACAAGATATTTAACTGATGCAACTGTTTGATATCTAGCTACTTTAAATTCTTCTATAGCTTCCACTTCTGCATTTGGATCTAGCTCTTTTTTAAATTTTTCAAAAAGTTTACTAATTGATCTAGGTATAACACCAGTTTTATCTAAAGATGACTGGTTAATTTTTTTTAAATTCCAATATTTCATGATTAACTATCGAAGAATATAAAAGAAGAAAAAGTTAATATATAATTAAATTGCATAAATGTACAAAATCAAATATGATTAAATCAATTTTAAAACACAATTAATATAATTTTAACTTTATTAGGATTAAACATTAAATGCTACTTATTTTTTTTCATTTACTTCCTATTATTACCTTTTTATTAACTTGTACTTCTAAAAAAATGCATTATTTTAATTATTATGCAATGGTTTCTAATACTTATTTTCAAAAAACATCACAATCTAATGAAATTAATACTATACAAATAAATATAAATAGATGTAATAAAAAATTGTTAAAGAAAATAATAAATTATACTCAAGTTCAATATATAAAAATAAAAAATTCTAACTTTAATAATTTATTTTTAAAAAGACATATATATATGTTAGAAAATTCCGGCTTTATTAATTCCATTAATAAATATACAGTATTTTATACAAAATATAAACAAGATATTTTTAATTTAACTATATATCCTGTTATAAATCAGATCAATGTTACAGAATATAAACGATTAAAAATATGTACTAACTTTTTAGAAAAATTACTTAGTGAGCAATTAGGAATGCCTAAAAATCCTCTACTAATCGATTCTATTATTCATAAAATACATTCTTGGTATTTATTAAAAGGTTATAAATGGTCAAATGTAAATATAAATGACAAATCTCAAATCAATAACATTGCTTTAACAATTAATGAAGGTAAAATTCATGCTGTATATATAAAATTTAAAAGTAAACAAATAAAAAAAAAGATATCTTTCATGAATTTAATAATTTCATAGTAAAAACCCTTAACCTTTTACCTAATAAAGTATTAAATTTATATGCACTAGAATATAAAATATCGTCTTTAAAAAATGAAAAATTACTAAAAAATTGTATTTATAGTATAGATAATTTACCAAAAGGATTAATTATACATATCGATTATAGCTTACACAACAAAGAAATCAAATATATTTGCACACAAGATAATACTAATTTACTAAAAAATAATACTTCAATATTTGTACAAAATATTTCATATATTATTGAAGCATTTAAGTTTAAATATTCAAGAAATTTATTAAATCAACTTTCATTATTCAAATTTTCAAAAACTTATATACTAGAATTTAAATCTAATTTGAACTTTATAAAAAACTTACAAATTAAACTAAGTAATCCTAATAATTTACCTAATATAAATATAAAATTATCATTTCTAAGAATAATGAATAATTATATGAATACTTGTCTGTCATATATTTACTATATTATTTATTATCATAAACTCAAATATAATTATCATTATATACAAATTATGAATTCTAATCTTTTAATTAAAGATATATCAAACTTAAGAATAAAAACTGTAAATTTAAAAGTAAGATTAAAATATACTTTAGCCAACAAACTAAATGTAATTCAAAAGCTAATTGCAGAATACAAACAAAAGCAATTGATTTCAATTTATAGCTATTCTTATAAAAGCATCTACATGAATACTAATCAGTATCTATGCAAGATATCTAAGCTAGTAAACTTAAAAGAATTGTATTTATTATCAATGCTCAAATATTTTAAGTTCCAATACTCTAATTTAGCAAATAATTTTATAATATATTTAAACTTTCTATTTCACTATGATACCACAATAACTGAATGCATAAACTTCACAATTAACTCATATCCTTATATAACTTTGAGGTATAATAAAATGTTTAGCCTACCATTAACTTTACCTAACATATATAAACATAATATACAGTTCGATATAGCAGCTAATATATTTGATATTACCAAAGATCTAACAACTACAAAATCATTTAATGAAATGGATGAAAATTATGATAAAAAAAATCAGTATGACACTAATTTAATTAATAAAACTACCTATTTATTTCATACAAAATATAAAATGTATCCTAATAAATATTTTTCAATATATTTATTAATTAATTATACAAAAAATATATCTCATCAAATTTTCTATTTAGTTGATATATATAAATCAAAATTAATATATAAAAATTATTATCAAATAGGTATTGGAATGAATTTTTATAATCCATTTAAATACATACCTATTGTATTTATAGAATATTTTATAAACGACAAATACGAAAATATTTTTTATATAGGAACAAATTTTAGTTAAATCACATTTTATAATTATATGATATACAAAAACATCTTAAATAAATTAGAAGGAAAATGGATATGTCAAAAAACTGTTTACTTTATCCGTAATAATCAAGTCATCTATAACAAACAAAAAATAGAAATCAAGCAAGTATATAATATACATACACTCAAAAAAACGAAAAGTATGATATATAATTATCAATTGTATAATATCAAAGATAATAACAAAACATACTACTTATTTTTGAAAGAAGATAAATCTGAATTTGGGGAACTACGTAAAATTACAAATGATGAAATTAAATATTACAGATTTAAAACTTACAAAAATAATTGTATTAAAATTGAATCCATAAAAAAGAATATAATATATCATGAGTATATTTACTTGATTAACCCCAATTTTAAAGTAACTATCTGCTTATTGAAAAAAAATAAAAATTACTTAGCTACATCTTTTGTTTCTGCAATAAGGGTATCTAACCAATTATAACAAAAATAAAATTAGATACATTATTCTAAATCTTTTCTATTTGGATTTCTAGAAGGATCATTAGACAAAAAACCAAAAAAGAAAAGAGATATAAAAAAAATAACCGTTGTATAAACAAAGATTTTCAAAGTAAACATTACCAATATCCTTTGTAATAATTATAAAATTGTATAGTAAGTCAATAATATTGTATATGAAAATTATACAAAATAGACAAAATACTAAAAAAAATCAATAAGTTTATTGTAGATTTATTTATCTATATTGTAGACTTTATGAATTTTAACAAAAACTATTTTCATTTTTTTTGTATTTTTTTTTAATAATCTGTTTTTTTTAATGTAAATAGAGGCTTCAATAATCACACGACTATCTTGTTGATAAGAATCAAAAATATACTTCGCTATTTTTCTTATTGCAAATGCCTTGATTTTAATATTCGATATATTATCTAAAGAAATTAACATGTAACAAAAATTTTGATGTTTTCTTTTTATTAATTTAGGTTGAGTCAATAAATAAACTGTAAGAACAACAATATTCATAATAAAACTTTTAGTATAGTAAAATCAAAAATTACCTGTATTATTATTTTGATCGGTTGATCGATAGTTTATTTCTTTTAGTTTTTTCATGACTTTATTAAAATATTCTTTAAAATAATGCTCTAATTTTTCTGTATCTTTTTTATTAGATCGTAGCATTGTATAGACTTCATCCATTGGTGCATCAAAAGTATCACTACTTGCCAAAACTGCAGTAAATGCCAGTCTATCAGATATGTTCCAACTCCATTGAAATAAGTATGTTAAACGACGAAATATACTTAAAACTAAAACAGGGATTCGAAAAATCTTGGATCTTTGACCAGATAGTTTTTCACATAATTCAATAATTTCGATTGAATTCCAAGATTTATAACCTACCAGAGGTAAAATCTTATTTTTAGCTTTTACTATAGATAAACTTCGGATAGTTAGTTTAGCTATATCTTGAGCATCCATATAAGCTACTGATTTAGTATCATCTGCAATCCAAACTGTTTGATTATCTAAAATAGGTAAGGCATATTGAACAATTAAACCTTGAAAAAAACCCGCTAAATTAAAAATTGTATAATTAATTCCTGAATTTATTAGGTAATCTCTTATAATAATTTTCATCTGAATTAAAGGTACTTCAGAATATTTATTAGCATTAAGGATAGAAAAGCAAATATATCTTTTAATACAAGCCTTTCGAGCTGCTTCTATTAAAATATATTTACCATATAAATCTATCTTAGCAGCATTATACAGATCAGAAGTTCTAGCAGTAGAAGCATCTATAATTGCTGTAATACCTAATAATGTTGGTGGTATTGTTTCTGGTAATTTTAAATCTCCATAAACCAACTCTGCTCCCCATTCTTTTAGAAATGCAGCTTTTCTAAAACTTCTAACAAAGCATTTAACTTGAAAACCTTCATATAAAGCTCGTCTAACAATTTGTCTTCCTAAAGTGCCTGTTGCACCTAAAACCAATAAACTCATACAATTTTATACACTTAATATTATCTGAAATATAGGTAGAAAGGGACTTGAACCCTCATAACTATAAGTTGTCACATTTTGAATATGATGCGTATACCAATTTCGCCATCTACCTTAGTATTATATATTCATATAGTATAAATTATAAAATCAAATATTAATTATATCCATTAATATAAACTTATATGAACCTTGTACACAATTTTTTACTTAATCAGTATATACAATCTCCTAAAACTTGGTTACATAAATTAAAATCATCTTCTAAAACATATTTTTTATTTATATACTTGTATACTATTTTATATACTCATGAAAAGTATATTATAGTAAGTATATGCTTACATTTTATGCTTATTTTATATATTAAAAATATAAATAATAATTATAATAAATTATTACCCCACATTTTATACATATTCTCTATCCTAATTTATATAATGATCATATTAATTGAATCATCATTTAATATGATCATTATAAGATTATTATATATATATTATTTTTTTATCTTTGTATTAAATAAATATCTGTTGCAATTAAGGCCCTTTTTAATTCTAATACACTATTTCTTTACTCTTAAGATAATATTTTTAACAACAACATATGAAGATATAACATTTTCTTTCTTTAAATTATTTGAAATATATAAAAATAATACAATAAATCAAATTATTTTTATTTCTATATTTGCTTCGCAAGCTTTAGAAAGTATTATATTAAAGATTCAATATATATTATTGACTATAAAAATAAAAAAAGTTACTAAACTATTTAAATTTAAATGTTATATTTATCTTTACTTAATATCAAAATTTATTCAAGACATATATAATAATACCTATATAATATCTAGTGTTTTATATACTAAAGAATTCAATAATAATTGTATATATTACTTGTATTTATAAATCAATAAATGAAATTTGACTTAAATATTATGTAATTTTATATAATAGTAATTAAAATTCATATTAACTATAAATATATTAAATAAAATAAAAACTTGGACAATGTCATGAGTATAGACAATTTCATAAATCAACCATATAAATATGGATTTTATACTAATATTGAATCTGATAGTTTACCACCTGGTTTAAATGAAAATATTGTTAAAAGTATATCAGCCAAAAAAAATGAACCTACATATCTAAAAAATTTTCGGATCGATGCGTATAAAAAATGGATAAAAATAAATAAGCCTACATGGGGACACTTGCAATATAAAGAAATAGAATATGATAAAATTGTTTATTATTCTACACCAAAATATAAAAAAAGTCTCCAAAATTTAGATGAAGTTGATCCAGAAATATTAGATACATTTAATAAATTAGGCATTTCTTTAACAGAACAAAAAAAATTAACTAATGTTGCTGTTGATGCTGTATTCGATAGTACATCTATAGCTACAACTTTTCAAAAAGAACTTGCCGAAGTTGGTGTTATTTTTTGCTCTATGACTGAAGCTATACATAAGTATCCCGATTTAGTCAAAAAATATTTAGGATCTGTCGTTCCTGTTGGTGATAATTTTTTTGCTGCATTAAATTCTGCTGTATTTAGCGATGGTTCTTTTTGTTATATTCCTCCTAACACACATTGTCCACTAGAACTGTCTACATATTTTAGAATTAATAATAAAGAAGCTGGACAATTTGAAAGAACATTAATTATAGCTGATAAAAATAGTTATGTAAGTTATCTTGAAGGATGTACAGCACCACAATTTAGTAATAATCAGCTACATGCAGCTGTTGTAGAATTAATAGCTCTTGAAAATGCTACTATTAAATATTCAACCGTACAAAATTGGTATTCTGGAAATTCAGAAGGAGAAGGAGGAGTTTATAACTTTGTAACTAAACGAGGTTTATGCTCAGGAGAAAATGCAAAAATTTCATGGACACAAATAGAAACAGGTTCTGCTATTACTTGGAAGTATCCTAGCTGCATTTTAACGGGTAACAATAGTATTGGAGAATTTTCTTCTGTAGCTTTAACTAATCACTATCAGCAAGCAGATACTGGAAGCAAAATGATTCATATAGGATTAAATACAAAAAGTAGAATCATATCAAAAGGTATTTCTTCGGGTCGCTCTGTTAATAGCTATAGAGGTTTAGTCAAAATTGGTCCCAAAGCTAAATATGCACGTAACTATTCTCAGTGTGATTCTTTACTATTAGGAAAATTTTGTCAAGCTAATACATTTCCTTATATCCAAGTTAGAAATCCTTTAACAAAAATAGAACATGAAGCTTCAACTTCAAGGATTGGAGAAGAGCAAATATTTTACTTTTCACAACGAGGAATTGATATAGAAGAAGCTATTAGCTTAATGATTAGTGGATTTTGCAAGGAAGTTTTACAAGAACTACCCATGGAATTTGCTATGGAAGCAGATAAATTACTAAGCCTTAAATTAGAAGGAACTATCGGATAAACAATCAAAATATAAAATGAACGATCAGAATATATTAAAAATTGAAAATTTACAGGTTACAATTAACAGTAAAGATAAGCTTTTGAAAGGTATTAATCTGTGTATAAATAAGGGTGAAGTGCATGCAATAATGGGAAAAAATGGCTCAGGTAAAAGTACTTTAGCAAAAGCAATTGCTGGACATCCTAAATACCAAATAATAGAAGGTAGAATTTTGCTAGATCAACAAGATATGACTCATGAAGAAGCATCAACCCGATCTCACAAAGGTATCTTTCTTGCATTTCAATATCCAGTAGAAATACCTGGCGTAAATAATATAGATTTTTTAAGACTAGCATATAATTCTAATAGAAAAGCTAATCAAAATACAGAACTAGACCCACTATCTTTTTTTGAACTAGTTAGTAAAAAAAGTAAGAGTGTTGATATACAATCTAACTTTTTAACTAGAAATGTTAATGAAGGCTTTTCTGGTGGAGAAAAGAAAAAAAATGAAATTTTACAAATGGATTTATTAAATAGTAAACTTGCAATATTAGATGAAATTGATTCAGGACTAGATATAGATGCACTTAAAACTATTGCCAAACAAATTAATCAATTTAAAAACAATTCTAATGCAATTCTTATAATTACACATTATCAAAGATTATTAAATTATATTGTTCCTGATTACATACATATAATGGATAAAGGAAATATAGTATATACAGGTAATTCTGATATAGGTCATAAGTTGGAAGAATATGGTTATAAATATATACATAATGTAAATCAATTATAAAATGAATGATTATAACATTTATATTATTAAATTAGGATATTTGGTAGTTATAACTATATTAAATGTTAAAAATATCCTAATGATTTCAATTAAGACTAAACTGAAAAAGCTTGTTTGACATCTTCAATGGATTGTTTTAATAACTCTTCTGCTTCTTCACTTAATTTTTTCGTAGTACGTATACTCTCTCCAAACTCAGGTTTTGAATTACGTAAATCTTCTCTTAAAGCTTTAACAAAATCTTTAACTTTAATTAATTCAATATCATCTAAATAACCATTAATTCCTGTATAAATAATAGCTGTTTGTTCTTCAACAGGAATAGGAGAATTCTGTGCTTGCTTTAAAATTTCTCTCAAACGTTGTCCGCGAGATAATTGATTCTGTGTTGCTTTATCTAAATCAGAAGCAAACTGAGAAAAAGCTTCTAATTCTGCAAATTGAGCTAATTCCAACTTCAATTTACCTGCGACTTGTTTCATGGCTTTAATTTGAGCAGCTGAACCTACACGAGAAACAGAAATACCAACATTAATAGCTGGACGAATGCCTGAATTAAATAAATCGCCAGACAGAAAAATTTGACCATCTGTAATAGATATAACATTTGTAGGAATATAGGCAGAAACATCCCCTGCTTGCGTTTCAATAATGGGTAACGCAGTCATACTACCGCCACCCAATTCACTATTAAGCTTGGCAGCTCTTTCTAATAATCGAGAATGCAAATAAAATACATCACCAGGATAAGCTTCTCTTCCAGGAGGTCTACGTAATAATAAAGACATTTGACGATAAGCTTGTGCTTGTTTAGTTAAATCATCATATACTACTAGAGTTGCTTTACCTTTATACATAAAATATTCTGCTAATGCTGCACCTGTATAAGGAGCAATATACTGTAGTGTAGCTGGATCATCAGCATTAGATGCTACAACTATTGTATATTCTAAAGCACCTTTTTCTTGTAAAGTAGAGACAACCTGAGCTACTGATGAAGCTTTTTGACCAATAGCAACATAAATACAGATAACATCTTGACCTTTTTGATTAATAATAGTATCTAATGCTACTGCTGTTTTACCTGTTTGCCTATCACCAATAATTAATTCTCTTTGTCCTCTTCCTATAGGAATCATAGAGTCAATAGCTGTAATACCAGTCTGTAAAGGCTCACAAACCGATTGTCTACCAATAATACCCGGAGCATAAGATTCAATCAATCTTGTTTCTGAAGAATTTGGTGAACCCTTTGCATCAATTGGTCGCGCTAGTGGATCTACAACTCTACCTAAAAAAGAATCTCCAACTGGTATTTGAGCAATTTTACCGGTAGCTTTTACAGAACTACCTTCTAATATATTTCTGCCATCACCCATTAAAACTACTCCAACATTATCACTCTCTAAATTTAGAGCTATACCAATGGTCTGATCTTCAAACTCAAGTAACTCTCCAGCCATAACTTCATCTAGGCCATAAACTCTAGAAATACCATCTCCAACTTGCAAAACAGTACCTATATTAGATACTTGAACTTCTTGTTCATACTTATCAATTTGTTGACGTATAACATTGCTTATTTCGTCCGGTCTTATATTTAACATACTAAAATTATAAATTATTACTTAATATATATTTTATTCTAAATACTCATATTTGAAGCTGATTTCAAATATGCATCTACATGTTTTAATCGTCCATATAAACTAGTATCAATAGTTTTAGATCCGATCTTTATAATAAAACCAGCTATTAATATTGGTTCTATTGTAATTATAAGTTTCACTGTTGCACTATTAGTTATATGCTTTATTTTATTTATTAATGCATTTTGCTGGATATCTGTTAAAACAATTGGTGTAAATACTTCTGCTATCACGATTGATTGTAACTGATATACTAATTCTAGATACTTACTGATAATAATATCTAATAGTGTAATTCTGCGCCTATCTATAAGAACAAGTAAAAACCTAATAACAAGACTATGTACTTGATCAGTAAATAGTTTATTTACAACATTTTTTTTAACTTGTGTTGTAATTAAAGGATTGTCAAAAAATGTTTTAAGTTCTTTTGATTCTTTTAATATTTCAGATATTAAGGATAAGTCCTGGTTTACTTCATCTAATGCACCGGCATTATTGACTGATTCTATAAAAGCTTCTGCATAAGGAAGAGCAACCTTAGACATAAATCCTTGATTGCTCATAAATTACCTCCTAATTGAGAAATATTATTATCAATAATTTTTGCCTGAAGAGCAGGCGTGATTTGATTTTGCAACTGCATAGTGACTCTTTGTATAGCTAAAGATGTAATTTGAAGCTGAATTTGTTGTTTAATTTGAATTTCAGCTGTTGCAATACTTGCTTTGCTAGCAGATATTAATTTATTTACGTCTGCTTTACCTTGATCCAATATAGATTGCCTAACTTTTTGCGCAGTTAATTCTGCTTCATTAATAATTTGTGTGATAACCATTTGTGTTTGAGCAAGCTGTTTCTCTGATTCACTTAATCTTAAATTAGCTTGCTGTAAACGCTCTTCTGACTCTTGTATAGCAATTAAAACTTTTTCTTGTCTGTTTATAAGAATAGAGCCTAGAAACTCTTTTAATACATATATAAGACCCGATAGTAATAATAAAATATTAATTACATTCGCTTCTAAGAAATCTGTATTAAAACTAATACCTTCATTAAGATTTACACCAGAATTTGCAATTATATTAATAACCTGCATAAAATTTTCCATTTTATCTATATATCCAAAGTATTACAAATTATTTAAAACAATAAAACACCTTATAGTTATCACATGTATTAATCATTTAATAACTTGGATTTAATCATATCACTTAAGGTATCAACTTGTGTCTCTAAAGTTTTCAAAGCATTTTCTTTCTGAATATTTAATTGATCATATGCTTCAGAAACTAATTTTTCTGCATCAACCTGAGCTTCTTTTATTTTGATAGAAACTATTTGTTGAGCTTGCTCTTGCGCTACTTTAATGATATTTTGAGCTTTCTTCCTCGATTCTGCTAATTGATGCTCATATTTTTTTGTTAACTCATCAGCCTTTACTAAAGAAGCAGAAGCTGTAGTTAAACTATTGCGAATATATTCATCTCGTTCATCAAGTGCATTAATAACAGGCTTATAAAAAATAAAATTTAATGCAATAGTTAAAGCCAAAAACTGCAATGCCATCAATGGCAATGTCGCATTAAAATCAAATAGCCCTCCTTCAGTTTCTGTACTTGACAGTTGAAACAATAAGAATGAAAAGTACATCATGTATCTATAATTAGTGTCAGGTTTATATTTTTAGTACAAATTTTATAATTAAAACTTGATAAAACGCCTAGTTTCTAATTCTAGATAGAAAAAACTAAGCGTAAATAACTAATTTAACCCGTATAAGGGTTTGCAAATAAAAGTGATAGCGCAACTACTAAACCATATATTGTTAAAGATTCCATAAAAGCTAAACTTAATAGAAGCGTTCCTCGAATTTTGCCTTCAACCTCTGGTTGTCTAGCAATACCTTCTACAGCATTAGCTGCAGCACTACCTTGACCAATTCCAGGTCCAATGGCAGCAAGACCTACAGCAAGACCAGCGGCTATAACTGAAGCAGCAGAAATAATAGAATCCATAAGTAATATTATATAATCAGAATATATAGAAAATTAACAGATTTCAAATTAACATAATATGAACGTAATTAGCTATTCAATATCTCAAATTCAATGATCACCATGTCCTTCCATAGCTTCACCGATATAAGCAGCAGATAAAGTAGAAAAAATTAATGCCTGAATAGAACTAGCAAATAGCCCTAAAATCATAACAGGCAATGGTATTAAAATTGGAACTAGTAATGTAAATACTGACACAACAAGTTCATCCGCTAAGATATTACCAAATAATCGAAAACTAAGAGATAAAGGTTTTGTAAAATCTTCCAAAATATTAATGGGTAATAATATCGGTGTGGGTTCAATATAACGCATAAAATAACCTAAACCATTTTTACTTAAACCAGCATAAAAATACGCTATTGAAGTTAATAAAGATAGAGCGACTGTCGTGTTTATATCATTCGTAGGTGCTGCTAACTCACCCTCCGGTAAATGAATTAATTTCCATGGAATTAAAGCACCTGCCCAATTACTCCCTAAAATGAACAAGAAAATAGTTGCAATATAAGGAACCCATAAGCGATATTCATGATCCCCTATTTGATTTTTGGCTATATCTTGCAAAAATTCAAGTATAAACTCCATAAAGTTTTGCCATTTTCCAGGTACTTTATCTAATTTCCTAGTTCCTATAAAAGCAATCGTTATCAATATTGCTATGACTAACCATGAAACTATAAAAACCTGTCCATGTAATTTATAACTACCTATTGTCCAATACAAGTGCTTACCTACTTCAACTGCAGATATTGGAACAAATAAAAAAAAATCTGATAATTTCGTATAATCCATAAAAATTATAATTTAAATAAGTAGCATACGTAATTTGAATATATTAGATTCTTACTTTAAACATATTGTTAATTAAAATAAAAATACTATTACAATTAATTATATATTGATATATTCATTATTTGACTTTATTTTCAAATTTTAAGAAGTTTTTAGCATTAATATAAAATATATAAATTAATGTGAATCTATTGTTTCACCTAACAAAAATCTTTGAAAACGTCTTACTTTTATATTTTCACCAAGTAAAACAATATGTTTTTTAATCAAATCCTCAATTAGAATACTTCGATCTTTTATAAAAGTTTGGTCCATTAACGACATGTCTTTCAATCTTTTATCTACTCTTGCTTTCGTAATTTGATCTTTTACTTTTGGAGGTTTATGAATAATATCTTCTTTTGCTGATTCAATCCTTGTCTCGTTATCAATAATATCTTGAGGTATATCTTGTAAAGATACATAAAAAACATCCTGACAAGCAGCAACTTGCATAGCTAAATTTTTAGCTAACTCTTGAAATTCAGTACGTCTAGCAACAAAATCTGTTTCACAATTTAATTCAATTAATACACCTATTCTAGAACCGATATGAACATAACTATCTATTATACCTTCTGTTGCTAATCTAGTTGATTTTTTATGAGCTGATGCTAGTCCCTTTTTACGTAAAGTTTCTAAAGCTACTTCCATATTTCCATCTGCTGATTGAAGAGCTTTTTTACAGTCCATCATACCAGCACCTGTTTTAACACGTAATTCTTTAACAAAATGTGAAGAAATTTCCATTTTCATTTTATTTTTATCCTTAATGAATTATGAAATCATTATTTTAACTTTAGCTTACTATGTAATTTTCTTATTTATAAATTTGCACCTTCTATTATAGAATCAGCTATTTTACTAATAATCAACTTAATAGATCTAATTGCATCATCATTTGCTGGGATTGGAATATCTATAATTTCTGGATTACAATTTGTATCTAATATACAAATTGTAGGTATACCCAATTTTATACATTCTTGAATAGCAGTTGTTTCACGTTTTTGATCTACGACTATAACAAAGTCAGGCAATTTACTCATATTTTTAATGCCATTCAAATTTTTTCTTAACTTTTCTAATTCCTTACGATAAATTGCTGCTTCTTTTTTAGGTAATATGTCAATTATACCAGAATCTTCCTCCATTTCTAATTTTTGTAAACGATCAACTCTTGATTTAATAGTCATCCAATTAGTTAACATGCCACCTAACCATCTTTGATTAACATAATAGGAATTAGAACGTACAGCCTGTTCTGCTATTACCCCTGCAGCTTGTCTTTTTGTACCTAAAAATAAAAATTTTTTACCTTCTTGAGAAGCATCACGAATGAATTGGCAAGCTTCTGTTAATAACTGAGCTGTTTGCACTAGATCTATAATATGTATACCATTTCTTTCTGTATAAATATATGGAAACATTTTAGGATTCCATCTTCTGGCCTGATGACCAAAATGCGCACCAGCTTCTAACAATTCATTTAATGAAACAATTGACATAACTTATGAAATAATTATATAAAAATAATATAGATAATAATCAAGAAAAACAAAATAGAATTTATATTAATATGTAAACCATGATAACATAATGACTTTACTCAAAAATATAAAGCAATAATATTTAAGCTTAGTATAGAATTATAAATTTTTATTCGTGGAATACATATGTGCATTCCTGTCATCAACAATAATGTCTTCGAAATTCAGTTCTTTAGATTTTTGATTAAGTGATAATAAATTTTTTCGATGAAAGTTTTGTATATTACTGCAATGAAACTGAGAATTATTATACATATTAAATCCAGTACCAGCAGGTATTAAACGTCCTATAATTACATTTTCTTTCAAACCTCTAAGCCAATCTAATTTACCTGAAATAGCTGCATCTGTTAAAACCTTTGTTGTTTCTTGAAAGCTTGCTGCAGATATAAAACTTTCTGTATTAAGTGATGCTTTAGTAATACCTAATAAAATCGGATGATATAATGCTTCTTCTTTACCTATCAAACGTAAAGATTGATTCAATGATTCTATTTTTTGCAACTCTATAATTTCTCCCGGTAAACAATCAGTATGACCTCCATTCTCAATCTTTACTTTAGACGTCATCTGTCTTACAATTACTTCAATATGCTTATCTGAAATTTCTACTCCTTGGGATTGATATACTAATTGTAGTTCCTTCACTAAATAAAGCTGCAGTGTTAATAAACTTAGTCTTGTTGCATCATATACACTTAAACCTTGATTTGAATATTGACGAAAATGAGATTCTAAAAGAACATGTGGATTAAAAATTGTATCAGCTTTTTTACGTGCTTCTAAAATTTCTTCTATTCTTGGTAACCCTTGTACTATATCACCAGTTTTAGCTCTGTCAAAAATTAATGTGGCAATGTTTTCACCTCTTTGCACTAAAGCTTTATCATCAACATGTATAAAAGAACCTCTGGATATTAAATATGGTTGTCCTAAACGAATAATAACCTGATTATCCATAATAGAAATAACTTTTCCTGAATTATATGATACTAAATTTGTAGCAATTTCATCTCCTGTATAAACCCAATCATTAACATTCACCTTGATATTTTGATTATTACGAATAGAAAAAACTTTTGTATCTAGTGAAGTAACTAATAAGATTCTTGGATTGGAAGCTTTATTTTGTTGAATGGACATTACCTGTCCTTGATGACAAGAAAATATTTCAGTTTGAGCTAATATAGTGTCACTTTGAACATATTGATTATTTTTAACTAATAAACGTGTTTTTGTATATAAATTTTTAATATCATTTGTATCATTTTTATCTTTCAAACATAATTTATCCATCGTCACAATTTTCATTCTCAATATAGAATTATCAATTAAATCAGTATTTAATTGCAAGGTACAAGTTAAATTCGAACATTCTTTCTGTAAGTCAGCTATTAAATAAGTTTTAACAATATCTATACCTGATATTGATTTTATTCTTTCACCATCTCTAAAGCAAATACGTTTCACAAATTTTAAGTTACATACATCAGTATTAAAAGAATCCTCAGAATAGCTAAAACTCATAGTTTTACTGGGAATTGAATACACTATTACCGGCCTAATCAAATTAAATTTCTCATTTTTGACATAAAAATGTTCCCAATAAACTAGTTTATCCGTTTTTAAATTATCAGTAATCATTTCACCTGGTCTTAAAAAACCTCTAGATTTATTTTCGTGATTTGTATAATACGGATATAATACACCTGGTTTAATTATAATTTCTCTAACAATACCCTCTTTTTGCAGAATATCAATAATTCCACTACTACCAGCAAAAACATTTTTTATAATCTCTGTACCTTCATTTATAAACTGACCATGTTTAACTAGAAGTAAAGATATATCTTTATTTATTTCATGTGTTTCCTCTGGTATCCATAAAACGTAACCAGCATTTAAAATATCGTAGTAATCTTTTTTATTATGGATATCTATATGCTTATCTGATACAGATAAATCTAAATACTTAATAATTCCTCCAGTACTTGTACGATAAACATCAGTAATTAACTCCCCTACTAATTGCTTATCGAGTATATACTGATTAGGTAAAGTTTTTAAAATAAATTGATCTTGTTCTTCGGTCACTAAAAAATAATGTTTATATCCATTATAAAACTTTATTAAAACATCTATATTAATATATGTTTTAGAAGATGTAATAATCACTATGTTTTTAACAAAATCTTTTTTCTTATCTAGAATACGAATTTTTCCACTATAACGACTTTTAAATTCTGTTTTCCCAATTAAATGATTTTCATATATAAAATCATTTTCAGATATGGTTAATTTAGCATCATATGGTATAGTAAAAACACGACCAGCAAGTATCCATAAAATTCCTCCGCTCACAACATGTTTAAAAGTTTTTTGTTCATTTTGCGTTTCACCTAAATACAAATCTTTTAGATAAATACTACCAGAAAAATCTGCTAATACAGATTTTTGTGCTTTTTCTGTAATAATCCTATTAGTTATAGGATATTCAGCTATTACCTGGCCAGACTTAATGAAATCTAAATTCTTGACAAATAACAATGAACCTTTAATTAAAGGTAAACTTACACTCTTTTTATGAACATCTACTAACTTTAATTTAATATCTTTTTCTAGTAAAAAAGCATGATCACCATGACGGGTTCGAGTATTACTTAGAATAATATTATTTGGATATTTAACTTGACACTCACAAACACTAATTATAGCTTGAGCTAATTCACCTGTAAAAACCCCACCTGTATGAAAAGTTCTCATAGTTAATTGTGTACCAGGTTCACCAATAGACTGAGCTGCAATAATACCAACTGCTTCTCCTAAATCTACCATTTTTCCGTGAGCTAAATTCCATCCATAGCATAACTGACAGACCGATTTTACAGCATCACATGTAATAGGTGATCTAACTAAGACACTTGATATTCTTAAACTAGTAATTTCATTAGCCAGTTCAGGAGATACTTCCATATTTGCTCTGGCAATTACTTTGCCATTTGATGAATCAAGAATATCCTCCGCTAACACACGACCTATCAAAGCCTGATTTAAAGAAATTAAAGTTTTCCTATTATCTATCATAGGTTCTAAAAGAATACCTTTAGAAGTATTACAATTTAATTCTCTTATAATTACATCTTGAGCAACATCAACTAATCTACGAGTCAAATAACCTGAATCTGCAGTACGTAAAGCAGTATCTACTAAACCTTTTCGAGCTCCATAAGAAGAAATAAAATAATCTGTTACAGTTAACCCTTCTCTGAAATTACTAGATATAGGCAAATCAATGATTTGACCTTGTGGATCTGCCATTAGACCTCTCATACCTACTAACTGTCTTACTTGTGAAATATTTGCTCTTGCTCCAGAAAAAGCCATCATGTAAATAGAATTTAAAGGATCTTTTTCTATAAAATATTTAACTACTTGCTTTTTTAAGGTATCACTTGCGCTATTCCATGTATCAATAACTTTCTGAAACCTTTCAACAGCTGTTATTTCTCCTCTTCTATATTTAGTATCTGTATCATGTATTATATTCATAGTCTTCTTAAGAAGCTTATTTTTTGTAGGAGGAATACGTAAATCTTCTAAACTTAAAGATATTCCTGCTTTAGTAGCATATGAGAAACCCAAATCCTTTAAAGTATCTGCCATATTAGAAGCACGAGCTATCCCATAATTTCTAAAAGCCCACATAATAAGTTTTCTTAATTGTGACTTATCTACAACTTTATTTAAAAATAATGGTTGGATATTTTTTTCTTGTATCATATTATAAAATAAGAATAATAGATTATAAGAGTCAAATCAAAGACTCTCTAATAGCTTTATTAAACAAAATACGTCCAGCTGTTGTACGAATATACTGAACCAGCATTTCACCATTTAGATCATACTTAACTATTCTATCAGAAAATATTTTAGTCATGGTACCATCAAGATTCAGCTTTGATGAAACAGCAATTTGATTATTAGAATCATCCACTAAGCCATTAAAACGGACCCAAATTAAAGCATGTAAGCTTATATTATTTTGATGATATGCCATTAAAACATCGTCTAAGTTAGAAAAATATTGATTAAAATTGTTAATTACAGTTGGATTATAAGTTGTTAAATAGTAACACCCTAAAACCATATCTTGACTTGGCATTAAAATAGGTTGTCCTGTTGCTGGAGACAAAAAATTATGTGGTGCCAGCATTAACAGACGTGCTTCTGATTGTGCTTCTAAAGATAAAGGTATGTGGACAGCCATTTGATCACCATCAAAATCAGCATTAAATGCAGGACAAACAAGGGGATGTAATTTAATTGCTCTACCTTCTACTAAAATTGGCTCAAATGCTTGTATTCCTAACCTATGTAAAGTTGGAGCTCTATTTAATAAAACAGGATGACCATATATAACTTCTTGTAATACAGTCCAAACAATTGATTCATTTTTCTGAATAATTTTTTTAGCAGCTTTAATATTATTGACTAAACCTTGTAAAATCAATCTATGAATTACGAAAGGTTGAAATAATTCTAGTGCCATTTCTTTTGGTAAACCACATTGATGTAATTTCAAGCTGGGACCAACAACAATAACCGATCTACCAGAATAATCAACTCGTTTTCCCAACAAATTTTGCCTAAATCTACCTTGTTTACCTTCAATTATATCAGAGAGAGATTTTAAAGGACGATTATTAGCACCAATTACAGTTCGACCACGACGTCCATTATCCATTAAAGAATCTACTGCTTCTTGCAACATTCTTTTTTCATTTCTGATGATTATTTCAGGCGCTAAGATAGCTTTTAGTCTAGCTAAACGATTGTTACGATTGATAATTCTTCTATAAAATTCATTTAAATCAGCCGTTGCAAATCTGCCCCCATCTAATTGAACCATAGGTCTCAAATCTGGTGGGATAACAGGAATTACAAACAAAACCATCCATGAAGGATTTGCTCCTGTAGCTAAAAAATTTTCTAATAAACGCAATCTCTTCATTTTTTTATTAAACTTAGTAGATGGATTTTTAAATAGTTTAGGTGGCTTTAAAGACTCTTCTCGTAAAGCTTCTACAGTGTTTTTGAGATCTATATTACTTAATAACTTATAAACTGCTTCTGCTCCTATACCAACTTCAATATTAAAAATAGTAGAAGAATGTAAAGATAATTTTTCTTCTAGATTTCTCCATTCATAACCTTCTAAAAGTTGTTTATAATTTAATTTATGATAGTCACCTGGATTAATAACTACATAAGAGTGAAAATATACAATTTTCTCCAATTCCTTAACAGTCAAATCTAAAGCTAGTGCAATATAACTAGTACTTCCTTTTAAATACCAAACATGAGTCACAGGTGCAGCTAGCTCAATATATGCCATTCTATGTCTTCTAACTTTTGATTCAGTTACTTCTACACCACACCGTTCACATACAACACCTTTATAACGAAATCTTTTATATTTACCACAATGACATTCCCAATCTTTCACAGGACCAAAAATTCGTTCGCAAAATAGACCATCCATTTCGGGCTTTAAAGTTCTATAATTAATTGTTTCAGGCTTAGTCACTTCTCCGACAATTTGTCCATTTGGTAAAACTCGTTCACCCCAACTGCGTATTTTATTAGGAGAAGCTAAACTAATTTTTACATAGTCAAAATGATGATCAAGTTTAGTCATGAATTAAAAATCGATAAAATAAATTATAATTTAGTAACTCTATTCTTTTTTCGAAACTATAATTAGTGTTTCTGATTATTACAGCGATAATATAAAAAAGCAACATAAATAAAACTTCAATCCATTTAATTTTCTATTTTAAATAGAATTTATTTGTTCTACTTGCTCATCAGACATTAAATCAACTTCTACACTAGTTTTATCTCCATCATCAAGTGACTCTATTTTATGTACAGCAATATCAATTGCTAAAGACTGTAACTCTCTCATAAGAACTTTAAATGACTCAGGAGTTCCAGGCTTAGGTATAGGTTTACCTTTAACTATTGCATTTAAAGCATCATTTCTACCTTGCATATCATCTGATTTAACTGTCAAAAGCTCTTGTAAAGTATATGCAGCTCCAAACGCTTCTAATGCCCATACTTCCATTTCACCTAATCTTTGCCCGCCATGTTGGGCTCTTCCTCCTAAAGGTTGTTGCGTTACTAAAGAGTAAGGGCCTGTAGAGCGTGCATGAATTTTATCATCAACTAAATGAACAAGCTTTAAAATATATGCTTTACCAACAGTTATGGGATTATCAAAGAATTCTCCTGTTCGACCATCAACCAACATAATTTTACCAGGATGTAAAGGATTAAATAACCAAGAATTGTTATTAATTAAACTAGCTTGTTTCAACTTATTATTTACCAAAGCACGAGAAGCTTCCGGACCATACATTTCATCAAAAGGTATAATCTTAAAACGTTTATTTAAATAAGCTCCTGCCAAACCAAGTAAACATTCAAATAACTGTCCAACATTCATTCTTGAAGGAACACCTAAAGGATTCAAAATAATATCTACTGGTGTTCCATCTGGTAAAAAAGGCATATCTTGCACAGATAAAATACGTGAGATGATGCCTTTATTACCATGACGACCAGCCATCTTATCACCTACTTGAATTTTTCTTTTTTGTGCTACATAAACTCTTATAATTTCATTTGTTCCCGGCGGAAGTTCATCTCCTTTTTGACGCTTAAAAATTTTTATATTAACCACTCTACCTTTAGTAGCATTAGGTAATCTTAAAGAAGTATCACGTACATCTCTTGCTTTTTCACCAAATATAGCTCTTAATAATTTACCTTCTGGCAACTGATCAGACTCTCCTTTAGGTGTAACTTTACCTACTAATATATCTCCTGCATCTACCCAAGAACCAATAGCAATTATACCATTTTTATCTAATAAACTAATCGATGAGTCACTAACATTAGGAATATCTCTGGTAACTTCTTCTGAACCTAACTTTGTTTGTCTACACTCTAATTCATATCTTTCAATATGTATAGAAGTATACAAATCATCATAAATAAGACGCTCACTAATCAAAAAAGCATCTTCATAATTATAGCCTTCCCAAGGCATATAAGCAACTATAATATTTTTACCTAAAGCTATTTCACCTCCATCTGTAGAAGCACCATCTGCAATAGTTTGTCCTACATTAATATCTTCCCCTGGCCATACAGTAGGTCTTTGATTAATACAAGTATCTTGATTAGAACGATAATACTTTTTCAATCTATAATGAACTGTATAACCCTCTTTATTTTGTATACCGATTTTTGTTCCAGATACATAACTCACAATACCTTTAGTACGACTAATTATAATCATACCTGAATCCTTAGCTACTTTAGCTTCTAAACCTGTACCTACAATAGATTTTTCCGGAAATAATAAAGGCACTGCCTGTCTTTGCATATTTGAGCCCATTAAAGCTCTATTTGCATCATCATGCTCTAAAAAAGGTATCAATGAAGTAGCAGCAGATATAAATTGAATAGGAGAAACAGCTATATAGTCTACTTGATCAATACTAGCTGTAATAAATTCTTGCCTATACCTCACAGCAATAACTGGATCTTTTATAAAATTATTAATATCTAAAGTTATATCAGCCGGAGCTATTCGTAAGTAATCTTCTTGATCAGCAGTTATATAATACAATTGATTATTTTTTAATACTTGTCCATTAATAACCTTATAACATGGAGTCTCTATAAAACCATATCGATTAACTTTAGCATATATACTTAAAGAACCTATTAAACCAGCATTAGGTCCTTCTGGTGTTTCTATTGGACATATACGTCCATAATGACTAGGATGTAAATCTCTAACAGCAAAACCTGCTCTATCCTTATTCAGTCCACCAGGACCCAAGGCACTAATTCTCCTCTTATGAGTTAACTCAGATAAAGGATTTGTCTGATCCATAAATTGAGACAATTGACTAGAGCTAAAAAATTCCCTAACTGCAGCTATCAAAGGTTTAGGATTAACTAAATTTGATAAACTTAAAGAATCAATATCGCAAATCATCATACGCTCACGTATAATTCTTTCTAATCGATTTAAACCTATACGCATTTGATTTTGTAGTAATTCCCCAACTGAACGTACTCTCCTATTTCCTAAATGATCTATATCATCAAAAGTTCCAATATTTTGTTCTTTTATATTTAACAAATAATCTAAAGAAACCAAAATATCTTCAGGAGATAAAACACGAAAATGATTAGGGACTTTCAGATTTAACTTTTGATTAATCTTGTGTCTACCTACTTCACCTAAGTCATATCTTTTAGGATCAAAAAAACGTGTATACAACATATGTTTAGCCACATTTAAAGTAGCTGGTTCATTAGGACGTAATTTGCTGTATACAATAACTAAAGCTTCTTCTTCTGTTAACTGCTCAAGAGATATATTATTTAGATCTTTACCAAATTCTTTTTTGTAAGAATTTAATGAAGAATTAATAAGATAGTTATATTTTGTTAATCTTGTTTGGATATATTTATTGGTTAAACCTATAGATCTTAAAAAAATATATGCGTTGACTTTATGATTCTTGTCAATCTTAGCCCAAATCTGAGATTTAGAGTCTATTTCAAATTTAAGCCAAGAACCACGATTCGAAATTAAACTACAACTATATATTTGTTTATTGTTTTTATCTAACTCTTTTTTATAATATATCCCTGGACTTCTAACTATTTGATTAATAATTATTCTTTCTGTACCAGAAATAATAAAAGTACCTCTATTTGTCATTAAAGGAAGATCTCCTAGAAATACAGGCCTTTTTCTATATTTTTTATTTAAATCTTGACCATTAACTAAATAAGACAAATTTTTATTAGTTGATGCATTTCTTCCAATTAGTTCTGTATCTTTTCTAGTTAATTTTGCAGGTATATATATCTGAACACTATACGTCCTATCCCTGCTTTTTGCTTTTCTTATATTATATCTGGGAAATTTTAATTTATAATCTTTACCAAAAAATTGCAGTTCTAGTTTACCCGTAGGGTCAACTATAAGAGGAAAAGATTCTAGTACTTCAGATAGTCCTTCTAACAAAAAGAACTTAAAACTTTCTTTTTGAATAGCTGCTAAATCTGGAAATACGTATTGAAATATCATTTTTTGTGACATTAATAACCTCACAATTAAAAAATTTACTTTTTATAAAGGGTGTAGACTCGAATATACAATAATTTTTAATAAAGAGAAACCTAATATTTGTTGTATTATGTCAGTATATTCAATATCGATATGTAAAAAGCATAACAAAAATTTACTGAAAAAATACCTGAAAATCTTACTAAATCAAAAATGAAGAATTAAACATTAATAAGAATTCAGATGCTTAAATTATTTATATACTATATATTACTAATAACTAAACTTTTTAAAGCTTTTGCAATAAGAGATTTCTTACGAGCACCATTGTTTTTATGTAAAACTCCTTTAATTACAGCTTTATCTATTTTTTTGTAAAGCACTGATAATTCTGAAATAAACTCATCACTATTTTGAATCTGTGGTTTAGTTCTCAAATTAGATATATATTTTTTAGTTAAAGTTTTAATGACAGACTTGTAACTTTTGTTTTTACGTCTATTACGTATAGATACTTGAAATTTTTTAACTGCAGATGGATTCTTAGACATTATATATGTTATCTTTATTTTTAATTAAAAGTATATAAATATTGAAAATTTAATTCTTAGTCTAATTGGATTATAGCACTGATTAAAATAAATAAACAAGAATATCTTATTCTATATTTAGAATATTACTTTCTATAGATACTGACAATAATAAATCAAACTTGATACATCAAATATAATTATGACATAATAGTTTTATACTTTAACTATTGAAAACTAAATAATCATGAGTAAAAACAAGGGAGCTCGTATCACAATAACACTAGAATGTCCCTGCCGAAATTTAATTAATATACACAAAAGAAAGAAAGGTATTTTTCGTTACACAAGTACAAAAAATAGAAAAAATACTCCTAATAGAATGGAATTAATGAAATTCTGTCCTATTTGTAATGAACATAAAAAATTCAAAGAAATTAAATGATACTATATAAACAGAAAAACCTCAATATTAAACCGAGTGAAACAATCGATTATAAAGATATAGATTTATTACGTAAATTCATTACAGATCAAAGTAAAATTATTTCTAGACGCTCAAATGGATTAACTGTTAAACAACAAAAAAAATTAGCAAAATCAATAAAAAGAGCACGTATTTTAGCATTACTTCCTTTTGTACACAAAGATTGAGTAAAAATATCATTAAATATTAGAATATATCTATCATATTTTAATATTTATAGTATTTTTTCAAAATTACAAAGTTTTAGTTTTTGTATATAACTCATATACTTCTATAAAATCCTGTGATTGCCATAAATTATAATCGCTGCACATTATACCACATTCATTACCTACAGTTACTTCATCTACATCATCTTTAACTCGTTTTAATGAGCTAATAATACCTTCATAAATCAAATGATTATTACGATAAACATTTATAAAAGATTTTTTTTTCATCTTACCTGATTTAACTACACAACCTGCTACAATCCCTTTATTTATAGGAAATGTAGTTTGAACTCTAACTTGTCCAATTAACAGTTTATCATACTCAGGATCTATTAACTCAAGCATGTGACCACGAATATAATCAATTAAATCATAAATAATACAAAATTTAGATAAATGAACATTGAATTTTTCTGCTTCATTTAGTATATTAGTAGAAATATTAATATTAAAAGCAACAATTAAAGCTTGAGTACTATAAGCTAAATCTATATCTGTATTAGATACAATTCCCAAACTAAAAGCCAAAACATTTAATTTAATTTTACTTTGAGGAATTTGCGTTAATGAACTAATTATAGCATCAATACTTCCTCTTGTATCTGCTTTAATAATTAAATTCAAATTTTTAACATTTGTTTGATTCTTATAATTATATAAATCAATATTTAAATTCAATAAATTCTTCGTGTGATCATTAATAATATCTAAAGACATTTCAGATATTAATTTTTTTGCTTCTTTCTCACTTTTTACTACCTGAAAATGTTTTCCCGCTTGCGGAATGGAATAAAAACCCAATATTTGCAAAATAGATGAAGGCTTAGCCATATCTATAGTATTACCCCAATTATTAATAATTTTTTTTACACGCCCATAAGCATTATGAGTAACCATGATATCTCCGACTTTTAGAGTACCATTTAAAATGATACTATTAACTACAGTACCTTTAGTCTTATCCAAATAAGCTTCTAAAATAATACCTTGAGCTAATTGAGAAGGATCAGCTTTTAGATTAATAGATTCTAATAAATTACAAATAGTTTCTAATAATTTATCTATATTGATCTTTTTTAATGCACTGATTTCAACAAATGAAATATTACCTCCCAAATATGTACTTAAAATATTATAGCTCGCCAGTTGCTCATATATACTATTAAGATTAAGGTCTTGTTTATCTATCTTATTTATAGCAACAATAAAAGGAAGTTTCTTAGATAATATGTAATCAATTGCCTCAATTGTTTGAGGCTTTAAACCATCATCTGCAGCAACTATTAAAATAACTATATCTGTAATTTGAGCACAACGTAATCGCATACTAGAAAAAGCTTCATGTCCTGGTGTATCAATAAAGATTAATTTTTTATCTAATGATTTAAAGCAGTAATTTACTTCATAAGCATTTATAGATTGTGTTATTCCTCCCGCTTCTTTGCTAGCAAAATTAGTATTTCGAATAGAATCCAATAAAGTTGTTTTCCCATGATCAACATGACCTAAAATTGTAATTATAGGAGCTCTATTAATACAAGTAGAAGAATTAATTTCTTTTAATTTATCTTTTTGATCTAATTTGAAGTCATGATTTTGATTAAAAACTATAAAATTATATTTTTCAGCTATTTGAGTCGCAATAGATATATCAACTATTTTGTTAACTGTTACAGGAATACCTTTTAAAAACAAGCCTGTAATAATTTCTTCTGGTGGTATTTGAAGTTTTATTGACAGTTCTTTAATACTCAATGGACTATCTATAATTACAGATTTATTATCATTGTTATTTAAATCAATATTTAATGATTTTTTTATTTCTATATCAGAATTATTAATATTAATATTTAGCTTTTTTTTAATTTTTTCTTTCTTTCTTTGCTTGTTAAATCTTATCGACTCCATATTAACACTATTTAAGTCATCTTTAGCATGAACTATGATTTTACTCTTATTTTTTTTCTTAAAGATATGGTCTTGGTACAAATCAATAACATTAGACTTCTTTTTCTTTAATTTAATTTTATTATCATTATCCTGCTTAAATACATTTTTCACTTTCTTATCAAATTTCAAACTGAATTCTGAATTATTAGTAGAATTTTCTATTTCTAATGAAGATTTAAGATCTTGATCTGACTTAATATCTAAAAACCTAAAACTACTAATGAATTTAGGATTCTTTAATACAAAAATGTTTTCATTTTTGATTGATATAGATGATCTAAAATCAATAAAATAATTATAATTTAACAATATATGAACTCCTAATCATAAAAAATACTTAAATGTTATTTTAATATTAATATATTACATATATATTTTTCTTTAAAAAATTCAAAAACGCTACTTATAGCCCATATATAAAAATAATGAAAGTAAATATACAAATTACTATAATAATATTTAATTAAAATTAATCATAAGGATAAATATGTCTCGTTTACAAAAAAATGACAACTTTATAGATAAAACTTTTACTGTGTTAGCAGATATCATTTTAAAAGTGTTACCTACTACAAAAGAAGAAAAACAGGCTTTTTGTTATTATCGTGATGGAATGTCAGCACAATCAGAAGGAGAATATGCAGAAGCTTTAGAAAATTATTATGAAGCATTAAGATTAGAAGAAGATCCATATGATAGATCATATATAATATATAATATTGGTCTAATTTATGCAAGTAATGGAGAACATACAAAAGCTCTAGAATATTATCATCAAGCTTTAGAATTAAATGCTAGATTACCACAAGCATTTAATAATATAGCTATTATATATCACTATCAAGGCTTAAAAGCTGCTGGTAAACAAGATGATAATATTTCAAAAGCTATGTTTGATAAGGCAGCAGAATATTGGAAACAAGCCATTTATTTAGCACCTAATAATTATATAGAAGCTCAGAATTGGTTAAAAACAACAGGGAGACTCAACAAAAACTAAACTAAAAAGTACTCATTTCTAGCATTGAACAATTATTTTTAAATAATCTTGTTTCTATCTATAATTGGAGTATAATCAGTATAATGTAAAAGAAAAATAATTAAAGAAACTAAGTTTATCTACTGTAATTAAATTAAATTCAAATCAAAATGGTAAATGTCAATAATCAAGGACGCGTAACACAAATTATAGGACCTGTATTAGATATAGAATTCCCTAATGGACAGTTACCAAAAGTATTTAATGCATTAAAAGTTAAAGGTTCAGACAGCACAATAACATGCGAAGTGCAACAGTTATTAGGCGATAATAGAGTTAGAGCAGTTGCTATGAGCTCTACTGAAGGTCTAAAAAGAGGTATAGAAGTAACTGATACAGGAGCTCCAATTACAGTTCCAGTAGGTATACCAACACTAGGTAGAATTTTCAATGTTCTTGGTGAACCTGTAGATAACTTAGCAAATATTAAATCTGAAGATTCACTACCAATACACAGACCAGCTCCTTTATTTACTCAATTAGAAACAAAACCTTCAATATTTGAAACAGGTATTAAAGTTGTAGATTTACTTGCACCGTATAGAAAAGGAGGTAAAATTGGCTTATTTGGTGGCGCTGGTGTTGGGAAAACTGTATTAATAATGGAATTAATTAATAACATTGCAAAAGCACATGGTGGTGTATCAGTATTTGGAGGAGTTGGTGAAAGAACTAGAGAAGGCAACGACTTATATGAAGAAATGAAAGAATCAAAAGTTATTAACGCAGACGATTTAAAGGAATCAAAAGTAGCTTTAGTCTATGGACAAATGAATGAACCACCAGGAGCAAGAATGCGCGTAGGTTTAACAGCATTGACTATGGCAGAATATTTTCGTGATATCAATAAACAGGATGTATTATTATTTATAGATAATATTTTTCGATTTGTACAAGCTGGTTCAGAAGTTTCTGCCTTACTAGGACGTATGCCATCTGCTGTTGGTTACCAACCAACATTAGCTACAGAGATGGGAACTCTACAAGAAAGAATCACATCAACAACCGATGGATCTATAACATCAATACAAGCCGTATATGTTCCTGCAGATGACTTAACTGACCCAGCTCCAGCAACAACATTTGCACATTTAGATGCTACGACTGTATTATCAAGAAGTTTAGCAGCTAAAGGCATTTACCCTGCAGTAGACCCATTAGGATCTACATCAACAATGTTACAACCATCGATAGTTGGACAACAACATTATTTTACAGCACAACAAATAAAATCAACTTTACAAAGATATAAAGAATTACAAGATATTATAGCAATATTAGGTCTTGATGAATTATCAGAAGATGACAGATTAACTGTTGCTAGAGCAAGAAAGATAGAAAGATTTTTATCACAGCCATTTTTTGTTGCAGAAGTATTTACAGGATCACCAGGTAAATATGTATCATTAGAAGAATCCATCAAAGGTTTTAATATGATATTAAGTGGAGAATTAGACGACTTACCCGAACAAGCTTTCTATTTAGTTGGAAATATCGAAGAAGCTATAAATAAAGCAGAAAAATTAAAATAACAACATTAGAAAAATGACATTAAATATTAGAGTTATTGCTCCAGACAGAACCGTTTGGGATGCAAATGCAGAAGAGGTAATTTTACCTAGTAGCACTGGACAAGTAGGTATATTAAAAGGGCATATTCCTTTACTGACAGCAATAGATATAGGAGTTATGCGTGTACGCCTTCAAAAAGAATGGCAACCTATTATACTACTTGGAGGATTTGCTGAAGTCAAAGATAACAAAATTACGATTTTGGTAAATGGAGCAGAAGAAGTATCCGAAATAGACATAAAAACAGCACAAGAAAATTTAGAAAAAGCTAATAAAATTCTAAATGAAGTTAAAAATGATAAAGATAAAATTGAAGCTACACAAAATTTAAGGAAAGCACGCGCTCGTATACAAGCAGCAAATGTATTAAATAGTTAGAAAATCTGTTGAAAAATCGAATAAATAATGATGGTAATTAAAATTACCATCATTATTTATTCGATTTTTATTATTTTACTAACTTAAGCCAGAACAAATATAATCAAAATATACACCCATTTCCTTACCAGCATCCGTACCTACTAAACTAGAAGTAACTTCTTTCATTGCTTGTATTGCTTGTATTGTTGCACCTATAGGTACACCTAGCGAATTATATGTTTCTTTTAAACCATTTAATACACGCTCATCTAAAATAGAAGGATCACCTGCTAACATACCATAAGTCGCATAACGAAGATAATAATCTAAATCACGTATACAAGCTGCATATCTTCGGGTTGTATACATATTACCGCCAGGTCTCGTAATATCAGAATACAATAGAGCTTTAGCAACAGAGTCTTTAATAATTGTTGCTGCGTTAGCTGCTATTGTAGCTGAAGCTCTAACTCTTAATTCACCAGTTTGAAAATAGCCTCTTAATTTATCTAATGAATTATCATCTAAATATTTACCTTGTACGTCAGCTGCATTAATCACAGAAGTAATAGCATCTTGCATAATTTTTAGTTTTCCTTAAGTTATTTCTATTTAATATAAATTTTTATTCTTTATTGCATTGCACCTAAGGTATAATCAAAATAAAATCCTGCTTCAGCTGAATCTTCTCCAGATAGCAAGGAACAAGCAATATTCTTCATTGAACGCACTCCTTGCGCAACTCCAGAAATAGGTGTTCCTAAAGAGTTATACATTTCTTTAACTCCGACTAAACCTATTTCTTCTATTGGAGTTACATCACCAGCTACTATACCATAAGTAACTAATCTTAGATAATAGTCTAAATCACGTAAACATGTAGCTGTCATTTCTTCTCCATACGCATTTCCACCAGGAGATACTACATCCGGACGCTTTTGAAATAGCTGTTGACCACCTTGTTTTACAATTAATTCACGATTATCTGTTAAAATTTGTGCTATTCGTAGACGTCTTTGGCCAGATAGTACAAAACTCTTTATTCTATCTAACTCTCCAGGGCTTAAATACCTAGCTTCTGCATCTGCGTTAACAATTGACTTAGTAATAATACTCATTAATAGAACTCCAATAATAGTACAATCTATAATATTTATACCATAAAATATGGTTTAAACTAAAATCTCAACTTTATAACCAATCAACTTGTTTCCTTTTTTTATAAGTACAAAAAAAGTATATTTAAGGAGTACTAAAACAAGAAAGTTAAAATCATATCAGGGACAATAACTTATTGATTACCACTATTAGATCTAAAACTAGGTATGATAATTGAACTATTTTGCTTAGTCAAGCTATTGTATAACTTCTCTGTATTTGGAAAATTAGCAGCTGGTAAAGTTGGAAAGCGACGATATGGAACAGTATTCATACCAAAAATAATATTATATTCTTTACTGTTAACTAAAGCAGATATAAAATAAGCTAATCCTTGAGATGCTAAAATTTGATTATAATATCTTATCTCAGCTTGATTATTGGGCGCTCTACCTAAAAAATGCTTTGTTCCTAACTCAATAACTTTTGTATTCGGATATGGTTGATAAAATTCTTTAGCATATAAAGAAGAAGATCCTAATTTTTCTACCAACTGCTGAACTGTTATCTGTTGATTAATAAATGCTTTTTCCAAATTAAAAAACTCATCGCCTATAACAAAAGAATTCAAGTCTCTTTCAAAAATTTGGCGATAAATAGCTCTTAAAATTTGAAGCATATTAGATATATTCATTGAAGAATCAACTTTAAAAATTACGTTTTGATTTCTTTTAATATTAACACCTTGCTGAACTTTTTTCATAATTCTATCTTGTTGAATAAACTGAAAATTTAAGTCCATTTGCTTATAGCTTCCTCTAGAATTATTAAGATTATACCGTTGATTACTTAACTTTAAATTTCTAGCAGCTAGTTCAGAAGGTGTAATATATCGCTCATATGGAACTATATTACTTCCAAAAGTTTCTAGATATTCAGGACTACTAATAATAGCGTCTATCATTTTATAATAACCTTGCTTATAAAATATATCAAAATATTTATTAATTTCTTGCCTTCCATAAGTAGGTCTACCTATTAACCTATTATGTACATATTCTATAGCTTTACATATATATAAATTATCCCAATACAATGAACGAAATATAGAAGACTTCGTTAATTCACCAACAAATTCACGAACAGAAATTTGACGATCTTTAAATAAATCCTCAAACTTTTTGACTACAGTTTGTTCAGCTTGATAAATAAAACGTCCAAATACTCTTAAATATATAGCTCTTACAACCTGTTCTATATTATCATTCAGCTGAACTTGATTTAATTGAAACACTTTAGGTTGTAATAACCCTGAAACCTTAGAGCGTGAATTCGGACTACTAATTTGGCTATAAATACCAGGACCAATTGCAGGTAAAATTCTTCTAGTATCTTTTCCAAAAGGAGATGACTTTTTACGTAAATTAACACTATTTTTTACAAAAATTGCACCAAATTGTATTAATAATGGATCATTACTCAAACCATAAGGATGTTGATCAGGAAGATTAGATTTATAATCACTAAATAAAGTGACAAACTGAGGTATTTTTTGAAAAGCTGTACTATAGTTCAATAAATCAATTTGAGCACCCCAATTACGAGCTTCTTGTGCTTCTTCTCCTAAACTACGCAAATAAGGAACAGTTTCTTCACCAAAATAATCTGCATATTCATTACTATTAACTATAGTATCTATAAAACCATCTAAACCTCTAGAAGATAAAATAGCAAAATATCTCTTAAATTCTTCTAAAGAACTTATACCTCTACCTAAAAAATGTCTAAATGCTAATTCAACAACACGACTATTAACAAAAGACTCAACAAATTGCTTACGATAAATAGATGATTTTCCTAAACAACGTACAAATTCTTTGATGGACAAAGTGCCATTCTTAACTTGAGATTCTAAATCTTGAAAACTTAATCCATATGCTTTTGAAATATCTCTTTGAAAAATTTGTCTATAACAAGCTTTAATGACTATATTTTTTTCTTCAGAAGATAAACTTGTCTTCATTACAAAACGCTGCTTGATAATACTAGATTTTGTATATATTTGAGGTAAGCGTAAACCTTGTAAATCACCAGAAGTTCTTCTACGTATTCTATCAGTTAAACCAGATTGTTCAAATTCTGAAATGATAATATCAAAATATTGTTTTACTAATTCTTTTCCTGTTACATCATTATTAAAAATACTCAATGCAATTTTACGCATTTCTCGCAACGCTACTGTTGCTGCAGCACTAGAACATGCATTATCAATTAAATCTCTTAAGCCTCTAATATTAACAGATAAAATATTCGGATCCCCTGCAACAATAGCATAAGTTAAATATCTTAAAAACCAATCCAAATCTCTCAAAGATTTTTTCATACGACTAGTTCCATAACGGATTACACTGATAGGCTTGAAACCAGCTGGTAACGAATCACTTGCATTAAAAGTTGATGATACTATTCCAGCTAAATTATTTTGAATATTACCTGACAAACTTTGTGATTTTAACTGATTATTTAATGTATCCGTCGATAAAAATGATGCTTGCGGCCTTTCTAGATAAGAAATCGGCGATCCTCCTACAAATATTTTATCAGCAGCTTTAGAAACTAGTATATCAGCATTTTGGGTCAATATATCAGCTACTTCTAAACGCTTATTTCCTGAATTTAAAAATGTAACAAGTTGATTAAGTTCACCTAATTGCAAAAAACGATCCTGTTGTTCTGCTTGTATTATAGCATAAATTGAAGCTGTACGAAAAAGCTGTGGATAAACTAAAGGACTTCCACCAACTGCTTTAATACTCATAAAATATTAATCTCCTAAATCTAAATACCATATTTTTTTCTAGACTAGAAACTGAAGTTAAATAATTTAGTATAAGAATACAAACACTAAATAATTCAAAAATGATTTTTATACATTTATTGTATATCCATAAAATTTAAGCTTAATGTATTCTAACAATATATATACTAGACCATATTAATCTATACTTATAATATATTTAAAATATATATCTACCTTGAATAAATATAAACTTTGTAATACTTACTAAATATAAATCATAGGAAAATAGTATACATAGTTAAACTACTGAATTACAATATATTCAAACTAGGCAGTACCAAATCAATAATATGAATAACAAAATAAATCCTGACATTGAAATGTCTATTTTAGAACACCTAGAAGAATTAAGACAACGTATATTTCTTGCTTTTTTTATTCTTTTGATCATAACAAGTATATGTTTTATATACATGAAAAATATCGCATACATATTACAAAAACCAGCAATAGGAGTAAAGTTTTTACAACTAGCACCAGGTGAATATCTTTTTACATCTATAAAAGTAGCTTTATATACAGGCTTTCTATTAAGCAGCCCTTTCATTATTTATCAAATAACTTTGTTTATTCTACCAGGACTTACTAAAAAAGAAAGTAAATTTATAATACCTATACTTTTTACATCTATTATCTTATTTTTTAGTGGCATTATTTTTGCTTATAAAATCTTAGCCCCCGCAGCTTTACAGTTTTTAATTAATTATGGAAATGAAATCGTAGAACCAATATGGTCATTTGAACAATATTTCAATTTCATATTACTTCTTCTATTTAGTACAGGTATAGCATTTCAAATTCCTATCATTCAAATCATTTTGGGAATATTAAAAATTTTTTCTTCTACAGAAATGTATGCATACTGGAAATATATTATTTTAATCACTACAATAATTGCAGCTATAATTACGCCATCTACAGACCCAATAACACAGATTATTATGTCTTTGGCTATTTTAATTTTGTATAGTAGTGGAATTATCATATTAAAAATTTTAAATAAGTAAGTTATACAATAAAAAATTTAAATAAAAATTATGTAAAATTATGATACTCACTATAATTAAAAATATAAAAAACCTCATTTATAAAAAAATAATAAATATAGAATGTTATTATAAATAAATAAAAGATATAATTATTAGAAATCCAATTTTATTTAATATGACTTACAATTACAATAAATACCCTTATATGAATATTAAATTTATATTATTAGTTTTCATTAGTATTCTAAACTTCATTACCATCCAACCTATAAGAACTCTAGCTTTTCCTATATATGCACAACAAGGATATGAAAATCCGAGAGAAGCTACAGGCAGAATAGTATGTGCAAACTGTCATTTAGCACAAAAATCCGTTGAAATTGAAACTCCCAAAGCTGTACTACCTAATAGTGTGTTTGAAGCAATTGTAAAAATACCATACGAAAAAAATAGTAAACAAATTCTAGGAAATGGGCTCAAAGGACCAATAAATACTGGAGCAGTAATAATTTTACCCGAAGGTTTTAAATTAGCTCCTAAAAACCTACTATCTGAAGAATTAAAAGAAAAGACTAAAAATATTTATATACAACCATATAGTACAACAAAAGATAATATTCTCTTAGTTGGTCCTTTACCAGGAGAGAAAAATCAAGAAGTTATTTTTCCGATTTTATCACCAGATCCCCAAAAAGATAAAAATGCTCATTTTTTGAAATATCCAATATATATAGGTGCTAATAGAGGAAGAGGACAAGTATATCCAACCGGAGATAAATCTAACAACAATCCAATAGTTGCTTCACAAAATGGAAAAGTTATAGATATCATACCAATGGAAAAAGGTGGATATAAAATGAATATTGAAAAGAAAAACGGAGAAATTTATACAGAAAATATACCAACAGGATTAGATCTACTAGTATCTAAAGGAAACGAAATAATCGTTAATCAAAATTTAACCACTGATCCAAATATAGGAGGATTTGGACAAACCGAAACAGAAATAGTATTACAAAACCCTATAAGAATCAAAGGTATGATAATATTTTTCTTTACAGTCACAATAGCTCAAATATTTTTTGTACTAAAGAAAAAACAATGGGAAAAAGTACAAGCAGCAGAAATTAACTTCTAAAATAGAAAAGTTAACACAATTCAATAAGTAAGTTTATATGTACTTACTTATTGTTTAATATTATTTAACCCAAATACATTAATTAAAGATAAAAACTATACTATACTTTTAACAGCTTCAATAATTTGTTTAGGATAAATAACTGTTGCTTCTTCTAATTTGCCATTATATGGAGTAGGTATATCTTGAGAAGACAATCTTATTATAGGAGCATCTAAAAAATCAAAGTAATTATCGTTGATTTGCGCTATTATTTCAGCGGCAATACCTCCTGTTTTCATGCATTCTTCTACTATAATAATTTTATGTGTTTTCATTAAAGACCGTGCAATGGATGTTATATCTAAAGGTTTTAAAGAAATTAAATCTATTACTTCTGGATCATAGCCAATGCTCACAAGTTCTTGAACAGCTTGCATAACATGATGACGCATACGAGAATAAGTTAAAATAGTGACATCTAATCCAGATCTAACTATCTCAGCTTTATCTAAGGGTAAGAAATAATCATAATCAGGTAGCTGACCTTTTAAATTGTATAATAAAACATGCTCAAAGAAAATGACAGGATTATTATCTCTAATCGCAGATTTTAATAAACCTTTAGCGTTATACGGAGTTGAACAAGCTACAATTTTCAGTCCTGGTATAGCTTGAAAATAAGCTTCTAGCCTTTGTGAATGCTCTGCACCTAATTGTCTACCAACACCACCTGGTCCACGTATAACTAAAGGAATTTGAAAATTACCTCCAGAAGTATAACGTAACATACCCGCATTATTAGAAATTTGGTTAAAAGCTAATAATAGAAAACTCATATTCATACCTTCAACTATAGGCCTTAAACCTGTTATTGCTGCTCCAATAGCCATACCCATAAAACTATTTTCAGCAATAGGAGTATCTAAAACCCTTAAATCACCATATTTAGAATGTAAATCTTTAGTAACCTTATAGGAACCACCATAATGCCCTACATCTTCTCCCAAAACAAATACAGAAGAATCTCTGTTCATTTCTTCACCAGTAGCCTCTCTTAAAGCATCAAACATAAAAACTAAACTCATAATTAAACTAAATAAAAATATAAAAAAAACATATTAATCTGAAAACAAATATTTTTTTAAATCTTGAATTTTTGGTTCAGGACTAGATATAGCAAAATCAACAGCTTGATCTACTTCCATTTTTACAGTTGAATTTACATCATTAATTTGTTGTTCTAAAAATAAAGAATTGTCTAAAATATAATTCTTTAAACGCTTAATAGGGTCACGAGCTAACCAGGCTTCTTTTTCAGTAACCGATCTTAATTCATCTGGATCAGCTAATGAGTGTCCACGAAAACGATAAGTTAAAGCCTCTATTAAAGTAGGTCCATGCCCCAACCTTGCCCTAGTAATAGCTTTTGTAGCAACCTCACGGACTGCTAAAACATCCATTCCATCAACCTCTACTCCAGGCAAACCAAAGGCTTCTGCCTTTTTATGTATTTCGGGAAATGAAGTAGATCTGTGATGAGCCATACCAATTGCCCATTGATTATTCTCAACTATAAAAATAATAGGTAATTTCCATAAAACAGCCATATTTAAACATTCAAAAAATTGTCCATTATTGCTAGTTCCATCTCCAAAAAAACAAGCTGTTACACGCATTGGATGTGAGTCATTTAAAACTTGCTTTCTATAAACACTTTGAAATGCAGCACCTACAGCAACTGGTATACCTTCACCTATAAATGCAAAACCACCTAAAAAATTATGAGGAGCTGAAAAAATATGCATTGAACCACCACGTCCACGACTACAACCTGTCTCTTTGCCAAATAACTCTGCCATTACAAGTTTAGCTGGTACACCTTTACTTAAGGCATGAACGTGATCACGATATGTACTACAAACATAATCATATTTTTGCAAAGACTTTATCACTCCGGTTGAAACGGCTTCTTGTCCATTATATAAATGAACAAAACCAAACATTTTACCTCTATAATACATTTGAGCACACATATCCTCAAAATAACGACCAAGCAGCATATCTTTATAGAGAGATAATATAACCTGAGAATCTATTTCATATTCACTAAATAAGCTTGAGGGTAAACTAATTCTATTATTCATTTGTTGAGATACTATAAATTAATTCAGATATTAAAAATCATAAATTTAAATAATGGATATATAAATATAATAAATATACAAATAATCATACATTAGGAATTTTTATATATCAATTAGAAAATAACTATAAATAATTACTTATTAAAAATAATATAGTTATAATAAGTTGTTTGAAGATATATTTTATATAAATTATATAACGAATATGGATATGAATGTAGTACCTAAAATTTTACCAACTATACAAAGAGATTTACTAATTTTAGAAAAAAACTTACAGAAAATGATTAGCGCTAAACATCCAATACTATACGCAGCAGCTGAACATCTTTTTAGTGCTGGAGGTAAAAGGATAAGACCAACTATAATACTTCTAATAGCCTTATCAACAACTAAAAATTTAAATATATTACCAGAACATAAAAGATTAGCTGAAATAACCGAGATAATACATACAGCTAGTTTGGTACACGATGATGTAATTGATGAATGCGCAACAAGAAGAGGAGTAAATACAGTACATAATAAGTTTAGCACTAAAGTAGCTGTATTAGCAGGTGATTTTTTATTTGCTCAATCTTCTTGGTATTTAGCGAATTTAAATAATTTAGAAGTAGTTAAAAATATTTCCAAAGTTATTACTGATTTTGCAGAAGGTGAGGTAAGACAAAGCTTAACATGCTTTGATGGAGATATATCTATGGATAAATATATAGAAAAATCTTTCTATAAAACTGCATCATTAATAGCATCTAGCAGTAAAGCAGCAGCTATAATTAGTGAAACTAGTCCAAAGACACAAAATCAGTTTTATCTCTATGGAAAACACTTAGGACTAGCTTTTCAAATCGTTGACGACATTTTAGATATTATTGGCTCTCCAGTTTCTCTTGGAAAACCAGCTGGGCTAGATCTTAAAAATGGAAATTTAACAGCGCCTCTTCTTTTTGCTGCACAAGAAAATTCAACAGTCTATTCTCTCATTGCAAGAGAATTCGAACAAGAAAATGATATTCCTAAAACTATAGAAATAATCAAAAATAGTAATGCTATACAAAAATCATATGATTTAGCTCAAGAACATATCCAAGCATCTATACAAGCTATAAACAAAATAAATAATAACTTAGCTCGAGAAAGTCTATCTTATATTAATAATTATGTAATAAAAAGATTAAACTAAATTCTAGAATAATAAAATCAGATTTTTTACTAAAAATCCAAATTAAGACCTATATACACTAAAGTGATTTAATTTGATTTAAAACTAACTATTATAAAAAATATATTAATAATCATTTTTACTACAAATATAACTTTAGTATAGATCGCTAAAATACATAAAGAATTTTACTTTTAATAAAAAAATTCAATACTTTGTTTCCTAATATTAAACTGAGTCACATAAACATAATTGTATAATGTCTTGAAACAGATTTTTATCTAAAATAGCTAATTGTGATAACATTTTTCGATTTAAAGCTACACCCTGCTTTTTTAATTTTCTCATAAACTCACTATATGTAATACCATAAGGCCTAACAGCAGCATTAATACGGACTATCCAGAGACTTCTGTAAACACGCTTACGTTTTTTTCTACTTATATAAGAATATTTTAGGGCTTTTAATACTTGTTGTTTAGCTGTACGAAATAAGATTGAATGAGCTCCTTTAAATCCTTTAGCTAATCTCAAAATTTTTTTTCGTCTTTTGCGAGCAATATTACCTCTTTTAACTCTAGTCATAAATATAATATTAATGCATGTAAGGTATTTGTAATTTAATATTTAATATATTAGTTTTTTTTAAATTCAAAACTCTTCTTAACTTTTGTTTTCTCTTAGATGATTTTTTCTGTAATAAATGACTATGACCAGCCATTCGCCTTGAAATTTTGCTTTTAGATTTGAACTTAAATCTTTTAAGAATTGATTTAGAAGTTTTTAATTTATACATAAGTAAGATTGAATTAATTAATCAGAATAAAAACAATAAATTGATTAGATGACAATAGATAAAATCTTAAAAGATAATATAAAAAGTCATCATAAATATTATATTTTAGACATTTTTTTTACAAACTAGTGATTGCGTCCAACAAAAATTTACATATTAAGTTAAAAGCTATATTAGCTTTTAGATATAATACTTTTAAGCTGCATTTGATTTAAGTTATCATCTAATACATCGATACATTATCTTAAATACATTTCTTGAATTATCAAACCAATTCAAAGCTACTTTAGAAATTCTGTATTGGAATTTGTTTTCTAAATATTTAATATAAGTATGAGCTTTTAGTAATTTTATTTGATTAATACTCATATTGCAAATTCTATCCATGCAAAGTTTAGTTCCCAAAGAAGAAGAAACTTTTTATTTCGAATTAGAAATTTAGTCATTTTCTAAATTCTTTTTTCAACTAAAGATATGATTTAATTCTGTAAACTTACAAAAGCAATATAAATAGAAAATAGATTAACTATTAATTTACAATAAGATTTTTTGTTAAATAAAGCACCCAAAAATCATTTAACAAGACTAAAATTTTCAGCTATATTCATATTATGAGTTTTTGTTATTCTTCTCAGATAATTTTTGAGCTAAATTAGTAGACATATCTATTTTTTCAATGAATCTATATAATACATAAATATAATACATAAGAATAATAGAATTCTATCAGACTCAAATGATCTATTTTATACTCATAACTTAAACTCAATACTATAGAATAAAACTTATAAATCAAGTAAGTTATATCGACTGAAAATAATCTTTTGATTTTTGAGGATTATTAATTATAGTAGCCTGGCCAGGTTGCCAGTCTGCCGGGCAAACTTCATCTGGATGAGATTGTACATATTGAATAGCTTTTAATATTCTTAATGTTTCACTAACACTACGACCAACATCAAGATTATTAACAAGAGAATACTGAATAACACCTTGTTTATCAATAATAAACAAACCTCTTAATGCTTTACCTTCTTCTGTTAAAACATTATATGAAGAGCTAATATCTTTCGTTAAATCAGAAACTAATGGATAGTTTAAATTTCCTAAACCGCCTAAATCTCTTTCCATTTGTAACCAAGCTAAATGTGAATATTCGCTATCAACAGATATACCTAAAATTTCTGTATTCAAGCTTTGAATCTCGTTATATGAATCACTGAAAGCAGTGATTTCAGTTGGACATACAAATGTAAAATCTAAAGGATAAAACAATAATATAACATATTGCCCTAAATAATCAGATAATGTTACTTTCTTAAATTCTTGGTCATACACAGCAATAGCAGAAAAATTTGGTGCTTGTTGACCAACCCTCACATCATTATTCTTTGTTACCATGTTAATATTACGCCTTTTACTATAACACTTACTTTTGTATATTATATATTTTAAAATCAAATTAATAAAACAATATCATACATTAATCTAAGTATTACATGCAATGCTAAACTATTACAATAGCGGAGAATGGATTTGAACCATTGACCTTCGGGTTATGAGCCCGACGAGCTACCAGACTGCTCTACCCCGCGACTAAAATACAATACTAATATATATATCATATTAAAAGCAATGAATATAGTATCTTTTCAAAGAATAATATAATGAGACTGACAATCATACCACACTTAGAACGAAACAAAAAAGGCATGACTTCATAAAATGCTACAAGACGGTCTTGAATTAAAGCTTCTGGACTTTTGATCCATAACTGACCATCATACCAACCTGATTCTTCATAAAAAATAGTCGCACTAATTAGCCTTTTTGTAATATAAGACCAACCTAAATATAAACGTATGAAAATCAATAACACAATAAAAGTTGCTATAGATACGTTCAAAATAATTAATTTTAATATACCGTAGGTTTTTAAAGTTGTATAAATAAGCAAAAAAAAAGATACAGTAAAAATAAATAAAAAAATAATAAATAGTCTAATCAAATATTTATCTAACGACAAAGTAGACCAAGAAAAAAAACAAGAAGCTTTTAAAGCAAAGTACTCATTTAAAGGTTGCTGGTCAAACGGTACAGGACATATTTTTTTAGAAATAGACATAGATTTTTCTATATATTTTATCTTAAAAAATTGTAGACAAAAACAAATGTAATATAGTCAATCCTAAAAAGAAACATATATTGATAATTATAACAATTTGTAGATTTTTTTGTGTACTGCGTGTAAAGTTTAAATTGTTTGATTTATTTGAAAAAAAACCTAAAGTTGTGAACTTAGGATTATTAATTAAAATCAATATAATTGTAATAAATCCTGATATATACCATAAAACTTTCATATAATTATATTTTAAAAATAAAGTCTGTACAAACAATAAGAATATGATAATCATATTCTTAACTATTTAAATTAGTAAATAATATATCAAAACTAATAATTTTATATTTACATTTATTCGCCTTGAATCTTCAATAATATAAATCCTAAAATAAGACCTAATAATATTAATATAAAACTTACTGTACCAGAAATTACAATTTCTCCTCCCACTATATTACTCCATTTCTATATATAATTATTAACTAATATAAATACTTTGACGATTAAAAGCCATTACGTCCCCATACAACTAAAGCAATTGAAAAGCTAAAAACTGCTAATAATGATCCCCAACCAAGACTAATAATATCCAACATTATATTATAAATTCCTCTTATATCTATATAATTATATAATAACAATTTAACTTATAAAGCTAATTGTATCAAAAACTATTATCAAGAGATAATTAATATGAAATTAAAAATAATATATTATATAAAAAATCACAAAATGTAAATTTTTTACAATTATCAGTCAACTATATAAAACTTGAAGTTAGTATAAAAATAATCATAATATATTATATCTTAAAATTAATTACTTATGGACATCAGTCAAAATTCATCAAAAATACCTGCAAAAGAAACTTTACTTACTCCACGATTTTATACAACAGACTTTAATGAAATGTCTAAGCTAGATATTTCATTAAACATAGATGATTTTAAAGCTTTACTTGAAGAATTTAGAGCAGATTATAATAGGCAGCATTTTATTCGAGATGAAGAATTTGAACAATCTTGGGATAATTTAAGTAGTAACACTAAAGCATTATTTATTGAATTTTTAGAAAGATCATGCACAGCAGAGTTTTCAGGTTTTTTACTATACAAAGAACTATCAAGAAGATTAGAGAAAACTAACCCTATTATTGCAGAATGCTTTCTGCTTATGTCAAGAGATGAAGCTAGACATGCAGGTTTTTTAAATAAAGCTATGAATGATTTTAATCTATCATTAGATCTAGGATTTTTAACCAAAAGTAGAAAATATACTTTTTTTTCTCCCAAATTCATTTTCTATGCAACATATTTATCAGAAAAGATCGGATACTGGAGATATATAACTATATATAGACACTTAGAGCAATATCCTGAACATAGAATATATCCCATTTTTAAATTTTTTGAAAATTGGTGCCAAGATGAGAACCGTCATGGCGATTTTTTTGCAGCATTGTTAAAATCACAGCCACAACTATTAAATAATTTAGAAGCAAAATTATGGTGCCGATTTTTTTTATTGAGTGTATTTGCAACTATGTATTTAAATGACTTTCAAAGATCAGACTTTTATAAATCTATTGGACTTGATGCTAGACAATATGATATGCAAGTCATTAGAAAAACCAATGAAAGCGCATCAAGAATTTTTCCAGTTGCTTTAAATGTTGACCAGCCTGAATTTTTTCAGTATCTAGATCAATGCGCTTCAGAAAACAGAAAACTAATAGAAGTAGATAATCAATATAGCAGTTGGATAATTAAGAAAATCATTAAAATACCTACTTATATTAAATTAAGCTGGTATCTATTAAAATTATATTTACTACCAACTATACCTTCATCATATTTAACATCAACAATCCGGTAATATTCTTAATTAGAAATATAAATATATAAATATTAAAAAACGCTTTATAAATCAAAGAATAAAGCTTTATTTCTTATTTAACATAAATAATAAAAAATAGCTTATAATCTTGGTCTATACATATAATATTCATTTAAGTATTTATTATGACTAATAAGATTGATTTAAAAATGCCATCACCGACCTTTGGAGGTAGTACAGGTGGTTGGCTAAGATCTGCAGAGACAGAAGAAAAGTATGCTATCACATGGACTAGTAAAAAAGAACAAATTTTTGAAATGCCTACAGGTGGAGCAGCAATAATGAATGAAGGTAGTAATCTGTTGTATCTAGCAAGAAAAGAACAATGTCTAGCATTAAGTACACAACTAAAAACAAACTTCAAAATTATAGATTTCAAAATTTATAGAATTTTCCCCAATAGTGAAGTTCAATATTTGCATCCAAAAGATGGTGTATTTCCAGAAAAATCTAATTCTGGCAGAATTGGCGTAGGAAATATCAATCACTCAATCGGTAAAAATGAAGATCCAGTAAAGAAAAAGTTTACAGGAAAAGCTACATATGAATAATTTTTTCGAAATTTATTTTATAATTTTATAAAAGAAAACAATAAATATTAAAATATAAAATGAACTATAAGTAAGATTAAAGTATAAAATTGTGTTTAACATCTTACTTATGCTATAATTTTTTGTCAAGTGACTAAAAATTTTGGAGAGGTGGTAGAGTTGGTTTATTGCGTCTGATTTGAAATCAGATGAACCGTCAGGTTCCGTGGGTTCGAATCCCACCCTCTCCGTATATCTATTATATAAATTTCATTTTAAATACTATTTAAACAATCTTTTCTTTTCTTTTATAAGAGTTATAGCTTGATCTAAATTACGTATTTTTTCAGCATCTTCTTCAGATATATCTATAGAAAACTCTTCCTCTATAGCCATCACAAGTTCAACTGTATCTAAAGAATCTGCTCCTAAATCAGTAAAATCTGCTTTTTCCGTCACCTCTTTAATATCTACACCTAATTGTCTAACTACAATTTTTTGAACCCTTTCAAAAATAGATGGTGATTGAGTTGATGACATAATAACTCCTTCATTAATCAATGTAATATATTATTAAAAAATAGCCTGTATCTATATATCTATAATTATTAAAATAATATCATTACATACTAATCAGAATAAATTTTCAATCTTCTATTAGGCTCTTCACCAAAACTACGACACCTTAGATTGTAAACATTAATTAATTGATGTTGCAATTTACGTAAATCTACATTTTTTGGAAGTAGTTCTACCGACTGTTTTTTACGGTTTACAATTTTTTCTATAGCAATTCTAGTTTCTATCAAAGCTCTTAACTCTGTGACTGTTCTATTTTTACAAAGAAAATCCCAATTACAAGTAGAAATTTTACTAATATTCAACATTTTTGTTAAAGCACGTTTAATATTAGCAGAAGTAGCACTATGTATTGTATATATTAGAATTTGTTTTGATTTTGCTATTTGTTTCAGTTTTGTATTGTGCTTAAAGTTTGATCTTAAAGCTAGAATTATATCTGCTTGCATAATATCTCTTGTAACAATAATAGACAAATGCAAAGAATTGATTATTACTTGTACTTGAGAAATATTAATGTAATATACATATAAGTATACACTAATAATATTATGTATTATAGCTTTAGAAGTATTAGTTATAGAAGAGATATTATGCCATTGTACCTGACTTTTTGTTCTACAAAAAGATGAAGATATTCGTGGATTAACTAAATTTACATTAAAGTCAGTAGACTCTGAATTTTTAATATTAATTTTTGGATTATAAAAGCTAGAATTTGAAACAAAATTCATCGGTATATATTTTTGACATTTAATAATAATCGAGCCGTCAGATAGTAATTTACGTTGCTGAACCCATAAGTTCGTACCTTGTAATAGTTGATCAACAGCTTGACCAACAGACTCGTGCACAATCCAACTATGACGGTCATGAATCTCTATAGCTACTTGAAACGCAGAAGATGCTTTTCTTTCTAGAATACTTTTTTGAGATCCTCTTCTTTTTGCTTCATCATCTCCAAGAGTGACATATTGGATACCACCAATCAGATCAGATAAAATAGGATTCTTTATTAAACTTTCTAAATAATTACCATGAGCCGTACCAACTAATTGAACTCCTCTCTCAGCTATTGTTCTAGCAGCTAAAGCTTCTAATTCTGTTCCTATTTCATCAATTATAATAACCTCAGGCATATGATTTTCTACTGCCTCGATCATTACTTGATGCTGTAACTCAGGTCTTGATACTTGCATCCTCCTAGCTCTTCCAATAGCAGGATGAGGTATATCACCATCACCAGCTATTTCATTAGATGTATCAATTATAACAACTCTTTTTTCCATTTCATCTGCTAAAACCCGCGCTATTTCTCTAATAGCAGTAGTTTTACCTACACCTGGCTTACCTAATAATAATATAGAAGGATTTTTATCTAGTAAATCCCTAATAATACTTATAGTACCTAAAACAGCTCTGCCTACTCTACATGTTAAACCAATAATACTTCCCTGTCGATTTTTAATAGAACTAATCCTGTGCAATGTCCTTTCAATACCAGAACGATTATCACCACTAAAATTTCCTATACGCTTAATAGAATAATCTAAATCTTGCCAAGTTATAATCTTACTAGATAAATACTCAGGTCCATCTGGAAAGCGCGCTTCTGGTTTTCTACCTAAATCCATAACTACCTCAATTAAGAGCTTACGATTAGTATGAACCTCTAAAGGATGCTTAATAAAATCAGGTAATATATCCAATAGTTGAGCTAAATCATCTGATATTAACATTATTAATTTATAAATAAATAAAACAACAATTTATATTTTTAAGTATAATAATTTTTAATATAATTATATAAAAAACAAGATGTATATAAGAGATATATCATATTTTTGTTATTGGCTATCAAGCGAATTTTTTATTATATAATTAATAATATACAATAGAAATATCATAATACAATAAGTCTATTATAATAAATGAATATACAAAAATATTTAAAAATCAACTACAATAATAAAAGTAAAATTATAAAGCAAAGTATGAGTTCAATATATTAATATTAGGAGAAAGTATAGTAAATATGAATTTTCAAATAAAAGATTTAAGAAAAATATTATATTCAATTAAAACAAATAAAATTTATCGCCTTAATATTGTCAGTGAAAAATTTGAATTATTCATTAATAAGGATAATATCATTTTTAATACAAATTCTACAATTACAAGAGAACAACATTCTCATATTCCTATAAACAATGTAATTCCAGTGCAAAAAAACGAAAATGCACTAAAATATAATAGCTCTCATAATACACAAATACATTCAAACGAGAGTACAACCTATTCTACAATAGTATCACCAATGGTTGGTACATTTTATAGATCACCAGCACCAAATGAGCCCCCATTTATAGAAAAAAACGACTTAGTTAATAAAAAGCAAATAGTATGTATAATTGAAGCTATGAAATTAATGAACGAAATAGAAGCTGAAGTCAATGGAAAAATTATTGAAATATTAGTGCAAGACGGAGAAATTGTTGATTGTGGTCAAGCTCTAATGAAAGTGCAAACAATATAATAATTAAACATACTAAATATGAGCAATAAATCTCAGATTTTAACTATTGTTAACAGATTTTAGGGAATACGTTAGTTATATTTATAATATAATATAGTAATAAAAACTCAATTGTAAAACTAAATAGCTTAATATCAAGTAAATTTAGCAACGTACTTATAAAAGTAATGGTATATTTACATAGTTAGTGTTTTATTCAATTGTCTCATTGTATTTTATTAAAATAAACAGGAGAAGCTCAATGACAATTAGCTCACAAGAGCAAGAGACAAAAAAAGTTCAGGTTACTGTAGACAAAGATCCTGTTGCTACATCATTTGATAAATGGGCAAAACCCGGCCATTTTTCAAGAACTTTAGCTAAAGGTCCTAGAACTACTACTTGGATCTGGAATTTACATGCAGATGCTCACGACTTTGATAGTCATACAAGTTCTCTAGAAGAAATTTCACGAAAAATCTTTAGTGCACACTTTGGTCAACTAGCAATTATATTTTTATGGCTTAGTGGAATGTATTTCCATGGTGCAAAGTTCTCAAATTATGTAGCATGGCTTAGTAATCCAACTATGATTAAACCTAGTGCTCAAGTTGTATGGCCTATTGTTGGTCAAGAAATTTTAAATGGTGATGTGGGTGGAGGCTTCCAAGGAGTTCAAATTACATCTGGTTTTTTTCAACTCTGGCGTGCATCTGGAATAACAACAGAATTTGAACTTTATGCAACTGCAATAGCTGGACTATTTATGTCATTTTTAATGCTTTTTGCAGGCTGGTTTCACTACCATAAAGCTGCACCAAAACTCGAATGGTTTCAAAATGTTGAATCTATGATGAATCATCACTTAGCTGGTTTACTTGGATTAGGTTGTTTAGGATGGTCTGGACACCAAATTCATATTTCTATACCTATTAACAAATTATTAGATTCTGGTGTATCTCCACAAGAAATACCTTTGCCTCATGAATTTTTGGTTAATAGAGATCTGGTCAGTCAACTGTATCCTAGTTTCAGCAAAGGAATAATACCTTTCTTTAGTTTAAATTGGAATGAATATTCAGACTTTTTAACATTTAAAGGAGGATTAAATCCTGTAACTGGTGGTTTATGGTTAACTGATACAGCTCATCATCATCTAGCTTTAGCTGTATTATTTTTAGTAGCAGGTCATATGTACAGAACTAACTGGGGTATTGGACATAGTATGAAAGAAATACTAGAAGCTCATAAAGGCCCATTTACAGGAGAAGGACATAAAGGTCTTTATGAAATTTTAACCACTTCTTGGCATGCACAACTAGCAATAAACTTAGCAATGATGGGTTCATTAAGTATTATTGTAGCTCATCATATGTATGCAATGCCTCCATATCCTTACATTGCAACTGATTATCCAACACAACTGTCTCTATTCACACATCATATGTGGATAGGGGGTTTTTGTATAGTAGGAGCAGGAGCACATGCTTCAATATTCATGGTTAGAGATTATAACCCAGCACAAAATTATAATAATGTACTAGATAGAATTATAAGACACAGAGATGCTATAATATCTCATTTAAATTGGGTATGTATCTTTCTAGGATTTCATTCATTTGGTCTATACATACATAATGACACGATGAGAGCTTTAGGTAGATCACAAGACATGTTTTCAGATACAGCTATACAATTACAACCCATATTTGCACAGTGGATACAAAATATTCACAATCTTGCACCAAGCAATACGAGTCCAAATGCCTTAGCAACAACTAGCTATGCATTTGGAGGAGATATAATAGCAATCAATAATAAAATTGCTATGATGCCTATAAAACTAGGAACAGCTGACTTTATGGTACATCATATTCATGCGTTCACCATTCATGTAACAGTACTTATATTAGTGAAAGGTTTTCTATTCTCTCGTAATTCAAGATTAATACCGGATAAGTCTAATCTAGGATTCCGTTTTCCTTGTGATGGGCCTGGAAGAGGTGGGACATGCCAAGTATCTGGATGGGATCATGTATTTTTAGGTCTTTTCTGGATGTATAACTCATTATCTATAGCAATTTTTCATTTTAGCTGGAAAATGCAATCAGACGTTTGGGGGAGTGTTACATCTTCAGGAGCAGTATCTCATATTACAGGAGGTAACTTTGCTCAAAGCTCTATAACTATCAATGGCTGGTTAAGAGATTTTCTTTGGGCCCAGGCTTCCCAAGTAATTCAATCATATGGATCTGCTTTATCTGCATATGGTTTAATTTTTTTAGGAGCTCACTTTGTATGGGCATTCAGTTTAATGTTCCTATTTAGCGGGCGTGGATATTGGCAAGAACTTATAGAATCAATCGTATGGGCTCATAACAAAGTAAAAGTAGCACCATCTATCCAACCAAGAGCATTAAGTATTACACAAGGAAGAGCTGTAGGTGTAGCTCATTATTTATTAGGAGGAATTGGAACCACTTGGGCTTTCTTCTTAGCAAGAATTATATCAGTAGGATAAACTATTAAATCAGGAATATACAACAATGGCCACAAAATTCCCAAAATTTAGCCAAGCACTATCACAAGACCCTACAACAAGACGTATTTGGTACGGTATAGCAACAGCACATGATTTTGAAAGCCATGATGGAATGACAGAAGAAAATTTATACCAAAAAATTTTCTCTTCTCACTTCGGTCATATAGCTATAATCTTTCTATGGACATCAGGTAATTTATTTCATGTTGCTTGGCAAGGAAACTTTGAACAATGGGTAACACAACCCACAAAAATCAAACCGATTGCTCATGCAATATGGGACCCTCATTTTGGACAACCAGCTATAAAAGCATTTACAAAAGGTGGTGTATCATATCCAGTAGACATCACTTTTTCTGGTGTATACCACTGGTGGTATACAATAGGAATGAGAACTAATAATGACTTATATAATGCTGCATTATTCTTATTAGTACTATCTGCAGTTATGCTTTTTGCTGGATGGTTACATTTACAACCTAAATTCAAACCTGGTCTATCATGGTTCAAAAACAATGAATCAAGATTAAATCATCATCTATCAGCATTATTTGGACTAAGTTCATTAGCATGGACAGGACATCTTGTTCATGTAGCAATTCCAGAATCACGTGGACAACATGTAGGATGGGATAATTTTACATATACACTACCACATCCTTCTGGTTTACAACCATTTTTCACAGGTAACTGGAATATTTACGCTTCGAATCCAGATACATCAAACCATATATTTGGTACTAGTCAAGGAGCGGGAACGGCTATATTAACTTTTTTAGGTGGATTTCATCCACAAAGCCAGTCTCTATGGCTAACTGATATAGCCCATCATCATTTAGCAATTGCAATCATATTTATAATAGCTGGTCATATGTACAAGACCAATTGGGGTATTGGACATAATATTAAAGATATAATTGATGCACATCGCCCACCAAGTGGAAAATTAGGTAAAGGACATATTGGACTTTATGAAACAATAACAAATTCACTACACATGCAACTAGGATTAGCTTTAGCTTCTTTAGGTGTAATTACATCATTAGTCGCTCAGCATATGTATGCAATGCCTCCATATGCATTCATGGCTAAAGATTTTACAACACAAGCAGCTTTATATACACATCATCAGTATATAGCAGGTTTTCTAATGGTAGGTGCTTTTGCTCATGGTGCTATTTTTTTTATAAGAGATTATGATCCAGAAGAAAATAAAGAAAATGTTTTAGCTAGAATTTTAGACCACAAAGAAGCTATAATTTCACATCTAAGTTGGGTATGCTTGTTTCTAGGATTTCATACATTAGGATTATATATTCATAATGATACAATGATTGCTTTTGGAACACCAGAAAAACAAATATTGATTGAACCAGTTTTTGCGCAATGGATACAAGCAAGTTCAGGAAAAGCACTATATGGCTTTGAAACTTTATTATCTTCTTCATCTAATATAGCAACAAAAGCAGGCAGTAACATATGGTTACCAGGATGGTTAGAAGCAATAAATAGTAATAAAAATTCTTTATTTTTAGCTATAGGACCTGGTGATTTTTTAGTTCATCATGCAATTGCATTAGGTTTACATACTACAACATTAATACTAGTAAAAGGTGCTTTAGATGCTAGAGGTTCAAAACTAATGCCCGATAAAAAAGATTTTGGTTATAGTTTTCCTTGCGATGGTCCTGGAAGAGGTGGCACATGTGATATATCTGCATGGGATGCATTTTATTTATCTGTATTTTGGATGCTTAATACTATTGGATGGGTCACATTTTATTGGCACTGGAAACATATAACAATTTGGCAAGGTAATGTTAATCAATTTAATGAATCCTCGACTTATTTAATGGGATGGTTAAGAGATTATTTGTGGTTAAATTCATCTCCATTAATAAATGGGTACAATCCTTATGGTATGAATAATTTATCTGTATGGGCTTGGATGTTCTTATTTGGACATTTAGTATGGGCAACTGGATTTATGTTTTTGATATCTTGGCGTGGTTACTGGCAAGAACTTATAGAAACATTAGCTTGGGCACATGAAAGAACACCTCTTGCAAACTTAATTAGATGGAAAGATAAGCCTGTAGCACTATCTATAGTACAAGCAAGATTAGTTGGATTGATACATTTTTCTGTTGGATACATACTTACATATGCAGCATTTGTAATAGCATCTACATCAGGTAAATTTGGTTAAAAAATAAATAATAATACTTAAATTATTGCTTGATACTAAATCTAAGCAGTAATTTTTTATTGCAATACAAGATTTTTTCTATTAAGATAATATGTAAATTATTATAATAATATCAAAAATGGCCAAAAAAAGCATGTGTGAAAGAGAAAAAAAAAGAAAACAACTAATTGAAAAATATTACAGTCAAAGAAAAGAAATTAAAAATAAACTAAATAGTAAATTAACCTTAATAGAACAAATAGAATTACAAAAAGAATTACAAAAACTACCTAAAAACAGCGCTCCTTGTCGTCAAAGAAATAGGTGTTGGAAAACAGGACGTAGTCGTGGATTTTACAAAGATTTTGGTTTGTCAAGACATGTTTTCAGAGAGATGTCACATAAATGTTTATTACCTGGTGTCAAAAAATCTAGTTGGTAATATAATTATAAATTTTTATTATTATATTTACATAAATGCTGTTATAAAACATTTATATAAATAACTATTAACTATATTAATGACTATAATCCAAACTGATTACCTCTGCGATACTGCAAATAAGCAGCTACTAATAAACCAAATAAGGTTACAGGAACTAATCCTAATACTATACCAGACAAAAGAGGTTCTACCATAATAAAAAATGAAAAAATTACTAAAATAAATTGACATAATACTGCTTATTTTATCATATCATCTAAAACCAATTGCCGCTTGCCATACAAAAGCTAATAATAAGAAAAACACAGGAATTACTGGTAATATATCAACTAAAGGTCGAAAAATTGAATAAGCTTCAGGTAATTTAGCTAGTACAATTGATATAATCATAAAATAAACCTCTTTATCATTAATTTATATATTTATCTACTTATATTACTGAAATAAATTATTTATTATAAGCATAAAAAATAATGCATTCAGTATTTTTTTATAAATTTACTATAATCATAATAATTGTATCTGTATAAATACTAAATTGTTTAGATTATAAAAGATTATATATTCTATATACAAAAGAAAACAGTTTACAATAATAAATAAATTATGTATCACAATATATAATTATATATTATATATAAATTCATCTTTAAGTAATACAATTAAGATATTAAGAAATGTAAAAGGATTAAAACTATGACCATTATTATTCAGCTTTTAGTATTTATACTAGTTGTATTCTCAACTTTATTAGTAATAAGCATACCTGTAGCATTTGCATCTCCTGGACAATGGGAAAAGTCTAAAAATTTAATTTATACTGGCGCAGGTATTTGGACTGGATTAGTATTGATAACAGGATTATTTAACTCCTTTATCAATTAAAAGTTATATATTGCTATATATAAATAAATGAAGATATCTTTAATATAAATGCTCTGCAAAATTTGACAAAATAATATTTTTTTGTAATTATATGAAGGTATAGCGGGTATAGCTCAGTGGTAGAGCGTAACCTTGCCAAGGTTAATGTCGCGCGTTCGAATCGCGTTACCCGCTTGTACTTTATTATGCTTCTTTAGAATTAGTATCTATAACAGAATCATCTGGTGATTGTTGAGAATTTTGTTGTGTAGAGCTATAGACTTTCTTACCTATATTCATCATTGCTTGTTGTAATTGATTCTTCATATTCTCAATTTGCTCATAATTATCCTCTTTAATATATAATTTTAAAGAATCTATAATCTTTTGAATACTTTGCTTTTCATCTTCACTAATTTTATCCTTAAGTTCATCAAGCTGATTTTGAGACTGATAACATAAAGCATCTGCCTGATTTTTCAAATCTATTTGTTCACGTTTCTTTTTATCAAGCTCTGAGTTCTCTTCTGCCTCTTTAACTAACTTTTCAACTTCCTCTTTAGGTAGTGTAGATGCACCTGTTATAGTAATAGATTGTTCTTTACCAGTTCCTTTATCTTTAGCTTTTACAGATAATATACCATTTGCATCTATATCAAACACAACTTCTATTTGAGGTACACCTCGAGGCGCAGGCATAATACCATCTAATCTAAAAGTACCTAAACTTTTATTATCTTTAGTAAACTCTCTTTCTCCTTGTAGAATATGAATTTCAACATTAGGCTGATTATCAATAGCTGTTGAAAAAATTTCAGATTTTTTTGTAGGTACTGTTGTATTACGGGTTATTATTTTAGTCATCACACCTCCAAGTGTTTCAACGCCTAAAGATAGAGGAGTTACATCTAGTAAAAGTATATCTTTTACTTCACCTGCTAAAACACCAGCTTGAACAGCCGCTCCAATAGCAACTACTTCATCCGGATTTACACTCTGATTTGGATCCTTACCTATTATTTTTTTAACTAATTCTTTGATAGCAGGAATTCTAGTAGAACCACCAACTAAAACAATCTCATCTATATCATCTGATGACAATTGAGCATCTTTTAATGCATTATTAACTGGTACTTCACAACGATCAATTAAATCTTTACATAAATACTCAAATTTTGCTCTAGTTATATTTTTTTCCAAATGTTTAGGACCTGTATCAGTAGACGTAATAAAAGGCAAATTAATATCAGTTTGAGATAAGCTAGATAACTCTATTTTTGCTTTTTCAGATGCTTCAGTTAATCTTTGTAAGGCTTGTCTATCTTTACCTAAATCAATGCCTTCATCATTATTAAATTCATTAATTAGCCAATCAACAATTTTTTTATCAAAATCATCACCTCCTAAATGGGTATCTCCAGATGTTGCTAAAACCTCAAAAACTCCATCACCCACCTCTAATATAGAAACATCAAATGTACCTCCACCAAGATCAAATACTAATATAGTTTCATTATTTTTTTTATCTAAACCATATGACAAAGATGCAGCTGTAGGTTCATTAATTATTCTTAAAACATCTAAGCCAGCAATCTGTCCAGCATCCTTAGTTGCTTGACGCTGAGAATCATTAAAATAAGCTGGAACAGTAATAACTGCTTGAGTAACTTGTTGACCCAAATAAGAACTAGCATCTTCTACTAATTTACGTAAAACTTGAGCAGAAATTTCTTCAGGAGCAAAATCTTTACCTAAAGCTGGACACTCTATCTTAATATTAGAATTAAGATCCGTCTTTACATTATAAGATGACTGATTTAATTCACTGCCTAATTCATCTTTTTTACGACCAATAAATCTCTTAACAGAATAAAAAGTATTCTCTGGGTTCATGACAGCTTGCCGCTTAGCTATCTGACCTACTAACTTATCTTGTTTTTTGGTATAAGCAACAACAGATGGTGTTGTTCTTACTCCTTCTTTATTAGGAATTACAGAAGGTTTCCCTCCTTCCATAACAGCAATAACAGAATTTGTAGTACCTAAATCAATTCCAACAACTTTCGCCATAAATTACCTCTTAAAAAATCAACTTAATTATGAATTTCACACTTCATAAATTTTTATATATAATTATATATTGCACTACGTTATATTATGAGTAAAGTCGTAATTACCGAACCTATTAAAGTCTATTACACGCTTACAATAAAATCAATAGGCTGCACTTTAAATACGATTACATATAAAAACATAAAACTTAACTATAAATATACATACATAAATTTATTGAAAAAGAAATTTATTATAATAGTAAACTTGAAAATTTTAACAATTTAACAGATAATAATTATATTATACTAAATATATATAATTAAGAAAGTTTAAAAAATTGAGGAGATAAAAAATATAATGAAAATCGGGCTACTAGGTAAAAAAATTGGCATGACTCAAATTTTTGACCAACAAGGGAGAGCAGTGCCCGTAACTATTTTAGAGCTAGGACCATGCCTAGTAACTGAAATAAAAGATGTGATATCCCATGGATACAAAGCTATTCAATTAGGGTATATAAAAGTAAAAGACAATAAACTAAATAAAGCTCAGATTGGACATTTTAATAAATACAATATGCCATCTTTAAAGTATTTAAAAGAATATAGAATAGACTCACTAAAAGATTTTAAAATAGGCAAATGGGTTACAGTAGAGAATTTAAAAATTAACCAAAGTATTTCTGTATCAAGCATAAGCATAGGAAAAGGATTTACAGGATGTACTAAAAAACACAAGTTTAGTAGAGGACCAATGTCTCATGGTTCAAAAAATCACAAACAGCCAGGATCTATCGGAGCAGGAACAACACCAGGTAAAGTCTTTACTGGTAAAAAGATGGCTGGACATATGGGTAGCAAAAAAGTAACAATTCAAAATCTGAAAATTATAGATATTAAAACTAATAGTAATATTATTATAGTCAAAGGTTCCGTACCTGGAAAATCTGGCAATATTGTTAGCATTCATCAAAAATAGATTCATGAATACAAAAAAAAAATTAGTCTATTCAATAATATCTTCTAAAGATATAAACGAAACATATGATCAAGAAATGATTATAAAATTATGTAAGCAAGATAATAACAATATACATGTACTACACCGAGCACTTATACAACAATTAATTAATAATAGAGCAAATAATGCAAATACAAAAACACGTAGCGAAGTAAGAGGAGGAGGTAAAAAACCATGGAAACAGAAAGGAACCGGTAGAGCAAGAGCTGGTTCTAATAGGTCTCCTCTATGGAGAGGAGGTGGAGTAATATTTGGACCTCACACTAAAACAAATAAAAATAAAATCAATAAGAAAGAAAAAAGATTAGCATTACGAATATTAATAGAAAATAAATTTAAAAACACAATAATTACAGAGAATTTTATAGATCAATTAAGCAAACCAAATACTAAAATCATAATTGATAGATTAAAAAAATATAAACTAGATACAAACAAAAAAAATAATATTCTAATTATAGTAAGTGAAAAAACATGTAATTTGTATCTTTCTACTCGAAACTTAAAAAATGTAGAACTTTTAAATGCCAATCATCTTAATATTATTTCTTTACTAAAAGCAAATCAAATTATAATAAATAAAGACGCATTAAACATTATTAATAGAACATATAATGAGCAATAACATAAATAAAAAAGATGTAACGGACATAATTAAATATCCAATACTCACAGACAAAACGACTCAGATATTAGAAGACAGCAGATATTCTTTTGCTGTTGAAATTAAAGCTAAAAAATTAGAAATTAAACAAGCTATTGAACAATTATTTCATGTAAAAGTTAAAAAAATTAATACATTAATTATAAAACCGAAAAAAAAACGTGTAGGTAAATATATAGGTTACAAAAATAAATATAAGAAAGCTATTGTCAAACTTCATGATAGATATGAAATAAATTTGTTTTTAAATAGTTGAAATTATACAAATACTCCAAATTAATCAAATGACTATTCGTTTATATAAAGCATACACACCTGGTACAAGAAATAGAACTATATCTACATTTGATGAAATAACAAACAGCAAACCAGAAAAGTCATTAATAGGTAAAAATCATCGTTGCCAAGGACATAATCATAGAGGGATTATTACATCACGCCATAGAGGTAAAGGACACAAAAGAAGGTATAGAAAAATAGATTTTAAACGTAATAAATATAATATTAAAGCTACAGTAGCAAGCATAGAATATGATCCAAATAGAAATGCAAGAATAGCACTACTATGTTACTCCGATGGTGATAAAAGATACATTTTACATCCAAGATCATTAAATATTGGTCAAACAGTTATTTCAGGACCTAATGCTCCTTTAGAAGTAGGTAACTCTTTACCTTTGCACTTGATTCCATTGGGTACAGCTGTCCATAATATAGAATTAACACCAAAAAGAGGGGGACAAATTGTAAGAGCAGCTGGAACATACGCGCAAATAGTTGCAAAAGAAGGCGCATTTGCGACATTAAAACTACCATCAAATGAAGTAAGATTAATTAGAAAAGAATGCTTTGCTACCATAGGCCAAGTAGGAAATATTGATGCTAGTAATATTAGTATAGGAAAGGCTGGACGAAACCGATGGCTAAGTAAAAGGCCTAAAGTTAGAGGAGTAGTAATGAATCCTATAGATCATCCTCATGGAGGCGGAGAAGGACGTTCTCCAATAGGAAAACCTCATCCAGTAACTCCATGGGGAAAACCTACGTTAGGAAGAAAAACTCGCAAGCATCCTAAATATAGCAATCGTTATATACTAAGGAAAAGAAAATAAAAGTAAAACATATAAAATCAACTTATCATGTCTAGATCTCTAAAAAAAGGCCCTTATATAGAAATTAAACTACTTAAGAAAATAGAAAAACTAAACCAACAAACATCTAAAAAAACGTTAAAAACATGGTCAAGATCTTCAACTATTATTCCACAAATGATAGGTCATACGATAGCTGTTTATAATGGAAAACAATTTTTTCCTGTATTTATATCTGATCAAATGGTAGGTCACAAGCTTGGTGAATTTGTACCGACAAGAAACTTTAGAAGTCACATAAAAAGTGATAGGAAAACAAAAAAATAATTATGCAATAAATAAAATGTCAAAAACTCAAGCAGTAGGAAAATATTTGCGCTTATCCGCACATAAGGCAAGAAGAGTTTTAAATCAAATCAAAGGGAAAAACTATCAAGAAGCAATATTAGCACTTGAATTCATGCCATACAAACCATGTAGAATTATAAAAAAAATTCTAGAATCAGCTGGAAGTAATGCGTTAAATCTTAAACAGGAAAAACAAAGTTTAATTATTGAAGAAGCTTTCGCAAATGAAGGTCCAAAAATAAAAAGGTTTCAACCAAGAGCACAAGGAAGAGCATTTAAAATACATAAACCAACATGCCATATCACAATTAAATTAGGATCAAAATCATAAAAAATGGGACAAAAAACACATCCATTAGGATTTAGAATAGGTATTACACAATCACATAATTCTTCCTGGTTTTCAAATATGAAATCATATTCGAAACTGGTTCAAGAGGATTATAAAATCAGAAGTTTAATAGAAAAAACACTATATAATGCAAGTATAACATTAATTCATATAGACAGAAAAGTTGATCAAATTCAAATACAAATACATACAGCTAGACCAGGTATTATATTAGGTAAAATGGGTAGGGGCTTAGAAAATATAAGAAAACATATAGAAAATGAATTAAATAACACTGCACACATTAGAGTAAATCTTATAGAAATCACAGATCCTGATAAAGAAGCAACACTGATCGCTGAATTTATAGTACAACAACTTGAAAAGAGAATAGCTTTCAGAAGAGTCATGAGACAAGCTATTCAAAGATCTCAAAAAGCAAAAAATCAAGGAATCAAAATTCAAGTTTCCGGTAGACTAAATGGTGCTGAAATAGCAAGAAATGAATGGATTAGAGAAGGTCGTGTACCACTACAAACTCTAAGAGCAAACATAGACTATTCATATAAAACAGCTTCTACTATATATGGAATATTGGGTGTAAAAGTATGGCTATTTAAAGGCGAGAAAGTTACCATACATAATGCAAAATTAAATTAAAGGCTATGATACTATAATATTGCAATAAAATTTATTAATAATATGCTAAGTCCCAAAAGAACAAAATTTCGTAAACAACATCGTGGTCGCATGAATGGTAAAGCAAAAAAAGGAAATCACATTGCATTTGGTGAATATGGATTACAAAGCTTAGAACCTGCATGGCTAACAGCAAGACAAATTGAAGCTACAAGAAGAACAATTACAAGATACGTAAAAAGAGGTGGAAAATTATGGATCAGAGTTTTTCCAGATAAACCAGTAACAGCTAGACCAGCAGAAACAAGAATGGGTTCAGGAAAAGGTTCTACAGAATATTGGGTTGCAGTTATTAAACCTGGTCATATACTATTTGAAATAACAGGTGTACCTAAACAAACTGCTGAAGAAGCTATGAAATTAGCATCATATAAATTGCCAGTAAAAACTAAATTTATAAGTAAAAAATAATATATAATTATGCCTCTAACAAAGTTTCAAACTATTAAACATTTGACCAATAATGAAATTGAAGAAAAAATTATAAAGCTAAAAAAAGAACTATTTAACTTAAAATTAAAAAAAGCAACAAGGCAAACTATAAAACCACACTTATTCAAACACAAAAAACACGAGTTAGCTCAATTATTAACAATCAAAAATATTAAATTATGTATCCCAAATATGCAATCGGAATAGTAGTTAGTAATAAAATGAACAAAACAATTACTGTAGCTATCAAGAATAAGATATCACATACAAAATATCAAAAAGTACTTACAAAAACTAATAAATATTATGCACATGATGAAAACAATGAATGCAATATAGGTGATATTGTAAAAATCAAACCTCATAAACCTATGAGCAAAAAAAAACGTTGGATCTTAATAGAAAAAATATTAGAAAAATGATACAAACACAAAGTTATTTAAATATTGCCGATAATAGTGGTGCACGCAAAATTATGTGTATCCAGATTTTAGGAAGTAATAATCCTTCGTATGCTGGTATAGGAGATATTATAATTGGAGTTGTAAAAGATGCATTACCCAATATGCCAATAAAAAAATCTGATATCATTAGAGCTGTAATTGTAAGAACTCGAAAAGCAATACGACGAAATGATGGAATGAGTATAAGATTTGATGATAATGCAGCCGTTATAATAAACCAAGAAAATAATCCGAGAGGTACAAGAGTATTTGGTCCTATAGCTAAAGAATTACGAGATAAAAACTTTTCAAAAATTATATCATTAGCACCAGAGGTTGTATAATGCAAATAAAAAAAACAATTACAAAAATGCATGTTAAAAGAGGAGAAATAATACAAGTTATATCTGGTCGAGATAAAGGTAAAATAGGAAAAATAATTAAGGTTTTAGCAAAAAGCAATAAAATTATTGTTGAAAACTTGAATATAGCTACAAAACACCTAAAAGCACAAAAAGATAATAATGGTGGCAGCATTATTAGAATTGAAAAACCTATTAACAGCTCAAATGTTGTTTTATATAAACAAAGATAGACTAATATAAATACATAATTATAGAACATATTCAAGCATGGAAAACACATTAAAAAAACTTTATAAAGAAAAAATTTGTCATGAACTACAAAGTAAATTTAAATACAATAATATTCATGAAATACCTAAAATTATAAAGATAACAATTAATCGAGGCTTAGGAGAAGCCGCTAATAATAATAAAGTACTCGAAAAAAATATTAATGAAATAACAACAATCACAGGTCAAAAGCCCAAAATTACAAAATCTAAAAAAGCTATAGCGGGCTTTAAGATACGTGAAAATATACCCATTGGCCTAATGGTTACTTTAAGAAGAGATAAAATGTATGATTTTTTGAATAAATTAATTAATCTAGCTTTACCAAGAATTAGAGACTTTAGAGGCATAAGCTCGAAAAGTTTTGATGGTAGAGGTAATTATAATTTAGGCTTAAAAGAACAAATCATTTTCCCAGAGATTAAATACGATGATATTGATAAAATCAGAGGATTAAATATTACAATAGTTACAACAGCTAAAAATAATGAAGAAAGTTTTGCACTTTTACAAAAATTTGGTATGCCTTTTATAAAATAACTTAAAAATGATAATCACAAAAATATATCAAGAATTAATGGAGTGTAAAAAGTGATTAATGACATAATTGCCGATATGCTAACTCGTATTAGAAATGCAAACTTAGCAAAACATCAAATTGTTCAAGTCTATTCAACTAAAATGACTCGAAATATAGTAAAAGTGTTAAAAGAAGAAGGCTTTATTTATAAATTCGAAGAAATTGGAGAAAAAAGTAGCAAATATTTACTTATATCATTAAAATACAAAGGCAAACATAAAAAGCCTGTTATTACTTCTTTAAAAAGAATAAGCAAACCTGGCTTAAGAGTATATGCTAATTATAAAGAACTTCCTAAAGTTCTCGGAGGAATTGGAGTAGCTATCATTTCAACATCAAAAGGAGTTATGTCTGATCATCATGCCAGGCATTACGGATTAGGTGGAGAAATTTTATGTTATATATGGTAAAAATAATGAAAAAATAATAATGTCTAGAATAGGAAAAAAAACGATTAATTTACCGCAAAATACTGATATAAAAATCATAGAAAACAGTTTATACGTTTCAGGTCCTAAAGGACAATTATCATATCAGTTGCCAGAAGTAATAAAAGTAAAGTACGATGAAGAAAATCAAACACTACAAATCTATAAAGCATATGAAAATAAAGAAGCACAAAAAATGCATGGCTTATCAAGAACCTTAATCAATAATATGTTAATAGGTGTTTCTAAAGGATTTGAAAAGAAACTAGAAATTCGAGGTGTTGGCTATAGATCACAATTACAAGGAAAAAGTTTAATACTTAATGTTGGATATAGTCATGCAGTTACTATAAAACCACCTGAAGATATTATTCTAGAAGTAGAAAATAACACTAATATTACTGTAAAAGGCATCCAAAAAGAAATAGTAGGAGAAATAGCTGCCCAGATTAGGCGAATTAGACCGCCTGAACCATATAAAGGAAAAGGTATTAGATATTTAAATGAAACAATTAATATAAAAGTGGGTAAAGCTGGAAAATAATAATTAAAGTAGTCACTAATTCACGGAAGGAATGAAAAAAAAGATTAAAGGAACAGAAAATCGGCCACGTCTTTGTGTGTTTAGATCAAATAAACATATATATGCACAAATTATAGATGATACAAAAAGGAAAATCATTACTAGTAGCTCAACAACAGAAAAAATAATCAAAGAACAAATAAAAATCACTGACAATTGTAGCGCTGCACGCAGCATTGGACAATATATAGCTCAAAAATCAAAAGCATTAGGTATTCAAGAAATTGTATTTGACCGTCAAAATAAAATATACCATGGTAGGATTCAGGCATTAGCAGAAGCAGTCAGAGAAGAAGGTATAAAATTCTAACTTTAAAAATTATGAAAAAAAAATCCTTTAAAAATAAAGAACTAGAAAATAACTGGGAAGAAAAAGTTGTACAAGTCAAAAGAGTGACAAAAGTAGTCAAAGGAGGAAAAAAATTAAGTTTTAGAGCTATTTTAGTTGTAGGCAATCAACAAGGACAAATAGGAGTAGGCATTGGTAAGGCCAGTGATGTTATAGGAGCTGTAAAAAAAGGTGTTAGCGATGCAAAAAAAAATATAATTAATGTACCTCTAACTAAATCATATTCTATACCTCATAAGATAGAAGGAATCTCAGGAGCAGCCAAAATAGTTTTAAGACCATCAGCTATAGGATCAGGAGTTATTGCAGGCGGATCTACACGAACGGTTTTAGAGCTTGCTGGAATTAAAAATATTTTAGCTAAACAATTAAGATCCAAAAACAGCTTAAATAATGCACGTGCTGTATTAAACGCATTAAGCCAACTAAGAACATTCCAAAGCACAGCAAAAAACAGAGATATCAATATAGAAAAACTTTATAATATCTAAAAGTAATGCACATATGAGATGAAAGCTAGAAGACAATTACAACAAAAGCTATTAATTACATTAATACTATTAATTTTAGCCCGACTAGGCATATTTATTCCTATACCAGGCATAGATCATAACTCACTTAATCATAATATTAATAAAAATGGACTAATAAATTTTTTAAACATTTTTTCAGGAGGGGGCTTTTCAACAATAGGAATTTTTGCATTAGGAATAGTTCCTTATATAAATGCATCAATCATGATGCAATTATCAATAAAATCAATACCTATACTAGAGAATTTACAAAAAGAAGAAGGAGACTCTGGAAAACAAAAATTAACACAAATAACACGCTATTTTACCTTGATTTGGAGCATCATACAAAGTATAGGCATATCTTTATGGATTAAACCTTATGTTTTCAACTGGAACCACTATTTCATATTAGATTGTATTATTGCATTAAGCACAGGATCTTTAATCATTATGTGGTGCGCAGAAATTATTACGGAATATGGAATAGGAAATGGGGCATCATTATTAATTTTTCAAAATATCATTTCAGGTATACCTAAAAACTTACAGAATTACAAAATCAATATTTATGACAAACAAACATTAATAAATGTATGCTTCTTTTTTATATTATTTATAATGATTTTAATTATAAATATTTTAATTCAGGAATCTCGACGAAAAATCATAATTGTGTCAGCAAAACAATTAAGTAAAATTAATATATTAAATCCTCAAAGTTATATACCACTAAAACTTAATCAAGGTGGTGTTATGCCAATTGTGTTTGCATCCGCAACAATGACATTACCTATATATATTTTAGATCATGGAAAAATATCTAAAATACATAGTATTTTCACTCTATTTCTACCGGGGCATATTTTATATTTGCCAGCATATGGACTATTAATAATTTGTTTTAATTATTTTTATACATCATTAGTTTTAAATCCAGAAGACATAGCAGAAAATTTAAACAAAATGGGTGCTAGTATACCTTCAATCAGACCTGGATCTAATACAGTTAAATATATAAAAGAAATACTAGACAAAATGACACTACTTGGAGGAATATTTTTATTTATAATAGCTTTTATTCCTTTTTTAATAACCAAAACAACAAAAACAAACGCTTTGCAAGGATTAGGAACTACATCTTTATTGATATTAGTAGGAGTAGCTATTGAAACAGCAAAACAAATTCAAACATATATAATATCTCAGCAATATGATAATATAATTGAATAAACAATCAAAAAATAATAATACAACAATGAAAGTTAGACCATCCGTTAAAAAAATTTGTGATAAATGTAGAATTATACGTAGACATAGAAAAATAATAGTAATTTGCGAAAATACAAAACACAAACAAAGACAAGGATAATATATTCAAATAATAAAGGTATAAAATGACAAGAATAGTAGGTGTAGATTTACCTAAAAATAAACGCATAGAAATCTCATTAACATACATTTATGGTATAGGGAAGTCAAAAGCAAGACAAATCTTAGAACAACTTAAAATAAATCGCAACATTAAAACATATGAACTTAATGATAAACAAATCGTACTAATCAGACAAATACTTAGTAGTGACTATCAAGTAGAAGGAGATTTAAAAAGGATAGAAGCGTTGAATATTAAAAGACTAATGACAATTTGTTCATATAGAGGAAAAAGGCATCAATTAGGTCTACCATTAAGAGGACAAAATACAAGAACTAATGCCCGTACAAAAAGAGGTATTAAGAAAACAATGGCCGGAAAGAAAAAAGCTCCACGTAAATAAAAATAGCATAATAAATCTATAATAAATACATGGCTAGACAAACAAAAAAAAAATATACAAAGCAGAAAAAAAATATTATTAATGGAATAGCACATATAAAATCTACATTTAATAATACTATTATAACAATTACAGATCTTAAAGGATCTACTTTATCTTGGTCTTCATCAGGAGCAAATGGATTTAAAGGAACTAAAAAAGGAACACCTTTTGCTGCACAAATAGCTGCAGAAAAAGCTGCTAAACAAGCAATAGAACAAGGAATTAGACAAACAGAAGTACTAGTTAACGGACCAGGAGCAGGACGTGAAACAGCTATCAGATCATTACAAGCAACTGGAATTAATATAACTTTAATCAAAGATATTACTCCTACACCTCATAATGGCTGTAGACCACCTAAAAAAAGACGTGTTTAAATTATAAAACTTGCTAAATGCTGCTGCATATTGAATAATTTTGTATGACTCATTTCCAAATAGAATGTGTAGAATCAAAAATAGAAAGTAATCGTAAACAATATGGCCGTTTCATTTTAGGCCCACTTAATAAAGGGCAAGGTATTACATTAGGTAATTCATTAAGAAGAACTCTTCTATCAGATTTAGAGGGTGCCGCAATTGTAGCCGTACGAATTGCTGGTATTAACCATGAATTTTCAACTATTACAGGAGTACGAGAAGATGTATTAGAAATTTTACTTAATTTGAAGGAAGTAGTTTTAAAAAATTATAGTGATTCATCTCAAATAGGTCGAATACGAGTTCAAGGACCAGCTATTATTACTACTGGCTTGTTTGAATTACCACCTGAAATTCATATTATTGATCCACAACAATATATAGCAACTATATGTAATAATACTATCTTCGAAATGGAATTTCGCGTTGAAACAGGACATGGTTATAAGCTAGTCACGAAAGGAATGGATAAAAAATCTATAGATTTTTTACAAATAGATGCTATATTCATGCCAGTAGTTAAATTTAATTATAAAGTAGAAGAAAAAAAAATCAATTCAACACTTATTCAAGAAAACCTATCTTTAGAGGTTTGGACAAATGGTAGTTTATCTCCACAGGAAGCCATTAGCCAAGGAGCACAAGTTTTAACTAAATTATTTTATCCTCTAACTAATCTCAACTTTAAAAGTGTTGACAATATAAAAAATGAATATGAAGAAGAAATTAATCAAGTACTGATAGAAGAACTACAATTATCCGTTAGAGCATACAATTGTCTTAAAAGAGCTCAAATAAATTCTATTTCAGATCTATTAGACTACTCACAAGATGAACTATTAGAAATAAAAAACTTTGGCCAAAAATCAGCAGAAGAAGTAATTGAAGCATTACAGAATAAACTTGGAATTAAATTACCTAAAGAAAAGAATATAGAAAGAGATTAAAAAAGTAATAAATTTATATTATCTATTAAGCAGTAAATATATTTATGAAAAAATAAGAATCATGAACACAACATATATAGCAAGGCAGCAAAAAGATACTAAATGGTACATCATTGATGCTAAAAACAAAAATCTGGGTCGTCTTAGTAGCCAAATAGCCCAATTATTAAAAGGAAAAAATTCTGCTTCATATACACCATATATTAATCATAAAATATATATTATATTGATAAATTCTAAATTAATCCAAGTAACAGGCAAAAAATTCACTCAAAAGACATATAAACAATACTCTGGTTATCCGGGAGGATTGAAAAGTAGGAAATTCAGTTATATCTTATCACAAAAGCCAAATATGATATTAGAAAAATCTATCAAAGGTATGCTACCTAAAGGTATTTTAGGTAGAAAATTATTTACACAACTAAAAATTTATTCAGATAATAAACATCCTCATCAACCACAAAAACCAGAAGTAATTACAGTAATTTAATAATATATACACATGACTATTTTAAGAAAGAATTCTAAAATAATTTATTCAGGTACAGGCAGACGCAAAACATCCATTGCTAGAGTAAAACTAGTACCAGGATCTGGAAAACTAATTATTAATGGCTTACCAGGTGAATCATACTTACAATTTAGTCCTAATTATTTAAGAGTTTCATATTCCCCTTTAAAACTTCTTGGATTAAGTAAAGAATATGATATATATGTAAACACTGAAGGGGGAGGATTAACCGGTCAAGCAAGCGCAATAAAATTAGGATTGGCAAGAGCATTATGTACAATGAATCCTGAAAACCGTACAACTTTAAAGGCTGAAGGATTTTTGACAAGAGATGCTAGAATAAAGGAACGTAAAAAATATGGTTTACGAAAAGCAAGAAAAGCTCCACAATATTCAAAACGATAAAATAAAAAATAGTAATAAATTTCATGATCTGAATAAAAATATATGGCTAATAAGGATATACATCCAAAATGGTATAATAACGCTAAAGTATATTGCGATGGAAAACATATTATGACAGTAGGTTCAACTAAACCTGAGTTATACGTAGATATATGGTCAGGAAATCATCCTTTCTTTACAGGTTCACAAAGGATTATAGATACAGAAGGAAGAGTTGAAAAATTCATGCGTAAATATAATATGCAGACAAATAGTAATAAATAAAAAATACAGGGTTTGACAGGGTATATATCAATATTTATAATGTTAAGGATATTTATTAAAATATCAATATAAAAATGCCAACAATTCAACAACTTGTAAGATTACAAAGACAAAGATTAAGTAAAAAAACTAAATCTCCCGCATTAAAAGGTTGTCCGCAAAGAAGAGGAGTATGTACTAGAGTTTACACAACTACACCTAAGAAGCCGAATTCAGCTTTAAGAAAAGTAGCAAGAGTTAGGTTAACTTCAGGGTTCGAAGTAACAGCATATATACCAGGTATAGGGCATAATATACAGGAACATTCAGTAGTATTAATAAGAGGTGGGCGTGTCAAAGATTTACCAGGAGTACGCTATCATGTAGTGCGAGGTATTTTAGATGCTTCTGGAGTAAAAGATAGAAAAAAAAGTCGCTCAAAATATGGAACTAAAAAACCAAAAACATAAAATTTGAAAACCTATAATATACAACTACAATATAAAAAATGTCACGTCGAAATAAATCTAAGAGAAGATTAATTAATAAAGATCCTGTACATGATAGTCAACTTATAAATATGCTAACTGTTAGAATATTAAAGCACGGTAAAAAAGGATTAGCATATAAAATAGTTTATCAAGCATTAGATATAATTCATAATAAAACATCTAAAGATCCTCTAGAAATATTAGAGAAAGCTATACGTAATGCAACACCTCTGGTAGAAGTTAAAAGCAGACGAATTGGAGGATCAACATATCAAGTTCCAATGGAAGTAAGAGCATATCGTGGAACAAATCTAGCTCTTAGATGGATGGCTAAATTTGCTCATACAAGATCTGGAATAAGTATGGCTTTTAAGTTAGCAAATGAGATCATTGATGCATCTAATGAAAATGGTAACACGATTAGAAAAAAAGAAGAAACACACCGTATGGCTGAAGCTAATAAAGCATTTGCTCATTACCGTTATTGAAATTGCAATAATTATAACAAACATTAAAGAGAAAGGAGACTTTAGATTATGGCACGTGCAAAATTTGAACGAAAAAAACCTCATGTTAATATTGGAACAATAGGACATGTTGATCATGGGAAAACAACACTTACAGCAGCTATATCAGCTACTTTAGCCGCTGCAAATGATACAAAAGCAAAAAAGTTTGATGAAATTGATGCAGCTCCAGAAGAAAAAGCAAGAGGAATAACAATTAACACAGCACATGTTGAATACGAAACTGAAAATCGCCACTATGCCCATGTAGATTGTCCAGGTCATGCAGATTATGTAAAAAACATGATTACAGGTGCAGCTCAGATGGATGGAGCTATTCTTGTCGTATCAGCAGCTGATGGACCAATGCCTCAAACAAGAGAACATATCTTACTCGCGAAACAGGTCGGAGTACCTAATATTGTAGTTTTTTTAAATAAACAAGACCAAGTAGATGATGAAGAGCTATTAGAACTAGTAGAACTAGAAGTGCAAGAACTACTTGTACAATATGATTTTCCAGGTGAAGATATTCCATTTATAGCAGGTTCTGCACTATTAGCATTAGAACAAGTGACAGAAAACAATAATATTCAACGAGGAGAAAACGAATGGGTTGACAAAATTCATTCATTGATGGATGCAGTAGATGAATATATACCAACACCTGTTAGAGATGTTGAAAAAACATTTCTAATGGCAGTAGAAGATGTTTTTTCAATTACAGGAAGAGGTACTGTAGCCACAGGAAGAATTGAAAGAGGTATCATAAAAGTTGGTGACACAATAGAAATAGTTGGATTAAGAGAAACTGCTACCACTACAATTACTGGACTTGAAATGTTTCAAAAAACTTTAGATGAAGGTATGGCAGGAGATAATATCGGTATACTATTGCGAGGAATACAAAAAAAAGATATTGAAAGAGGAATGGTTCTAGCACAACCTGGAACAATTACACCTCACACACAGTTTGAAGCAGAAGTATATATACTTACTAAAGAAGAAGGTGGAAGACATACTCCTTTTTTTTCAGGGTACCGTCCACAATTTTATGTGCGAACTACTGATGTAACAGGAACAATTACAAAATTCACTGCAGATGATGGTTCGGCTGCAGAAATGGTTATGCCAGGCGATAGAATAAAAATGAGCGCTGAGTTAATTAATCCTATTGCTATTGAACAAGGGATGAGGTTTGCCATACGTGAAGGAGGAAAAACTGTAGGAGCTGGTGTAGTATCTAAAATTCTTGAGTAAAAATAAATATATGAAAATTCACGATCAATATAAAATACGTATTAAACTAAAAGCCTACGACCATACTTTATTAGTTACATCATGCAAAACAATACTTGATACAGCTTATAGAACAAAAGTTAAAACTAAAGGACCAATAGCTTTACCAGTAAAAAGAAAAATTTATTGTGTTTTACGGTCACCACATGTAGATAAAGATTCTAGAGAACATTTTGAAATAAGATCACATAGAAAAATTATTGATATATATGAACCATCTTCAGAAACCATTGATTCTTTAATGAAACTCAATATTCCTTCAGGCGTAGATATAGAAGTAAAACTATAAAATTATAGGTCGAATACATTATATGTATTCGACCTATAATTTTATAGAAAAAAATTAATACAATTCTGCTTCCTGGTTTATCATAATTTCACAATCACTAGAAGGATAACTTACACAAGTTAATACAAAACCTGCAGCTATTTGTTCGTCATCTAAAAAGGATTGATCTGATTGATCAACTGTACCACTAATCAATTTACCAGCACAAGTAGAACAAGCACCTGCTCTACAAGAATAAGGTAATTCAACACCATCATCTTCAGCCTGATCTAAAATATAAGTATCACTAGGACAATTTATCGTGTATTGTTTACTGGGTTTTGGATCAACTAAAATAACTTCAAACGTAGACATATTACTTACTCCTATAATAGTAAAATACTATAATCAACATATAACATATAATAGTAAATCACAAAATAAAATAAATAAACATATAATATTTAAATATAGTTAAAATATATAGAAAAAATATTATAATGGCAAGCAAAAAATTTCTAAATAAATTTACAAAATCAATATAATGTTAAAAACCTCGAAAAATAATAATATAAAACTAAAACCTAGAAAGAATATTAAATCCAAAATATACATAAGAAATGTATTTCAAGAAATATTTTGCTTGATTAAAAGATATTATATACAAATGAGAAGAAGACCTTCTAGTTTATTTTCAGGTATTATACAGCCACTTTTATGGCTTATTTTATTTGGAGCATTATTCCAAAATGCACCAGTCAATTTACTAACACAAAATAAAACTTATTATCAATTCTTGAGTCCAGGAATTATAGTTTTTTCATCTTTTACAGGAGCGATTAATTCAGGTTTGCCTTTAATGTTTGATAGAGAGTTTGGTTTCTTAAACAGATTACTTGTAGCACCATTAAAATCACGTGACTCTTTATTAATATCTACAATTATCTTTATTGCAACTATAACAATACTACAAACAAGCTTTATAATCGTATCAAGCCTATTAATCGAATATAATAAATTAAATATTCAACAAGTTATAACTATATTTATCATACTTGTATTAATTATACTAAGTGTAGCGAGTATAAGTATTTTACTAGCATTTATTCTACCTGGTCATATCGAATTTCTTGCAGTTATATTAATTATAAACTTACCAACCTTATTTTCTAGTACAGCATTAGCCCCATTATCTTTTATGCCTTACTGGTTACAAATAATTGCTAGTATTAATCCATTAACTTATGCCATAGAAAGTATTAGATCTCTTTATTCAATAACTTATTTAAAACACGATACAAACATTATTAAAACAGCATGGTTAAATTTAAATATACATGATAGTATATGGCTTTTAACAATCATAACAATTATATGCTTCTATTTAGTAAAAAAAATTATTCTATATAAATGTGAGTAAAACTTAATTAATTGATCTGAAGAATGTTATAATAAACTACTATGTAGTTAATATATATAAAATAGTAAGAAAAGCAAGAATTTAACATCTCTTGACTAGGAGGATTATAGTTCAATGGGATTACCATGGTATCGTGTACATACAGTTGTATTAAATGATCCAGGACGTTTAATATCTGTTCACTTAATGCATACAGCTTTAGTAGCAGGATGGGCAGGTTCTATGGCTTTATATGAATTAGCTGTCTTTGATCCTTCTGATCCAGTATTAAATCCTATGTGGAGACAAGGAATGTTTGTTATGCCTTTTATGGCAAGACTTGGAGTAACAGATTCATGGGGTGGATGGAGCATTACAGGAGAAAGTATTTCTAACCCTGGATTATGGAGTTTTGAAGGTGTTGCTATAACTCATATAGTATTATCAGGTATGTTATTTTTAGCTTCTATATGGCACTGGGTTTATTGGGATTTAGAGTTATTTAGAGATCCACGGACAGGTGAACCTGCATTAGATTTACCTAAAATATTTGGTATTCACCTTCTATTATCCAGTTTGCTATGTTTTGGTTTTGGTGCATTCCATGCAACAGGATTATTTGGACCTGGCATATGGATATCAGATGGATATGGTATAACAGGAAAAGTCCAGCCTGTTGCACCAGCTTGGGGTCCAGATGGTTTCAATCCATTTAACCCAGGAGGAATAGCATCGCATCATATAGCAGCAGGAACAGTAGGAATATTAGCAGGTCTATTTCATCTGACTGTAAGACCACCACAACGCTTATATAGAGCTTTAAGAATGGGAAATATAGAAACCGTACTATCTAGTAGTATCTCTGCTGTCTTCTTTAGTGCATTCGTAACATGTGGAACTATGTGGTATGGTTCAGCAACAACTCCTATCGAACTATTTGGACCAACTAGATATCAATGGGATAGCGGATATTTTCAACAAGAAATTGAAAGAAGGGTTGAGAATTCATTAAATGAAGGAATAACCCCAGAAGAAGCATGGTCGAAAATACCTGACAAACTAGCATTTTATGATTATATAGGAAATAATCCTGCAAAGGGCGGCTTATTTAGAGCTGGCCCTATGGATAAAGGGGATGGTATAGCAGAAGCATGGCTAGGGCATCCAATATTTCAAGATAAAGAAGGAAGGGAATTAACTGTCAGAAGAATGCCTGCATTTTTCGAAACTTTTCCAGTAATACTTGTAGATAAAGATGGAATAATTCGAGCTGACATACCATTCAGAAGAGCTGAATCAAAATATAGCATTGAACAAGTTGGTGTAACTGTTAGTTTTTATGGAGGAAAATTAAATGGTAAAATATTTACTGATGCACCTAATGTAAAGAAATATGCACGTAAAGCACAATTAGGAGAAGTATTTGAATTTGATCGTACAACATTAGAATCAGATGGAGTATTCAGAAGTAGCCCTAGAGGATGGTTTACATTTGGACATGCAAACTTTGCATTAATTTTTTTCTTTGGACATTTATGGCATGGCTCAAGAACTATATTCAGAGACGTATTTGCTGGGATTGGTGCAGAAGTAACAGAACAAGTAGAATTTGGCGCATTCCAAAAATTAGGAGATAGAAGTAGCAAAAAACAAGGTGCTGTATAAAAAATTATAAGTATACTATTTATTAAAAGGAGGTACATATGGAAGCACTAGTATATGTCTTTCTATTAGTAGGAACATTAATGGTTATTTTCTTTGCTATATTTTTTAGAGACCCTCCAAGAATAGCTAAATGAATACAAATTAAATATCATATAACATGATAATTAACTAAATATCTTGTCCAATTAAATAGCTACTTAAGTTTACATATAAAAATAAGTAGCTATAGAGTAGTGAGTAATATAAAAACTACAAATATAAATATTTGAATTTGAAATAGTTTTTAATATTTAGATCTAAATTATATTACTCATTCTTCGTGCTCTTCAAAAGGATCTTGTAGCTCCTTAGATATAGGACCAAAAGCAGTATAGATAGAATACATTGTTATTCCTAATAATAAACTAGAAATAAAAATACTTAAAACTGTCGCCGTTTCCATAACAAAAAAAATAGATTTAGTTAGTTAATTTTCACAATTATAGTATTAATATAATTATAAGGATAAAAATTATAAAATATATAAATTAATTTAAAATATTATGGCATTGAGAACAAGATTAGGAGAAATACTAAGACCTTTAAATTCTGAATACGGAAAAGTCGCTCCAGGTTGGGGTACAACTCCAATTATGGGAATATTCATGCTGCTGTTTTTTTTATTTTTATTGATTATATTGCAAATATACAATTCATCTTTAATTTTAGAAAATGTAGATGTAGACTGGGCAGCACTAGGAAGTTAAATAATAATTAAATGTCATCATTAACAAAGATAAAAGTGATAACTTTTATCTTTGAATTATATATTATATTTATTGTTATAAGTTAAGAGTTAACTAATAATAATTCATTTTCAGCAAAGTTATTACTATTAACACCACTATAAGTTTCTTTAATAAAACGCACAAGAATCGGATATTTAATATCTTTTTCTACTTTAACAACAGTACCTATATCTTGATACCAATAAGATTCTTTTCGAAGAATTTTTACCACTGTCCCTTTTTTTATCATAAATAATAATATAAATAATTTAAAGTATAATAATATTATTATAAACTCAATAAAAATTTTAAAAAATTAACTTATACAAACAAATAAAAAAGATTTTCATATAACAGAGTTGCCTAAAAAATATGAAAGATGTTAAATTCATTTAAATATAATTAATATATGAGGCTTAAAATAATGAAATTATCTTGGAAAACTTTACTTTTAATATCTTTACCAATAATCGTGACCGGATTTTTTTTATGGCAAGGATTTTTAGCTCCCACAAATGGTGAACTAAATACAAATATAGCACGTTCTAGAATGACATACGGGCGTTTTTTAGAGTATTTAGATATGGGTTGGATAAAAAAAGTTGATTTATACGATAATGGACATACAGCAATAGTAGAAGCAGTTGGTCCTGAATTAGGAAACAGAATTCAAAAAATCAGAGTTGAACTACCAATAACAGCCCCGGAATTAATTACGAAACTTAAAAAAGTAAATATAGATTTAGATGCACATCCAACAAAAAATACTGGTGCTATTTGGAACTTAATAGGAAATTTGTTATTCCCTATATTACTAATACTAGGATTAGCATTTTTATTCCGTCGCTCTAATAATGCTTCTGGTGGACCAGGACAAGCGATGTCATTTAGCAAATCTAAAGCTTTATTTCAAATGGAAGCAAAAACAGGCGTAGTATTCAATGATGTCGCAGGAATTGATGAAGCTAAAGAAGAATTCGAAGAAGTAGTTACATTCTTAAAAAAACCCGAACGATTTACTGCTGTAGGAGCTAAAATACCTAAAGGAGTTCTACTAATAGGACCTCCTGGGACGGGAAAAACTTTACTAGCTAAAGCAATTGCTGGAGAAGCTAATGTACCTTTTTTTAGTATTTCAGGATCTGAATTTGTAGAAATGTTTGTAGGTGTAGGCGCTTCGCGTGTCAGAGATCTATTTAAGAAAGCAAAAGAAAATGCCCCGTGTATTGTATTCATAGATGAAATAGATGCTGTTGGTAGACAAAGAGGAACAGGAATTGGAGGTGGTAATGATGAACGAGAACAAACACTAAATCAATTATTAACTGAAATGGATGGTTTTGAAGGAAATACAGGCGTTATAGTAATTGCAGCAACAAATAGAGCTGATATATTGGATTCTGCTTTACTAAGACCTGGGCGTTTTGATCGTCAAGTATCTGTAGAAATACCTGATTTTAAAGGAAGACTTGAAATACTAAAAGTACATGCTAAAAACAAAAAAATGGAACCAAGTGTATCCTTATCCATGATAGCTAGAAGAACTCCAGGATTTTCAGGAGCAGATTTAGCAAACTTATTAAATGAAGCTGCTATACTCACAGCTAGACGAAGAAAAAACTATATTACATTAAATGAAATAGATGCTTCCATCGATCGCATAGTAGCAGGCATGGAAGGAACAGCATTAATCGATAGTAAAAGTAAGCGTTTAATTGCATACCACGAAATTGGACATGCAATAGTTGGAACACTTCTTAAAGATCACGATCCAGTACAAAAAGTAACCCTAATACCTCGTGGTCAAGCTAAAGGACTAACTTGGTTCACACCAGGAGAAGATCAAAATTTAATATCGAGATCTCAAATTATATCACGTATAATGGGAGCATTAGGAGGTAGAGCTGCCGAAGATGTTGTATTTGGAGATACAGAAATTACAACTGGAGCTAGTAATGATTTGCAGCAAGTAACATCTATGGCTCGTCAAATGGTGACAAGATTTGGAATGTCAAATATAGGTCCATTATGTTTAGAGAATGAAGAATCAAACCCATTCCTAGGGAGAAATATGGGAAGTGGATCAGAATATTCTGATGAAATTGCAATTAAAATTGATAAACAAATACATGATATAGTAGATAAATGTTATAAGGAAACAGTAGAAATTATTAAAAACAATAGAATTGTTATTGATAGACTTGTGGACTTACTAATTGAAAGAGAAACAATACAAGGAGAAGAATTTAGAGAAATTATTAATGAATATACATATGTTCCAGAAAAAGAATTATACCTAACATAAAACATTAGAGACAAGCTACGAGATTGACGGGATTCGAACCCGCAACTTCCGCCGTGACAGGGCGGTGCTCTAACCAATTGAACTACAATCCCAATTAATTACAATTAATAATCTCATAATAGCAAAATAATTGTCAAATATAGAAATCATAATTTCTATATTTTAGCTATTTACAGTAAGGAGAGGAAGGGATTCGAACCCTCGGTATGAATAATACATACAACAGATTAGCAATCTGGCGCTTTCAACCGCTCAGCCACCTCTCCGCTTATACAAATAAAGAAAAGATAAATACTAAATTTAGTGGCTCAGGCGGGACTTGAACCTGCGACCTTGGGCTTATGAGTCCCCTGCTCTAACCAACTGAGCTACTGAGCCTTTATAACTCTATACATATTATCATAACATAAAAACAGAAGCCAATAAATTAGCTATAAATAATTATTTCACATAACTTATTCTACCAATTTAGTACCAATACCAAATGAAGTTAAAACTTCTAATAGTAAAGCATGCTTTATATTACCATTAATAATATGAGCTGCAACCACATTGTTTTTCAAAGCTTTAATACAACAATCAACCTTAGGAATCATACCACCTAAAATTACTTGTCGATCTTTTAAGTCTTCTAATTGTTGTATATTTACATTCTTAATTAAAGTTGATGGGTCATTAACATTTGACATAACACCATATGTATCTGTTAATAAGATAAGTTTCTCGGCGCTCAATGACTCTGCAATCGCACCAGCTACGGAGTCAGCATTAATATTATAAGTCTGTCCATTCAAATCTGAAGCAATACTAGCAATAACAGGAATATATCTGTGAGAAAGAAGTAAATTAATAATATCAAGATTAACTGACTGAACTTTACCAGTATAATTATCTAACTGATCAGGAAAAAAACTAGATGCAGTAACTAAATTAGAGTCCTTACCAGATAAACCAACTGCCATACTAGATGAACGATTTAATAAAGCAACTAAATCTTTATTAACTTTACCTACTAAAACCATTTCAACTAGCTCCATAGTATCTTTATCGGTAACACGAACACCATTAAAAAATTTAGGTTCTATATTCATTTTTTTCAACCAGTAATTAATCATTGGACCACCACCATGTACTACAACAACCTTAATCCCTATATAATACAGAAATAAAATATCTTGTATAATTCTAGATCTGAATTCAATATTTTGCATAGCAGAACCACCATACTTAATAACTATAGTGGATCCATAAAAACGTTTTATAAAAGGCAAAAAATCACTTAAAATATGTATATGATCAAAATTATTTAACATTTTTTCCCCTGTTATGTTAATTAAACTATAAATTGAAAAACAAAACTACAAAAAGAACATTATTAGATTACTCTAATTAAAATAATAAATAAACACAAACACTAATATATGAATAAATTCTGGTATAACATAAATAAATTTTTGAGATTCATAATATCAGTAATTGCAGGATTTTTCTTGACAACTTTTTATACAATTTTTGAGTTATTAAAACAGAAAAATAAAAGACTAACTACAAGTATTATAATAATAACATTTATAGGCTTTATAACAATCATTTTAAGGCAGATATTAGGTGTAAGATAAAAAGAATATGAAAGAAAAATTTTAGAATCTATATTTAAAAATTCAACATATATAATATTATATATACAGTTAAAAAGAAATAAATAGAAGATAACAAAAAAGTCTTAGAGAAAATTTAATTAAAAAATTGTGAGATACTATAGAATACTCAATTAATAATTAAAATTTACCATCTTCACTAATATTGCAGTAAAATGAATGCTTTTGCAGTTCTATAATTCAAAAATTTTAATAACTCTATGAATATAAATTATGATTCTGATTTAAAAGAAGTTACGGGTGCATTTGTTCTTATGGATAGTTTAGTAAAAAATAATGTAAAATACATATTTGGTTATCCTGGTGGTGCTATTTTACCTATTTATGATGAATTATATAAATGGGAGGCTAAAGGTTTAATTAAACATATTTTATGTCGTCATGAGCAGGGTGCTTCTCATGCTGCTGATGGTTATGCTAGATCCACAGGAAAGGTTGGTGTTTGTTTTGCAACTTCTGGTCCAGGAGCTACTAATCTTGTTTCTGGTATTGCTACGGCACAATTAGATTCTATACCTTTAATTTTTATAACTGGACAAGTTGCTCGGCCTTTTATAGGTACTGATGCTTTTCAAGAAGTCGATATTTTTGGTATTACATTACCTATAGTCAAACATTCTTATGTTGTTAGAGATCCTGAAGATATGTCAAGAATAGTTTCTGAGGCTTTTTATATTGCTCAACATGGAAGACCAGGACCTGTATTAATTGATGTACCTAAAGACGTTGGTTTAGAAAAATTTTTTTACAAACCTGTTAATCCTAGTGATATTAGTTTATTAGGTTGTCGTCCAATTATGAGGCCTAAAAATAGTCAAATTGTTAAAATTTTAAATCTTTTATATGAGTCTAGTCAACCTCTGCTTTATGTTGGAGGAGGTTCTATTATTGCTGGTGCTCATCAGGTTATTAAGGAGTTTTCCTATCGTTTTCAAATACCTATATGTACTACCTTAATGGGGAAAGGAATTATTAATGAGAATGATAATTTGTCTTTAGGTATGCTAGGTATGCATGGTACAGCTTATGCTAATTTTGCTGTCAGTGAATGTGATTTGTTAATTGCTCTTGGTGCTAGATTTGATGATAGGGTTACTGGTAAGTTAGATGAATTTGCATGTAATGCTAAAGTTATACATGTTGATATTGATCCTGCTGAAATAGGTAAAAATCGTGTTCCTCAAGTAGCTATTTTAGGAGATGTTAAAGAGGTTATAAGTTGTCTTCTAGATTATCTTGATAGTAATTCAAGTTTAGTTTTCAATTCTGAGCAGACTTGTTCATGGAAAAATAGAATATCTATGTGGAAAAAACAGTATCCTCTATTAATTCCAAAACATATTAGTGATTTATCTCCTCAAGAGGTCATTTTTTCTCTGTCTCGTATTCAACCGAATGCTTATTTTACTACTGATGTGGGTCAGCATCAAATGTGGGCGGCTCAATTTGTTAACGTATTACCACGACATTGGATGTCTAGTTCTGGTCTAGGAACTATGGGATATGGGCTTCCTGCTGCTATAGGTGTTCAAATAGCTTATCCTTGCGAGAGTGTTATATGTATAAGCGGAGATGCTAGTTTTCAAATGAATCTTCAAGAACTTGCGACTATTGTGCAATACAATTTACCTATAAAAATTATTATTATAAATAATAAATGGCAAGGTATGGTTAGACAATGGCAGCAAGCTTTTTATGGCGAACGATATTCTCATTCTAATATGGAAAAAGGTTCTCCTGATTTTGTTATGTTAGCTCAATCTTTCGGTATTTTGGGTTTGTCTCTAGAATATAGGTGTGACATGAATAAAGTGTTAGATCGTTTTGTTAATCATAATGGACCATGTTTATTAAATTGTAAGGTTAAACAAGAAGAAAATTGTTATCCTATGGTAGCTCCTGGTAAAAGTAATTCACAGATGATTGGAATATCTAAATTAGTAAAAAATAAAAGTATATCATCAACTAAGTTAAAATAAAAGTTTATAGCCTTTAATGGGAATTGAACCCATAACTTTTTCCTTACCAAGGAAATACTCTACCATTGAGTTATAAAGGCTTTTTTTATGATTTATTTTTAGATTTAGCTTATTGGGCCGGGTTGGATTTGAACCAACGTAGGTAAAACCAGCGGATTTACAGTCCGCCCCCATTAACCACTCGGGCACCGACCCATATAATATTTGTGAAGGGTTAAAGATTTCTTTGGATACAACTGGATTCGAACCAGTGACTTTCACGATGTCAACGTAATACTCTGACCAACTGAGCTATGTATCCTGTGGATATAGGTATATCTTATCATATTTTAGGAGACGTTAAGAAGAAATACTCAAATTGAATTTTGTTTTTAATCTTGTGGCTTTTCCTGATCTTGCTCTTAAGTAATATAGTTTGGCACGTCTTATTTTAGCTTTCTTTACGATTTTAATATTTTGTATTAAAGGTGAGTGTATAAGATAAATTCTTTCAACACCAATATTTTGTAAGGTTTTTCTGACCGTAATAGTTGTACTTAATTTTGAGTTGTTTTTTGATATTATTACTCCTTCTATATTTTGAATTCTTTGTTTGTTACCTTCTTGTATAAGAATAGACATTTGTATGCTATCTCCTATGTCAATTATAGGTATATCATTTTTTTTAAATTCTTTTTCTATTTCATCAATAATAAAATTTTTTTTATAATGTTTTAGACGCATTTTTTTATATTAGTCTTTCTAGTTTAGAAATAAAAAATCAATATCATTTATAAGTAATATAGTATCATAGTATTGTAATATTTTGATTTTTTATTTATATGTATTTTTATCAAAAATTTTATTTGAATTCTAACAATTATAATTTTGTTATTTTTCAGTTGAATTGTGTATTTATATTGTCTTCTTTCTCATACAAGCTCATTGATTGGAATTATGTATACTTTTATAGTATAAATAATCATATGTGCTCAATGTATTCTAAAAATTTTTTAAAATTACTCGTTTTTGTTATGATACTGTATACTTCGAATTGTATTTTAGAAGTAAGTATTAATAATTTCAGAGCTTTAAGTTTATATTATTGGTTGGGTTTTTCAATTGTTAATATAAGATGTTATTATTATATATTAAGTTCTTTTTCAATTTCTGCTTACTCTTTAATTAACACAAAATCTATAAGTTTCAATATCATCAGGCGTTATATTGTATTAGATTTGTTTTAGTTCTAATATATTTTTTAATCATTTACATTTTTTATTATGTATAATGTCCTTAGGGATTTTCTTCTGCCTCAAAATTATATTGCAGAAGAAGTTTTACTGGGTGCTATCTTGATTAATCCAACAATTTTTTCACAAGTGATGTCTTTTCTTAAGCCAGATTCTTTTTTTGTAGAATCCCATAAGTTAATTTATAATGGTTTATTAGTACTTTATAAAGATGACAAGATAGATATTTTACAATTATTTTATTTACTTAATGATTCACAAATATTACATTATGTAGGTGGAGTTTTTAAAATTATTGAACTAATGAGACAAAGTCATATTTTTATGCCATCTATTAATATGCACTCATATATACAAGAGTTAATGATCTTAGTTCATAATAGTTATACAAGACGTTTAATAATTCAGTATGGTTATAATGTGATTCAATTAGCTAATATTAGTGATTTACCTTGTTATAAAATATATAATAAAGTATCAGAGTATTTAGAATCCACAGCTTATAAAATCCCTAAAGATACTTTAATTACCTTTAAAGATTTAATAGGTGATTTGCTTGTGCAATTAAAATATCAAAATGTAAATTTAGTACATTCTTCTATAAATCAAAATATTATATTATCTGGCTTCCAACAATTAGACGAATTAATACAAGGTTTACAAGGAGGAGATCTAATTGTTATTGCGGGGCGTCCTTCTATTGGTAAAACTTCTTTTGTTGTTAATATAGCATTCAATATATTAGTTTCTGCTTCATTAAGTATATATTTTTTTAGTCTTGAAATGTCAAAGATGCAAATACTAAGTAAATTTCTTGCAGTTGCGTCTGAAGTATCTACACAAAGTATTTCATTAAGTAAACTTACATTAGATGAGTGGTATTATTTAAATCAAGTTTGTAGTGACTTAATGAAATATGATGTTTATATTAATGATACGCCTAATATTTCCATTGATTATATTGAATATGTATCAAAATTACTTGCTTATGAAACAGAAAATATACAATTACTGATTATCGATTATTTGCAGTTAGTTAAAGTAGAAGGTTTTAATAATAGTCTTAGAACGCAAGAATTAGGTTATATAACTAGAAAATTAAAGTTACTAGCACAGTATTTGAATATTCCTATAATCATTTTATCTCAGCTTAATAGAAGTATTGAGATTAGAGTAAATAAGCTACCTTTATTATCTGATCTCAGAGAAAGTGGATGTTTAGTTAAATATAATCATTTAAATTTAGATTTTATTAATAATCTTCATGTGCAAAATTTATATATGTTTCTAATAATAAATAATTTAATGAAGCTTTTTAAAATTAACACTATATTTAATTTATTTTTTTATTCTATACATTGTAATTTTTCTTTGCAGTATTCTTTTAGGATTTATATTCCTGTTCTTTTCTATTCATTTAGTTTGACATATAATCATAAGTTATATGCTAAAAAATTATGGATGAATTTAAGTTTCTATTTAGAAAATAATGTTTCTATTATAAGTCGTTTTTATAATTTTTCTTTATATATTTTTGAATATATTTACTTGCCATATCTAATTTATTGTAGTTATATTCAAGTATTTGATATTACAGAGCCTAACTATATGCTTTTGTTGACCTCAAATTTTGTTTTGCATAATTCAATTGAGCAAGATGCAGATATAGTGATGATACTATCAAAAGGTGATACAGATCTTAATTTATCCAATGTTGTAGATATCTCATTGTGTAAAAACCGTAATGGTGCAATAGGTTCATGTAAATTGCTTTTTATACCACATAATAATAAATTCTTTGATTTTTAATAACAAAAGAATCTTTGTTTTAAATTGATTTTTTTGTTATTCTTGCAATAGAAATATTACTATGTTATCATCTATATGTACTTCTAATTAAGCCGGGATAGCTCAGTTGGTAGAGCAGTGGACTGAAAATCCTCGTGTCACCAGTTCAAATCTGGTTCCTGGCATTAAATAAAACTTACAACAATAACAAATTATTGTTGTAAGTTTTATTTAAGGTTGTAAAATTTCTAGTTGTTCACCTAATAATATTGTTACTCTTCCTTCGTCAGTTACATCTACTACTGCACTATCGCCAGCTTTGATTTTTCCTGATAAAACTTCTTCTGCTAAGCTATCTTCTAGCAATCTCATTACTGCTCTGCGCAATGGTCTCGCACCATAACTAGGATTATATCCTTCGTCTACTAATCGATTTTTAAATCTTTCAGTTACTTCTAATTCTATTTCTTGTTGCTTAATGCGTTCAAACACTTCTTTTAGCATAATTTCTGCTATTTCTCGTACTTCATCTTTAGTTAGCTGTCTAAATACTATAATTTCATCGAGTCTATTTAAGAATTCAGGACGAAAATATTGTTTTAATTCTTCGTTGACTAATGATCTAATACGGTTATATTGCGATTCTGTTTGTGACTCTCCTATTTCAAATCCTAAGCTTCCTCCTCCCTTTTCTATAACTTTTGAGCCTATGTTGGATGTCATTATTAATAGGGTATTTTTAAAATCTATTGTTCTACCTTTAGCATCAGTAAGTCTACCATCTTCTAAAATCTGTAATAAAAGATTAAAAATATCTGGATGTGCTTTTTCTATTTCATCAAATAGAATAACAGTGTATGGACGTTTTCTAACAGCTTCTGTTAAATATCCTCCTTCACTATAACCTACATAGCCTGGTGGTGAGCCAATTAATTTGGATACAGTATGTCTTTCCATATATTCAGACATATCTAGTCTAACCATTGCTTCTTGTGAGCCAAAAAAGTAAGAGGCTAGTGCTTTTGTTAATTCAGTTTTACCAACTCCTGTAGGGCCAGAAAATATGAAACTTGCAATAGGTCGATTAGGGTTTTTTAGTCCGACTCTTGCTCTTCTAATAGCTCTGGAAACAGCTACTACAGCTTCATCTTGTCCAATGATACGACTATGTAGTGTTTCTTCCATATGCATCAATTTCTCTGACTCGCTTTTAGTTAGTTTTGTTACTGGAATGCCTGTCCAAAATGCAACTATTTCTGCAATATCGTCTTCTGTTACTATAGGATCTTCAATCTTTAAATTAGGTTCATTTTTTTTACTTTGTGCAATAGCAGCAATTTGAGCTTTAATTTCCATTTCTCTTGTTCTATATTGCTCTGCTTTTTCATATTTTTGTGCTCTAATTGCTTCATCTTTTGTTTTTAAGACATTCCTTAGCTCTTTATCTAGTTCTCTAGCGGCTGGAGGTAGCTGAGAGTTTAATAATCTAACTCTTGAACCAGCTTCATCAATTAAATCAATAGCTTTATCTGGCAAAAAGCGGTCAGAAATATATTGATTTGCATATTTGGCTGCAGCAGCTAAAGCAGCATCTGACATTTTTAATTGATGATGCTTTTCATATCTATCTCTTAAACCAAATAAAATTTCAATAGTTTCTTCTACGCTTGGTTCTCCAACTAATACAGGTTGAAATCTTCTTTCAAGTGCTGCATCTTTTTCTATATGCTTCCTATATTCTTCTAATGTTGTTGCTCCTATACATTGAAGCTCTCCTCTAGCTAATGCAGGTTTAAGTAAGTTTGCTGCATCAATAGCTCCTTCAGCCGCACCAGCTCCAATTAAAGTATGTACCTCATCGATAACTAATATGATATTATTTGCGGATTTTATTTCATCCATAATTCTTTTAAGCCTTTCCTCAAATTCTCCTCTATATTTTGTACCAGCAACTAATAAGCCAACATCTAATGTGACTACAAGTTTGTCCTCTAATATAGAAGGTATATCTTTATTTGCAATTCTTTGCGCTAAACCTTCTGCTATAGCTGTCTTACCTACACCTGGCTCTCCAATTAGTACAGGATTATTTTTTGTTCTTCTACCTAATATTTGGATTACTCTTTCAATTTCTTTTTGTCTTCCAACTACGGGATCTAATATACCTTCTATAGCTAATTCTGTTAGATTTGATCCAAATTCTTCTAGTGTAGGAGTTTTGCTTCTAGTTTGCGCATTATTGTTTCCATTTGTAGTAGCCTCTGTATTATCACCTAACATTTGAATTACTTCTGTTCTAATAGATGCAACATTGACAGCTAAATTTTCAAGTACTCTTGCAGCTACGCCTTCACCTTCACGTACTAGACCCATCAACAAGTGTTCTGTACCTATATAGTTATGTCCTAATTGTCTAGCTTCTTCTAAAGATAGTTCTAGAACTCTTTTTGCTCTTGGGGTAAAAGGAATTTCAACCGCAACAAATCCTGATCCTCTACCAATAATTTTTTCAACTTCTATGCGTGCATCTTTTAAATTTACGTTCATAGATTTTAATACTTGTGCGGCAATTCCTGTGCCTTCACCTATTAAACCTAATAAAATTTGTTCTGTACCAACAAAATTATGTCCTAAACGTCTAGCTTCTTCTTGAGCTAGCATTATGACTTTTATTGCTTTTTCTGTAAAGCGTTCAAACATTGAATTAAAGCAAGTGAATTTATATATTACCTTTGATACTAATTAATAATAACACACTCTAAAATATAACTTAAGAGTTATACAAAAATTTTTTATATTAGTAACTAATCATAACTAGATTGATTGGATATAATTTTGTTATCATTTATAATAAGTACTAAATTTGTATACTAGTTTAATATTGGGAGAAGGTTAATTGTTATGGCTGTTATTCAATTTATTAAAGGAGTTAATGAAACAGTTATTGCTGATGTTTCTCTAACACGTTCAAGAGATGGTAGTAAGGGTACAGCAACATTCAGGTTTAATAATCCAGATATTTTAAGGTCTGGTATGGAAAATAAGGGAGATATTACAGGAATGTATTTGAAGGATGATGAAGGTGAAATAATGACTCGAGATGTAAGTGCTAAATTTGTTAATGGCAAACCTCAAGCAATAGAGGCTATATATATTATTAAAAGTCCACAAGAATGGGACCGCTTTATGCGCTTTATGGAAAAATATGCCAATAGAAATAAGCTTTCTTTTACAAAAGCTAATTGATATAAGGTTAAATTTTTTTAATGATGTGTTGATAATATCCAATAATGAATATTTATTATATTCAGTATATTTATATATGAAATTTTCTTTAAGGTGGCTTCGACAAATTGTAGATCTAGAGGGTATACCATTTAATAGTCTAGCAGAAAAATTAACCATATCGGGTTTTGAAATAGAGAATATTGTTTATGATTCGTCTAATAATGATATATTATTTGATTTAACTACAACAGCTAATCGACAAGATATCTTAAGTATAATAGGTTTAGCTCGAGAAATTAGTTGTCTTTTCAATAGACCTTTAAAGTATAAGTTTTATAAAGATTCTATTGCGATTAATATTGATTATTTAAATTTATCGAAGAATAGTATTTCTTTATTAGATTTGTTTTTAGTTCAAATGAATTATCTGCATAACAATGTATCACCTTTATGGCTTCAGTATTATTTAAAAAGTTATGATATTAATCCATCAAATCTGTTAAGTGATATTTCTGAATATATATATTTAAAATGGGGGCAGTTTATACAAATATTTGATAAGAATAAGATAAATCCCTTACCAATTCGTTATTCTTTATTTAGCTTAGAGAAAATCAATCATAGTTTGCCTACCTCAACAAGTATTCAGTTAGAAGTTTTAAAATATGGTAATCTTATACTATCTACTATTGGCTTATATGCAAATACTTGTATTCGGTGTGATATTTTGACAAATTCTATAATTATTTTGGGTCAAGCATGTAATAAAAAATATATTAGAAATATACAAAAATTATTAAATATTAATACAGATTTATCTAAAAAATGTTTGAATAGTGGACTAGAATCCGATTATCCTAATGCATTTTATGAAACAGTTCAGTTAGTTGGATCATTTGGATTTTCTATATTGGGTAAGTATTATAGATACAGTAATTTCTATTATGTACCTCAAACTATAATCTTAGAAAAAAATAAGATAAATAATATTTTAGGTTCTATCAGAGTAGGTTTATATGGTTATTTAACTGTGGAAGAAATTATTGATTTATTGGAAACTTTAAATTTTATTGTGATATATGATGAATTAAAGAATTTATTTAAGATACAAGTGCCTATTCATAGACAAAATGATATTAAAAGACCTATTGATATAATTGAAGAAATAGGACGTGTTTATGGCTTTAATAAATTCATTAGTAGATTACCTAGTATTTATAAAGACAAGATAAATTTTTATAATTTATTTATAGATAAAATATATCGAGTTCGTTATTTATTACGTGATTTAGGTTTAAATGAAGTTCATAATTATTCCTTTTATGATAATCAATTTTTTTACAATAAAGATCAAGTTGAAATTTTGAATCCATTGGTTCAGGATCAATCGTATTTAAGAAGTAGTTTAATAGGTCAATTAATAATTAATCAACAAAATAATCTTAAGCAAGGTAGTAAAAATATTGAAATTTTTGATATAGGTAAAATTTTTAAATTAGATTCCCATAATGTTAATTTAAATAGCATTCGCAAACCATCTGAATATTTATCTCTTGCTGGTTTAATTGCTAATTCTATTTTTTTGCGACAATCTTGGGCTGATAAACCACAAGGATTAAGTTGGTTTCATGCTAAAGGTATTATTGAAGAGTTTTTAGATAAATTAGAAGTGGCTACAAAATGGAAAGCAGTAAATAGTTTACAAGACAGTTCCTTATTTTTTAATATTATAAATTTATTAAGAGTGAATCGTACAGCAATTATTTATAATATAAACAATAAGGAAATAGGTGTATTTGGTCAGTTAAGAAAGGGATATGGTTCTTCTGTTTATATATTTGAATTTGATTTTATTAAGCTATTATCTTCTATTGCACCTTGTAATCATATTAATTCTATTATTTCTTCTTATTCTATTTACCCTAGCGTAACTAGGGATATATCTTTGACTTTAAATAATTCTAATAGTATATATTCAGTTAAGAAGTATATATATAGTTTGAACAATAGGTTAATTGAATCTATAGAAGTCTTTAATTATTATAAAAATCACTATAGTAGTTTTTATAATGTAGGTTTACGTATTGTTTATAGGTCCTACAATAGAACTTTGAATTATAATGACCTTAATCGTATTGATAAAGAAATAAAAAATCTATTAGATAAGTATAAATTACTCTAATCTATATATGTATTCTTTTATCATATAAATATCTAATAAAGATAAAGTAAATCATAAGCCGGATTTTGTTCTTAATAATTTTAAGATTTATATAAGGTGTATAAAAATGAAATTTATTAAGGGTAGTTATTAATCTTTTGTTTGTATTTACATACAATTTCTTTGCAGTAATGAATATAAAAAGTTTAGTACAATCAATTTATTTATGATAGATATTCTGAGTGTACAATTTTATTACTTTGCTCTTTTATGGGGTTTGCCTAGCAAGTATTTTAAACATACTTCTGGTACGCTCTTACTGTACCTTTGCACCCTTACCTATATCATATTAATTTTGAGTTAGGCGGTTTATTTCTGTGGCACTCTCCTTATAGTTACCTATACTGTATTTTATACAGCTATACTTTCACTAATTAGAGCCCGGACTTTCCTCAAATTTGTTTTAAAATTTGCAACTACCTGGGTTTACTTATTTATATCTGTATGATACATATTTTTGATAAGAAAGTACAATTAAATACTAATTATTTTTCATTTACAATTAGAAATAATAATGCAAAAGATAAGTTCAATAAGTTTTTCAGAAAAAGATTTCGGCGCTATACTAATTCAATATAATTATGATTTGCATCCAGGTGATATCATAGCTGGAACTATTTTTCATCAAGAGTTTCAAGGATTTTTAGTAGATGTAGGAGCAAGTATAGCAGGCTATTTACCGTTAGATGAAATTTTATTAAGTTCCAATAATAATAGAAATGATTTTACATATTTAGTTAATAATACAAGAGAATTTTTTATTTTGGCTTATAGTGAAGAGAAGAGACAATTATTATTATCTATTAAAAGATTAGATTATATAAGAGCTTGGAAGCGTATAAAGCAGCTTGAATTGGAAGATATTATTTTAAATGTACCTATTCTTAGTATTAATAAAGGTGGAATTTTAACTGCTCTAGAAGGTTTACAAAGCTTTATACCTAGATCTCATTTAATTGCATTTACTAATTATGAATTTATTTTGAAAGATTGTGTATCATGTAAACTTTTATTAGCTGATGAAAAAAATAATAAAATTATATTAAGTCATAAATTAGCTGTACTTACTCTTTATTCTAGCTTATTGAAGATTGATTTACTTGTATATGGTCAAATTACCCAAATTAAAAAATATGGTATTTTTATTACGATCTATGGTATACCTGCATTATTGCATATATCAGAAATAGGCTTTAAATATATAGAAAATATAAATCATATGTTTCAAGTTGGTAATAAAATTAAAGTTAAAATTATTCATATTGATATGAAACAAGCGAGATTATCTGTATCTAGACGAAACATTAATTAGCCACCTCCTACTATCGTAATGATTTCTATTTTATCTTGTGGTTTAAAGAAAGTATTATCAAATTCTGTCATATGAATGATACAACCATTATATTCTACAATAATTGAATTTAATTCAAATTCTAAATACATTAATAATTCTTTAAGAGACATTTTGATATAGCAATTAAATGCTTCTCCATTCACAAAAATTGTATTGTATATTTTATTCATATCAAATACTGGTATGTCAAATTTTCAAAAAATCTAGACTTATTATATAAAAAGTATTATAATTTATTATTGTATTTTTTAATTTTGGCGGATGTAGCCAAGAGGTTAAGGCAGTGGATTGTGGCTCCACTATTCGCGGGTTCGAGTCCCGTCATTCGCCCTTGATTTTGTTGAAACCGTTTAAAAGAGTTAATTTCGTCAGTTCTGTACGGTTTCTAGTTTGTGTTTTATTTAATAAACGGCTAACATATTTCTCTATATTTCTTAGGCTTGATTTAAGTTTATAAGCGATTTCTTTATTTGTGTAACCTTTTGTTACTAATAAAAGAATGTTATACTCTCTTGATGTTAAAGAATCAAAAACAGAATTTTCTTTTTCATCTTGTTTTTTAGTTTCTTGAGTATTTTTATTTAAATTTTCTTTCCAAACTTCAATATATTTAAATATATTATTTATTATAGATATTAATTCTTCTGGATAGAATGGTTTAGTAAGGTATGCGTTACAACCTAGATTATATCCCAAAATACGATCTGGTGTCATACCTTTAGCAGTTAAAAAAATTATAGGAATATTATTTTGATTCTGTTCGGAACGTATTTTTTGTACTAATTCATAACCGTCTATATTTGGCATTATTATATCAGTAATTATTAAATCAGGTTGAATAATCTCTAAATTTTGTAGTGCATTATATCCATTTGTCGTAATGTGTACTTTGAAATTTTCTGATATTAAATAAGAAGCCATTGAATTTAATAAATCTATATTATCATCTATAAGAAGTATTTTTTTTTTATTATCATAGTTGATCAAAATGAATATATTATTAATAAGTTTATAAGATTTATAATGAAAATCATGAGTAATAGATGGATACAATTATTTTTTGAGTCAGAAGTTCCTTTCTATTTATATAAATTATATAAAGGAGATGCTTTTATATTTAAATTGTATACAAAATATAAACCTTCAATTATACTTTTCTATGGTACTGTTTATATTATGAAAGTTTTTACAAATGGTGATTCTGTTTTTGTAGCTATATTAACTCATAACAGTATAATTGATTTTAGTTTTAGTTCTTTTGATTCTAATTACATTTATTATAAAGTGATTGCACTGGAAAGTAGTTATTTCATTAAATTTTGTTGGTTAGATTATATTACTAGTTTTCAATATTTATCAAGTGTAATTAAGCCGATTGATTTATTTCGTTACACTTTATATCAGTATGAAAACTCATCATATATACTATCACATAAGTCTACTAAATATAGGGTAGTACAATTATTATTATTTTTCTGTCGAGAATTTGGAATATTAAAGAATAACTATATTATTATACCTTTTGAAATCTCACAAAAAACTATTAGTTATATTACAGGTAGTAATCCAACTACAGTTAATAAAGTTATACGTTATTTAGTTAATAGGTTTTTTATCAAATATATTATAAAAAATAGAATTTTAATATGTTATTTTTCTCTTTTGGTTTATTTACAGGATAACAAAATTATTTAATTTATCAAAAATCAAATAATAAATGTTATAATTAATTTGATCTAATAAAAGGTTTTATCAGAAAGTAGTTTAAATGCAAAGTTTTATATTTTAATAAGTAATTAGTATGGGAAAAGTTTATGACTGGTTTGAAGAAAGATTAGAAATTCAAGCTATTGCAGATGATATAACTAGTAAATATGTTCCACCTCATGTCAATATCTTTTATTGTATTGGAGGTATAGTATTTACGTCTTTTTTAATTCAAGTTGCTAGTGGTTTTGCTATGACTTTTTATTATAGACCAACCGTGGCTGAAGCCTTTTCTTCTGTTGAATATATTATGACAGATGTAAATTTCGGTTGGCTAATTAGATCGATTCATAGATGGTCTGCTAGTATGATGGTACTTATGTTAATACTTCATATGTTTAGAGTTTACTTAACTGGTGGCTTTAAAAAGCCACGAGAATTAACATGGGTAACAGGTGTTATACTAGCTGTTTTAACAGTATCTTTCGGTGTAACTGGCTATTCCTTGCCATGGGATCAGATAGGATATTGGGCGGTTAAAATTGTAACTGGTGTACCAGAAGCTATACCTTTAGTAGGGTTAAGTATAGTAGAATTATTAAGAGGTGGAGTAAGTGTGGGACAAGGTACACTTACCAGATTCTATAGTCTACACACTTTCGTCTTGCCTCTTTTAACAGCTGTATTTATGTTGATGCATTTTTTAATGATTCGTAAACAAGGAATCTCAGGACCACTTTAATTATATTGTTATATATAATATTAGTATTTTTGCGTACTTTTATTTATTTTTATTTATAAAATATGTTTACAGTTTATTAGTGAGGAATTTATAGATGTCAATTATCAAAAAACCTGATTTGACTGACCCAAAATTACGCGCCAAATTAGCTAAAGGTATGGGTCATCATTACTACGGAGAGCCAGCTTGGCCAAATGATATATTATACATGTTTCCTGTTGTCATTTTAGGTATATTAGCTTGTGATGTTGGTTTATCAGTTTTAGAGCCTTCTGCTCTAGGAGAAGCTGCTAATCCTTTTGCTACACCTTTAGAAATATTACCAGAATGGTATTTTTTTCCTACCTTTAATTTATTAAGAGTTATACCTAATAAGTTAATAGGTGTTTTGTCTATGGCATCAGTGCCAGCAGGTTTAATTATGGTTCCTTTCATTGAAAGTGTTAATAAATTTCAGAACCCTTTTAGACGTCCTATTGCTACTACAGTATTTATAATTGGCACGTTTGTTGCGATATGGTTAGGTATTGGTGCAACAATGCCAATATCAAAAGCAATTACTTTGGGAATATTATAATTATTATAAAAATACTAAATTATAACAATATTCGTTATGATTTAGTATTTTTATTTAATTGAAACTGTAGCTCCAGCTTCTACTAATTGTTGTTTTAATTCTTCAGAATTATCTTTTGTTACATTTTCTTTGATTATTTTAGGTGCTGATTCTACTAATTGTTTTGCTTCTTTCAAGCCTAATCCTGTTATTGATCTAACAACTTTTAGGATAGCTATTTTTTTAGCTGCTGGTACTTCTTCTAATATTACATCAAATTCTGTTTTTTCTTCTATTTCATTTTTATTGGAATGGTCTGTTGTTGCAGGCATAACAATAGCTGCGTTTTGAGATGTAATAGATGCATCAATATTAAATGTTTCTTCGATTTGTTTCACTAATTCAGCTGCTTCTAAAAGTGTTAAACTTTGTAGATCACTTATAATGTTATTGATTTTTGTATTCATACAAATAAATTATTATTATGCATTTAAATAAATTAAGCTATGTGATAAGTGATTATATCATAAATGGCTCTCACGTAAAAGGTTTATATCTAAAGGTATAGAAGGTCCCATTGTAGTAGTAATGTATGTAGTTTTCCAGTATTTGCCTTTAGAGCCTTGAGGACGATTTTTATCTATTGATTGTTGTAAAGTAATTAAGTTACTGTACAAATCTTCTATACTAAAATTTGATTTACCAAATGGAACATGTAATATCCCATTACGGTCAATTTTATACTCTAATTTACCTGCTTTAAATTCTTCGATTGTTTTTATGAAGTTATTTGTTACTGTCCCAGCTTTAGGAGATGGCATTAGTCCTTTAGGCCCTAATATTCTTCCTAATTTAGCAATTGACACCATCATATCTGGAGTAGCTATAAGTTTATCAAAATCTAGACGACCTTGTTTAATCTCGTGAATTAAATCTTCTCCTCCTATAATATCTGCTCCAGAAGATATGGCTTCTTGAGTTTTATCATCTGTGGTTATAAGAGCTATGCGTATTGTTTTCCCTGTTCCTTTAGGTAGTATAACAGTTGCTCTTAATTGCTGATCTGCGTACTTAGGATCTAATCCTAATACAATATGTACTTCTGCCGTTTCTATAAAATTTGCATTAGATAAACTTTTCATTAACGATAAGGCATCTAAAGGTGCGTAAAGTTTGTTTTCTTCTACTTCTTTCAACAATGTATTGAAACGACGTGAACGTTTTTTCATACTTAATTACTGTGCTTTAATTAATTAGTTTTATTAATTTCGATGCCCATATTTTGAGCAGTACCTTTAACTATCTTCATTGCTTGTTTTATATCTTTAGTATTTAAATCTTGTAATTTAGTTTCAGCTATTTCTTGTAATTGTTCAACTGATATAGAAGCAATTTTTTTTTTATTTGGTTGACCTGATCCACTTTCTATTTTAGCAGCTTTTTTTAGTAATACAGCTGCTGGTGGAGTTTTTAAAATAAATGAGAAGCTTCTATCTTCATATATTGAAATTTCTGCAGGTATGACTAAGCCAAGTTTATCTACTGTTCTTGCATTATATTCCTTGCAAAACATAACAATATTAGCTCCATATTGTCCTAGTGCTGGTCCTACAGGTGGAGCGGGTGTAGCTTTACCTGCATTTAAAGCTAATTTAACAAGTCCTATAAGTTTTTTAGCCATAAAATACTTATGTATCTCCTATTGGTTTTTATACTGTTTTATTATAGACTATCATAGTCATTGATGTAAAATGAGTTTATTATATGAGTGTTTTTTATAGGGAATTTGATAACTTTTATCTTTTTTTTGATGTTGTCTATATTTTTTATATTTTTACACGCCTTGAAGGATTTGAACCCTCGACATCAGGTTTTGGAAACCTACGTTCTACCAACTGAACTAAAGGCGTAGTAAATAAAAACATACATTAAAATATAAAAAAAGTAAAAAAATATATAAATCTTAAGACAGTGAGATAAAATTGTTATGTAAGTTTTATATTTTATAATTACATTATATATCAATTTATGAATATTTATATAATTTTAAAAGGGCTTTTTAATTTAGGTTTTTAGGGATTGAATATATACGAAATTAAACAAGTAATTTTGATATTCTTTTACAAAGAAATAAAAAATTTTATAAAATAGTATCAATATATATATATATATATACGGATTTAATTATTAAAATCAAGTTTATTAAACTTAATATCATAAAAAGTATACTTTTTTATTTTTATTGATTGTATTATAAGTTACATCACTTGTATAGATAGTAAATTAATATTATAATTTTCTGTTGTTTTTATTGTTTGTTATTAAACATTTATAATAACTATATATCTTTACAATATAATGTGAGATTATAAATTTATATTAATTGTGGTTACATATATTTTTTTATTATATTTTTATGTTTTATCCTATATATTCTAATAGTCTCTCTGAGTTAGAGTATAAACGATATATTCGTCATGTAGTTTTAGATCATATTGGTTATAATGGCCAAAAAAGATTAAAAGCAGCAAAAATTTTATTTATTGGCGCTGGAGGATTGGCTGCATGTGGTATTCTTTATTTAGCCGCTTCTGGACTTGGTTGTATTGGTATTGTAGATGATGATAAAGTTGCTTACTCTAATTTACATAGACAAATTTTATATACTGACGATGATATTGGTAAATTAAAAGTTCATGTAGTTCGTGATAGGGTTAAATACATTAATTCTTCTTGTTCTGTTAATATATATTCATGTAGAATAGATGAAAAAAATTGTAAAGATATCATTAAAAATTATGATATAGTTATAGATACAACTGACAATTTTCAATCGAGATATTTAATTAGTAGATCATGTTATTTACGTAATAAAGTCCATATTTATGGAGCTGTTCAGGCCTTTCAGGGCCATGTGAGCGTTTTTAATTATAAAGGCGGAACCTCATATTTTGATTTGTATCCAAAGAAATTGAATTTGGATAAGCAGGAGTGTAATATCCTAGGTGTTTTAGGTATATTGACTGGTATTATAGGTATGCTTCAAGCTACAGAAGTAATTAAAATCATTTTAGGTACAGGAAATATTTTAAGTGGTTATTTGTTAGTTTATAATCTTCTTGATTCATCTTTTAAAAAATTGAAGATAATACCTCAGAAAAATTATGATTTAGTTGAATCTTATTATAATCATAAATTTTTAAACTTTAATTTTTTATCTCAGTGCAATTTATCACTTATAATGAATCAATTTGCTATTATTTTAATTGATGTTCGTCAGCCAGAAGAATTTCAAAAGTATCATTTATCTAAAGCTATTAACATTCCTTTAAGAAATATGAGGTCTATAAAAACAATAAACTTTATACATAATTATTCATTACATAAAAAAATAGTTGTATATTGTTATGATAATTTAAGGTCACTGGTTGCGTCGCAGATTTTATATAAAAATCAAATTGTACATTATCGTTTAAATAGTGAATAGCATTTTATTATCGTTTTTATATGTAGATATGAAAAAAAAAATAACAGTAATTTTGAAGAGAAATTTAGTGAATCTTGGATCAGTAGGTAGTATAGTCAAAGTAAGTTCTGGTTATGCTTTTAATTATTTAATTCCTTTTAATTTTGCCCAATTAGCGACTATTGGAACACTGAAACATTATAGTATGTTTTTAAATATAAAACAAAAAAAGCTATATGAATTTAAAAGTAAGTTAGAAATAGTTATTCAAAAATTAAATAAAGTTGCTAAAATTACTGTTAAGAAAAAAGTGGGTAATAATAATCAAATTTTTGGTAGTGTAAGTGATAGAGAAATATTTTTAATTCTTTTTAACATTATGGGTGAAAAGTTAGATAAGAAAAATCTTTACTTTCCTAACATTAAAAAAATAGGGATTTATAATTTGAGTATTGTACTTACAAATGATGTAAAAGTAGATATGAAGCTACAAGTTTTACCTGTTTTTATATAATATTTAATATTGTATTATTGTTTTTGTATTAATTAAGTGCAATTTGATCTTAATTGCTGGGGTGGGAGGATTCGAACCTACGAATGGCGGAGTCAAAGTCCGCTGCCTTACCGCTTGGCTACACCCCATATGGTTTATTTAACAATTAATTTATATTAATTGTCAACTTTAACTCTTAAATTTCTTTATTTCTTTTAAAAACTGTGAGTAACAAATTGTATACTGTTTATGCTCATCTAAATTTCTAGTAGTGATACAGTTATTATTTATTTCTTGATCTCCTAAAATAATACAAAATTTAGCTCCTAGTTTGCTAGCTCGTTTAATTTGTTTTTGGAAACTTGTATTAGATAAGTCTAATTCAAAGTTTATTTTTTCTTTTTCTAAATTTTGTACAATTTCCCAAATTTTTGCTTGTGCTGCTAATCCTTGTGTTGCTACATAAACAGTGATTTTCTGTTGAGATAATTTTAATTCTTGTCTGATTATTTTTAATAGTCTTTCTATTCCAATTGCCCAACCTACTGCAGGTGTTTTAGGTCCTCCAAGCTGTTCTATTAAATTATCATAACGACCTCCTCCACATATAGTATTTTGACTATTTGGGGAATCAGTCTTGATTTCAAAAGTTGTATGATTATAATAATCTAGTCCTCTTACTAATTTATGATTAATTTTATATGATATATTTAGATTATCTAAATATTTACAAACCAAGTAAAAATGTTCATTAGATGTTTTGCTTAAGTAATTGTTTAAGTTTGGAGCATTAGATAAAATTTCTTGAGTTTTTCTGTTTTTGCTATCTAAAATTCTTAAGGGATTGGAGTACAGTCGATTTTGTGAATCTACATCTAAGTCTTTTTGGTATTGTAATAAATATTCAACCAGGTCTATTTTGTATATTTCTCTTTCTTGTAAATTACCAATAGAATTAATTTCTAATATATAATCTTTTAACTTGAGTTGATTTAGTATCTTATTTGCTAACTGAATAACTTCTGTATCGGCCATTGGGCTTAAGCTACCAATACATTCTATACCCAATTGGTGAAACTGTCTCTGTCTTCCACTTTGAGGTCTTTCATACCGGAACATTGGTCCTAAGTACCAAAGTTTCTGTAATTTGTTTTCATATAGTTTATTGCTTATAAATGCTCTAGCTATGCTTGCTGTTGCTTCTGGTCTAAGTGTTATATTTCTGTTACTTTGGTCTATAAAGCTATACATTTCCTTATTAATAATATCAGTTGATTCTCCTATAGTTCTCTCGAATAAGTTTGTTGATTCTATGATAGGTGTTCGAATTTCTGAGTAGTTATGTATAGTTAATATATCTGAAGCTTTAGTATATATTTGTTGCCAATATATAATTTCATGAGGCAATATATCTTTAGTTCCTCTTAGTGGTTGCATAAAATATGATTTCAATATTATTATATTTATTATTTATTAAGTTTATGATATAAAGTAAAAGTGTAATTTTTGATATTTATATAAATTCATCGGGCGAGGAGGGATTTGAACCCCCGACACCGTGGTTCGTAGCCACGTGCTCTAATCCACTGAGCTACAGGCCCTTATGCAATACTATTATATCAGTTTTCTAATCAAAAACTTGTTTCCCGTTTCTTAATTATTTTTACTTATAATTTTATCTTTGGTCTTATTTGAATATAAATTTATTTGTATCATATAATAATTTGATTTAATAAGGATTATAAACTATAAAATGGCAAAAAAAATTTTATATCAAGATAATGCTCGTAAAGCTTTAGAAAAAGGTATGGATACTTTAGTAGAAGCTGTTGCTATAACATTAGGACCTAAAGGTAGAAATGTTGTATTGGAAAGAAAGTTTGCTGCTCCTCAAATTATTAATGATGGAGTAACTATTGCTAAAGAAATAGAGCTTAAAGATCTAATAGAAAATACAGGTGTTGCATTGATTAGACAAGCAGCATCGAAAACAAATGATGTTGCTGGTGATGGTACCACTACTGCTACTGTTTTAGCTCATGCTATAGTGAAGCAAGGGCTTAAAAATGTTGCAGCTGGTGCTAACCCTATTTTTTTAAAGAAAGGCATAGAAAAAGCAGTTAAATTTATTGTTGCAAAAATTGCAGAATATTCTAAGCCTATTTATAATATGCAGGATATTATTCATATTGGTTCGATATCTTCTGGTAATGATATTGAAGTAGGTACTATGATAGCTAATGCTATCCAACAAGTGGGTAAAGAAGGAATTATTTCTTTAGAAGAAGGTCAGTCTACAACTGTAGAGTTAGAAATTAAAGAAGGAATGAAATTTGATAAAGGTTTTATTTCTCCTTATTTTGTTACAGATACATCTAGAATGGAAGTTATACAAGATAATCCTTATATATTGATAACAGATAAAAAAATTACACTTATTCAACAAGAATTGTTGCCTATTTTAGAAAAAGTTACTAAAACTGGTCGTCCATTGCTTATTATAGCTGAAGATATTGAAAAAGAAGCTTTGGCAACAATTATTGTAAATAAATTAAGAGGTATTATTAATGTGGTGGCTGTTAGATCACCTGGTTTTGGAGATAGAAGAAAGTTATTGTTAGAAGATATAGCAATTCTTACTTCAGGCGAAGTAATTACCCAAGATATAGGTTTAACTTTAGATAGTGTTACCTTAGATCAGTTAGGTTCTGCTAAACGAGTTCAAATTACAAAAGACTCTACGACAATTGTTGCAGATATAGATGAAGATCTTATTAAAGCACGTTGCGATCAAATTCGTAGACAATTAGAAGCGAGTAGCAGTGGTTATGAAAAAGAAAAATTAAATGAGAGGCTTGCTAAACTATCCGGAGGTGTTGCTGTTATTAAAGTAGGTGCTGCAACTGAGACCGAGATGAGAGATAAGAAACTTCGTTTAGAAGATGCTATTAATGCAACTAGAGCAGCTATTGAAGAAGGTATAGTACCAGGAGGTGGCTCTACTTTTGTGCATTTATCTGAATACTTGCGTAATTGGGCTAAAGCTAATTTGGTCGGAGAAGAATTAGTAGGTGCTTTGATTATAGTTGACTCTTTGTTGTATCCAATTAAAAGAATAGTCGAAAATGCTGGTAATAATGGATCTATAATTATAGAAAAAATTAAAAACAGTAATTTTTCTACAGGTTATAATGCTGATATTGGCCAACTAGTCGATATGTACAAAGAAGGTATTATTGATCCTGCTAAAGTTGCACGTTCTGCCTTACAAAATGCAGCTTCGATAGCTTCTATGATTTTGACAACAGAATGTCTTATATCAGAACAGGTAGAAAATTAAAATAAAGCAATGTAATTGAAAATTTTATTATGATTTTATTTTTATAATACTATAGATAATATGATGATTTAAGATATTTAATTAGTAGATAAATACCATCTTTATAACTTAATATATTTAATATATATAAATTGAATATAGCTATTTCTTTTATATATTGATCATAAAGATAGATATTGCTCGTAATATTGTAATAATTTTGTGTTTTATAGTATATGTATTTAAATCGATTTAAATATTTTGTAATATTTTCTAATTGATTATTATCATACATTGCTATTAACATGTTGTTTGTGCTTCTTTGTATTCTAGAATTATTAATTGATTTACTGATGTAATAGATTGCTCTTATATTTTTTATGAAATTATATAGTGAATGAGTATTTGGATGCCTAAATAAATTACTACACCTTATCAAAAATAAGGTTTTTAGACTAGTATGAAATTGTATAGAATTTTGTGAATAAGTATAATTTTCGTCCAAATTATATAAGTTTATAGCTTCAATACTAATTAATAAAAAATCAATTTTTTTTTATATAATCTATTATTCATTTTTTACACTATAATTTATTAATATAACTTTATTTTTTATTTTAATAGGTCAAGATGCTTAGTAGAACTTATAAAATGTTACTAATCATCTAGTAGAATTTACATTAGTTTGTTCCAATAAAGTTAAACTCTGGAAATGTATCTTGTGCTTTTCTTAATGATATATTTTTTCCTTTCTCTTGCCAAAAATTTATAATCTCAGTTGTTTTATTAAGTAAATCTATTTTTTCATCTTCATTGATCCATGGTTTTGACTCTAATTCTAATTTCAGCTCTTCCCATGCGTCATTACGTGGCCAAAAAAAATATGATGTTAGTGGGCTTTTATTTTGACCAATAATATAGTCAACTGCTATGGCAATATTATTTTCAAGCCATAAAATTTTAAATGTAAATCTTGACAATTTACCCTCCTTAGATTTACGCTGTTAATTTTATTTTTTAAGTTTTTTTATAATTTGTTGAACTTTTTTTGTAGGTTGAGCACCTTGAGATATTCTTATGTTAGCTTTTTCTAGATTAATTTGTAATTTGTTAGTTAAAGGATTATAAAATCCTATTTCTTCAATAGGTCTTCCATCTCTAGGTCTTTTACTATCTATTATTACTACTCTGTAGCTAGGTTGTTTTTTTCTACCAAATCTTTTTAATCTAATTTTTAACATGATAGTTAGGATATATAAATAATTTTAATTTAAGTATTATATTTAATATTAAATAATTTTTTATTTTATTAATCAACTTTTTTTATAAAATTTTATACTTATTAAGTTATAGATTCAAGCTGTATATTATTAAATATAACTGTTAAACACTGTAAAAAAATAATTCCTAGCATAGGGGACATATCCATGCCAAATATCATAGGTATTGTTCCTCTGAATAACTTAAGGTATGGATCTGTAAGTCTATTGAGAGAACAAAAAGGTTCGTTATACCAATTGACTGTTGGAAACCAAGCTAAAGATAGTTTCAGTAAAATAGATATTAAGTATATTTCAGAAAAATTAGCTATAGATGTAAAGATTAAATTAAAAGAATTTATTATAATATTCATAGATTATAATTATTAAAGTTGAACAATAGATATATAAGTTAATATAAGCTTTGCTTAAATTATTTTAGTAGTGTATATATTCAATTGTGGGTATTTATGTGCTATATATTTCAAGATATTGTTATTGCATGTAATGCAGATAATTTTTACATCATTTAAATTAGTTATATGATGTTTTTGTAAATAATTTATTATACTGATTATTCCATGCTTTTTTAAAAATTTTTCAAATATAATTATTTTATATTCTTCTAGTTTTTGTTTATAGCTAAATATATTGTTTATTTTATCAAGTTCTATATGTTTTATATAAGATTGTGGTAATATTCTTTTTACATCTGCGAGAATATTATAGCATTCTATTATATTAGTAATAATTAAATATTTATCTAATTGATTTGAGAAATAGCTTTCTTTTAAAACATCGACTTTTTTTATATATATATTATCGATTTTCACCCATTTTCTTAGTGTTTCATAAAAAATAAGCATTCCTAATATTTTTTCTTGATCAACAGTTTGAGGTTTTTGATAGATAATTTCATATGCTAATTTTTGTATAATCGGATGAATGAGTTTATGTATATTGAGTTTCATTTAAGTTAGAATATGCTGAATATTTTTTTATATTGTATTTATATCATTTTATAATATAGTATATTTGACTTTTTAGATATAAATAGAGATAGTTAAATTATATGAAACTTTATCGTCAACGTAATAGATGGATTTGGGGATGTTCTATTGGTTCTGAAAGTTGGAATGGGAGATTAGCTATGCTTGCTTTTGTTATTGTATTTAGCATAGAATGTTTTTTTTCCTTACCTATAATAGAAATGCTTGGTTTATAATGTGTTATTTTGTTACTTTAAAATTAAAAAACTATTCTTAATTATATATTTAAGAATAGTTTTTGAGTTTTTCTATATTACTTTATGTATATTTTTAATCTAAGGGTCTCATAGATAATACAGCTTCATTCTCTCTATTAATACCCTTTTCAAATCCTGCAGCTGCGGCTCTTGCACGGCCTGCATGCCATAAATGTCCAATAAATAAGAAGAAACCTAAGAAAAAGTGAGATGTTGTTAACCAGCTTCTTGGAGAAACATAATTAACAGAATTTATTTCTGTTGCAACGCCACCAACAGAATTAAGTGATCCTAATGGTGCATGCGTCATGTACTCTGCTGCTCTTCTTTCTTGCCATGGTTGTATATCATTTTTGATTTTATTGAGATCTAATCCATTAGGTCCTCTTAATGGTTCTACCCAAGGAGCTCTCAGATCCCAAAAACGCATTGTTTCTCCTCCAAATATGATTTCTCCACTTGGTGATCTCATCAAGTATTTTCCTAATCCTGTAGGACCTTGTGCAGATGCTACATTTGCACCTAATCTTTGATCACGTACTAAAAATGTGAATGCTTGTGCTTGTGATGCTTCTGGTCCTGTAGGGCCATAAAATTCACTTGGATATGCTGTATTATTGTACCATACATAGTTAGATGCTGTTAATCCCATAATAGATAAAGCACCTAAGCTGTAAGATAAGTAAGCTTCACCAGACCAAACGAATGCTCTTCTTGCCCAAGCAAATGGTTTTGTAAGAATATGCCATATTCCTCCTGCAATACATGTGACTCCTATCCAAACATGTCCACCAATTAAGTCTTCCATGTTATTTACACTAACTATCCAACCGTCGCCTCCAAATGGAGACTTAAGAACATATCCAAATATAATGGCTGGATTTAATGTTGGATTATTTATTAATCTGACATCTCCTCCTCCTGGAGCCCATGTATCATATACTCCACCAAAAAATAAAGCTTTAATTACAAGTAAAAATGATCCTATTCCTAACAATACAAGATGTATACCAAGTATTGTTGTCATTTTATTTTTATCTCTCCAGTCATAACCAAAGAAAGGAAAAGATTCTTCTAATGTATCTGGTCCGATTAAAGCGTGATATAATCCTCCGAAACCTAGCACGGCCGAAGATATTAAATGTAGGATACCTACTACAAAATATGGATATATGTTGGTTATTTCTCCACCTGGACCAACTCCCCATCCTAATGTTGCTAAGTGAGGTATTAAAATAAAACCTTGTTCATATAATGGTTTTTCTGGTATAAAATGGGCCACTTCAAATAGTGTCATTGCTCCTGTCCAGAAAACCATTATACCAGCATGTGCAACATGAGCTCCTAGAAGCTTGCCTGATACATTTATTAGTCTTGCATTACCAGACCACCATGCAAATCCTGTAGATTCGATATCTCTGCCACTTACGATGTTTTGATTAAAGGGCGTTTCCACGTGGTAAAACCTCCTCTGGGAATATAAAGTTTTCGTGTGGTTGATCTTGAGCTGCCATCCACGCACGAATACCTTCATTTAGTAAGATATTTTTAGTATAAAATGTTTCAAACTCTGGATCTTCAGCTGCTCTCAATTCTTGTGATACAAAATCATATGCTCTTAAATTTAGTGCCAGACCAACTATTCCAAATGCACTAGTCCACATTCCAGTAACAGGTACGAATAACATGAAGAAATGGAGCCATCTTTTATTAGAGAAAGCTACACCAAAAATTTGTGACCAAAAACGATTGGCTGTTACCATTGAATAAGTTTCTTCAGATTGTGTAGGTGTAAATGCTCTGAATGTGTCTGCTGCGTCTCCATCTTCAAATAAAGTATTTTGAACAGTAGCTCCATGTATTGCACATAGTAAGGCTCCTCCAAGTATTCCAGCTACACCCATCATATGAAATGGATTTAATGTCCAATTGTGAAACCCTTGTAAGAAAAGTAGAAATCTAAAAATTGCAGCTACACCAAAGCTAGGTGCAAAGAACCAACTTGCTTGTCCAAGTGGATACATTAAAAATACTGATACAAATACAGCAATTGGACCTGAAAATGCAATAGCATTATAAGGTCTAATTCCAACCAGCCTTGCTATCTCGAACTGTCTTAAACAAAAACCAATTAATCCAAAAGATCCGTGCAAAGCAATAAATGTCCAAAGACCTCCAATTTGACACCATCTAGTAAAATCTCCCTGTGCTTCTGGGCCCCATAAAAGTAATAATGAGTGTCCCATGCTATTAGCTGGTGTCGATACAGCTGAAGTTAAGAAATTACATCCTTCTAAGTATGAGCTAGCCAATCCATGTGTATACCAAGATGTAACAAATGTTGTACCTGTTAACCATCCTCCTACAGCTAGATAAGAGCATGGAAAAAGTAGTAAACCAGACCAGCCTACAAATACGAAGCGGTCTCTTTTTACCCAGTCGTCAATTAAATCAAATCTACCACGTGTTTTTTCTTGTCCGATTGCTATGGTCATAAAATAAGTCTCCAGAGTAAACTAATTAAGTCAATAAATTGTAAGCTGTACATTACATTTGGGTTGGTAATGTATAAATCATGCCTATATGAGTTTGTAAAGACTTTACTTTTCTTTACGCTTATACTAATATTATAAGTCTATTGAATAGCAAAGTGGATTACTAATGTAAAACGGTTTAATTAGTTCTCTAAGTTCACAATTTATTTCAAGTTAAATTTTTCATATATATAATAATATAAGTATAGTATAGCAAAAATTGTATTTTCTTATTCTATTGTTATTTGTTTTTATAGGAGTTATAAATTTTGATATAAAATAAAACTTTTATAGTAAAGTGTGTAAACTATCAAAGTGAAATTATATTAAGACTATATAAGAATATGTAATAAATTTCACGCAAGTCTTAATAAAAACAGTTGCCAATTGTATAAATATTTTAGCTATTTATATAATATTAAAATCTATAGTTTCTTTGCAATTTTATTTATAAATTTAGCCTAATATAGTAATGCTTATTTTAATTATGCATTTAAATGTAGTTTTGATTCTAATACTTTTAAAAATCTTTGCATTTGATTGTTTATTGAAATATCTGAATCGATTTAGTCTTTTTTTCTGATTTGGATTGGATATTTTATATATCTATAGTTATATAAATTCAGGTATCTCAATCCAAGTAAAAGCGTAAATAAGAAAATACTAGGTTAAGTTTTCAATGTTAGGTTATTTATTAACATTTTGTTTTCATTTTTCTATATTTTCGATAATTCTTTGAAATAGGTATCCTGTTCCTCTAGCCGTTAATATTAAATCTGGATTACTAGGGTCATCCTCTAGTTTAGCTCTAAGTCTAGAAATATGTACATCGACTACGCGGGTGTCAACATGTCTTTCTGGAGTGTATCCCCAAACTTCTTGTAAAATAGAAGATCGTGAAAAAGGTTCGCCAGCTTTGCTAACTAGTAATTCTAATAGACTAAATTCCATACCAGTTAATCTAACTCGCTCGTTTTTCTTATATACTTGTCTTTTATTTGTATCAATTTTTAAAAGTCCTATATTTAGAATACCTGAGCTTGGGATCCCAGGGTTTATATTTATTTTATCTACCCTTCTTAGAACACATCTAATACGTGCTTCTAATTCTTTAGGTGAAAAAGGTTTGATAACATAATCATCTGCACCAAGTTCTAATCCAGTAATTCTATCTGATACATCTCCCAATGCAGTTAGCATTATAATTGGTACATCAGATTCTTTCCTGATTTCTTGACATACTCCATAACCATCTAGTTTTGGCATCATTACGTCTAATATAACTAAATTAGGATATTCTCTTCGAAATATATATAATGCTTCTTCTCCATCTGCTGCACTAACAACATCGTAGCCAATCATAGATAATCTAGTTTCTAAAATTGTTCTGATGCTAGTTTCATCATCAACAATCAATATTTTTTCTTTAGAGTTATGCAAACCTTATATCTCCCTTATATAATTTTATGAGTTATATTTAATATTGATTCTTATAACTCCTATTTTAATTTGAATATTTAGTTTTTATTATAAGTTTCGATAAATATAAGTAATTATTTAATAGATAGTTATAATTTTTGATTATACATCCTATAAGAGTATGATTTTCTATTTATTTGTACATAAATCCGAATTTTCTCAGAACTAATTTTAATAGTTAAAGGATAATATAAAATTTAATCTAGTTGTATTACTATCTCTAATATTTTACTGAATTTAGCATAACTTTTGAGGTAAGTATTTGAGATTTTAATTCTATTGTTTTAGGATTAAATATATATTTTCAGTACTTGATTAGTAATTTAACTTACTAAATGTGAAGTAAGATACATCTAGTTTTTATTTAAAATAATCCAACTCTTGTTCATAAATATTTGTCTTTACAATCAAGGTTGTGTTTGAAATAAGAACAAAAACTAGCTATTAATAGTTAATATAGCATCAATAAATAGAAAAACAAAAATTAGATTTATAATGAAGCAAAATTTTCAGAATTAGTAAGAAAAATAATTTTTTTCATAAAAATCTGATAAATTACTCACACTGAAAGTACATAAAAAGGCAATAAGACTTAGATAAGCTTACTTACTGTATTGTGATAAAAGAATGGTTAAGCAAAAATAAATAATTAAATATAATAAATAATTATGAGAAAACTACATCTGACTATGATTCCAGTTATTTTAAGGAATCCTTTTCATGCTTACAGTAGAAAAATACTGTATACGTACCGTTTCAATGCATCATTATTTACTAAACAGTAATAATTCAGGGCAATTTATAGCTTTTAATACAGATAAAGTTTTAAATAATAATAACAATAATATTGAGTTGACTAATAGTATTAAAGATATTTTATTTCATAAACCATATTTATTTTATACCAGGAGAACAGATCTAAAAGATGAGGGAAAATCAAGTATGGAAAGTACCTAAATTTTTAGACAAATAACGAAATATAGGAATGTTAAAAAAAGGCTCCTGAAAGTATACCCAGTGCAACAAATCCAGAAAACTTAACTAATTTTTAAAAAGCTGGAATACCAATAGATCGTACGAGAGATCCAAGACAAAAACCTGATTTGCATAATAATTGGTTTTGGGATAAATAAAAATAGATGGGTATTATGAAGAGAACAAAAGATATCGGTTAAGCATACAGATAAAGTAATAATTGAATCATAATGGAATAATTTAGTAAGAAGATCAAAAAAGATTTAATTTAATTCTTTTCATTTCACTGATAAAATAATTATTAGTCATGTGACGATAATCCTTACTTTATATATAACTTTATAAAATAAGTAGATTTAATAATAGTAAGTAAATTAAGTATTCTCATAGGCTATTAAGCATTTTTAATAGTGTTTATTCTTGTCTTGGTAGTTTATTATTAAAGTAATATTTAAGCAAATTTTGATATAAGTCAGGGAATTTTCAAATAGTTATTAGAAAGTTAATCTATTAGTAGTAAAATAATAATTACGTTTAAAATTGGTAATAATAATTGATATTAGATTCACATTTATTATACTTTTTTCCCGCTTTTTGATTATTGATGAGTTTCTTAAGATGATTTTTCCAATGAATCAAATGATTTATGTAATGGTACTACTGTTATCATTTGATAATAAAGTTCTAACAGTAGAACATTTAAGATTACAAGAGTTATATATTTTACATCTATAATTTTTAATTAAATAATTGTTTACAGAACATTTGAAGTAATAAATTAATAAATAGGAAATAAATTATATTTATTTTGTAAGGTTTTTACTTACGAATTAATCAACTTCGAACGTGAAATACTAAAATAAAAATTAAGTTTAATTCTAACTATACAAAGTAAGAGTGTATAATTTTTTGTTGCAAAAGGACTTGACAAGATTATATAGAAAGCATTATGATTAGTTTCAGTTATTACTTAAGTTAGTTAAATTACTTGAAACTTTTTACTAGATTAATATATTTTAATTTGATTAATGATTAATCAAATTGTATTCTGGATAATACGGAGAGTTTGATCCTGGCTCAGGATGAACGCTGGCGGTATGCTTAA